GTATCGTGAGTATGGGGTGTGTGTTTAAGGGTACTGTTTCGAAGAGAGTGTAAAATAGCTTGACATAACTGGGGTTCGCGTGGTATAGTTTCTAGTGTTGATTGTTCACCATATTTTAATACTATGTAGTAATAAAAATTAGTTACTATATAAACTCTAAAGATACTTGTTAAACGCAATAATCTATTAGTAATAAAAAAACCAAATTTATCATGGAGAGTTTGATCCTGGCTCAGGATGAACGCTGGCGGTATGCTTTAACACATGCGAGGCGAGCGGCTAATGATTAAGCATTAATAATTTATTATTAATAATTTTTTATAAGCAGCGCCGGACGGGTGAGTAACACGTAAGAACCTACCTTTGGGAGAAGGATAACTACTGGAAACGGTTGCTAATACTTCATACGCTGAAAAGTGAAACGGGGAAACCTGCCAAAAGATGGGCTTGCGTCTGATTAGCTTGTTGGTAAGGTAATGGCTTACCAAGGCGATGATCAGTAGCTGGTCTGAGAGGACGATCAGCCACACTGGGACTGAGACACGGCCCAGACTCCTACGGGAGGCAGCAGTGAGGAATTTTCCGCAATGGGTTAACGCCTGACGGAGCAATACCGCGTGAAGGATGAAGGTCCGTGGATTGTAAACTTCTTTTCTTAAGGATGAAGATCTGACATTATTTAAGGAATAAGCATTGTCTAACTCCGTGCCAGCAGACGCGGTAATACGGGGAATGCAAGCGTTATCCGGAATGATTGGGCGTAAAGAGTCTGTAGGCGGTTTTCCAAGTCAAGTGTCAAAGATCAGGGCTTAACCCTGGAGCGGCAGTTGAAACTAGGAAACTTGAGTATGGTAGGGGTAAAGGGAATTCCTGGCGTAACGGTGAAATGTGTAGATTTCAGGAGGAACACCGATAGCGAAAGCACTTTACTGGTCCAAAACTGACGCTGAGAGACCAAGGCTAGAGTAGCCAATAGGATTAGATAATCCTGTCTCGGCATTAAAGAGGGCTGTACCCAGCCCGGATACTCTGTATCCGATGAGGGCTGTACAGGGAACCTGTACACCCGCTATGCTGGGTACACCCGAATAGAGACGAAGGTGTCCCCTCTAATCGTGAGATTAGAGTGAGCATCCAGCTATATCGGAGAAAACTTCTGCGGTATACGTATGTATACCTGATATGGGGGGGTGCTGCCAGCAGATACATTGGTATTCGCTGAGTACCCCCCTAAATAACAGAAACAACTCCGAGGGAAGTTAAGAATTAAAATCGTTACACGCACTTTGCGGTATACGATGCTAATTGGTTAACCCCGTAGAGACTATGATCTTAGAGGAGAGCAGTAATAATGACTAAAAGGTTTATTCCACCAAAGAGAAAACAATTTAATCAAATTAATTTATCTAGGTCAACAAAACAAATTCTTCTGGGAAGCCTTTTAGGTGACGGAAGTCTTAAAATAGCAAAAAACTATAAAAATGCTCGATTTTGTGAAAAACACTCTACTGTTCAATTGGAGTATTTAGACTGGAAATTTTCTCAATTAGAGCCTGAGTTAAAAGGTAGGATTATCATATCTGAACCAACAAGCTCAAGTTTTAGTAAAAAAAAGAAAGTGTTATACCAAAGCCGTGTAAGTAACGAACTAACAATTTTACATCATTTAACCCACACGCGAAATAAAAAAACTATTAAACGGAGTTGGTTAAATAATTTAGATGCATTAGGTTTAGCAACATGGTGGTGTGACGATGGAAGTCTAAATGTTGCCACTCAACAAGGAGTAATTTGCACAGATTGCTTTACACGTGCAGAACATTTAATTTTAGCACGTTATTTAGAAATAGATTGGAAAATCCATTGTAAAATCATAGATCGCCCAATCAAAAATAAAAATAAAGCACTGATTCGAACAGATTATCGTTTACGATTTTCAAACATTAAAGAGTTTAAAGCTTTTCTTCGAATTATTTTACCTCATATTCCTGTAGCGAGTATGATTTATAAAGTAATGATTTGTTTTAAAGACCCTCAAGATCAACAACGCTGGATTTCTGAAGTAAAAAACGCTTTGCCTCAATTCGAATCGGAAATTTCTACAATATATGAAATCCCTTTTCAACGGTATGGTGATTTAGTAGAAAAAAATCGTAAATTAACTTTTCGCGATATTTTTTATAAAACTCCTAAATTCGTGTCTATCCTGAAAGGATAGACACCTACAGCGATTTCAGAAAATGATATAGTCCAATAACTAAGGCTGTACCCAGTGGGTACACCCGCTACAAGAGTTTTTGACCCTAGTAGTTCTAGCAGTAAACGCTGGATACTAAGTATTGGTATATAATATATATCAGTATTGAAGCTAACGCGTTAAGTATCCCGCCTGGGGAGTACGCTCGCAAGGGTGAAACTCAAAGGAATTGACGGGGGCTCGCACAAGCAGTGGAGCATGTGGTTTAATTCGATGATACGCGAAGAACCTTACCAAGGTTTGACTTGTCACGTCGATTTTGGAAACAAAATTTTTTGCTGCCAAACTTTGTTTGGCATTAAGCAACGTGAACACAGGTGGTGCATGGCTGTCGTCAGCTCGTGCCGTGAGGTGTTAGGTTAAGTCCTGCAACGAGCGCAACCCTTATCGACTAATTGCTAAGACTACTTAGTGCTTGCACAAAAGAATCTTTAGGGAATTAGCGAGACTGCCGGTGATAAGCCGGAGGACGGTGAGGATGACGTCAAGTCAGCATGCCCCTTACATCTTGGGCTACACACGTGCTACAATGGCAGGGACAATGGGATGCGAACCCGCAAGGGAGTACCCAGCATAGCTGGGTAACTAAGAAGCTAACCTCAAAAACCCTGTCTCAGTTCGGATTGGAGGCTGCAACTCGCCTCCATGAAGTCGGAATTGCTAGTAATCGCAGGTCAGCAATACTGCGGTGAATACGTTCCCGAGCCTTGTACACACCGCCCGTCACACCATGGAAGTTGGTTCCACCCGAAGTCGTGGATCTAACCTTTTTGGAGGAAAGCGCCTACGGTGTAACTAGTAACTATGGTGAAGTCGTAACAAGGTATCCGTACTGGAAGGTGTGGATGGAATACCTCCTTCAAAGGAATTAACGTTACTAATAAATAAAAATTAGTAACCTACTGCTATGATGGAGCTGTACTATGGATCACCATTGGGTGACCCGTAGTACACTCGCATGGCAAATTAAAATTAAGGTCGGAGCACCTTTGGTGCCCCCTCCCCAGCTACGCTAAAGCCCTGCAAAGTATACGTAGGTCGGATGTTATCCCTCGGATGACCCCCCCTGGTATACCGCATCGGATGCTTTGCATACGGGGTTGGGTGTATAGCTCAGTTGGTAGAGCGCTGCCTTTGCAAGGCAGATGTCAGCGGTTCGAGTCCGCTTATATCCACCTTTATTATAGTTTTTTTTTAAAGAAACTATAAGGTATATCCCCCAGAGCTTTGCTTGTACCCAGCGTAGCCCGGGACACGGATGTGTCCCCGGAGGGCTGTACTGGGGGGTACTATGTACCCCGCAGTGCACCCGCTGGGTAAGGGCGGGTGTACCATTTTGCATGAGGGTTGCAAATATTTTTTGAGTAAGCAGAAATACGAGTTTTTTGTGTACACAGCGGCTGTACTGGGGGGTACTATGTACCCCGCAGTGCACCCGCTGGGTACACGAAAGGGCTATTAGCTCAGCTGGCTAGAGCGCGCCCCTGATAAGGGCGAGGTCGCTGGTTCAAGTCCAGCATAGCCCACTTGCCGTATTACTGCCTGCAATTTATTTAAATATAAGCGGTATACGTATGTATACCTCATATAGACCCGCAGCAGAAAAAATATAAATGGAGGCTGTACTGGGGGGTGTACTGGGGGGTGTACTGGGGGGTGTACTGTGCTATGCACAGTACACCCGCAGTACACCCGCAGTACACCCGCAGTGCACCCGCCCATTATAAACCGGTCAAATGACTTAAAGCTTATGGTGGATACCTAGGCACTCAGTGTTGATGAAGGGCGCGGAAACCGGCGAAACGCTTTGGGGAGTTGGAAACACGCTTTGATCCAAAGATACCCGAATGGGGCAACCCTTTAAACTACCGACTGAATTCATAGGTCGGCAAGAAGTAACCCGCTGAACTGAAACATCTTAGTAAGCGGAGGAAAAGAAAGCAAACGCGATTCCCTGAGTAGCGGCGAGCGAAATGGGAACAGCCTAAACCGGTTTTTTAAACCGGGGTAGTGGGAAGATTAAATAATATTTAATATAATAAAAAATTAAAAAAATATATGAAGCAGCTGAATCCTGCACCAGAGACGGTGAAAGTCCGGTAGTAATTTTTTCTAATCGGGGGTGTACCGGATATATCCTTAAGGTATACATACGTATACCGCATTAACCGTACAGTCCTTCTTTTTTTTAAATATAAAATCTTATCCCGAGTAGCATGGTACACGTGGAATCCCGTGTGAATCAGCGAGGACCACCTCGTAAGGCTAAATATAACTGAGTGACCGATAGTGCAATAGTACCGTGAGGGAAAGGTGAAATAGAACCCTGGATAGGGAGTGAAATAGAACATGAAACCATGAGCTGACAATCTGTGGGAGGGCTTAAAGCCTGACCGCGTTCCTGTTGAAGAATGAGCCGGCGACTTATGGGGAATGGCAGTAGGTTAAGGAGTTTTATCCGGAGCCAAAGCGAAAGCGAGTCTGAATAGGGCTTTTAGTCATTTTTCATAGACCCGAACCTGAGTGATCTAACCATGACCAGGATGAAGCTTGGGTAAAACCAAGTGGAAGACCGAACCGACCGATGTTGAAAAATCGGCGGATGAGTTGTGGTTGGGGGTGAAATGCTAATCGAACTCAGAGCTAGCTGGTTCTCCTCGAAATGCGTTGAGGCGCAGCGGTTGATGATGAGCTATTTAGGGGTAAAGCACTGTTTCAATGCGGGCTAAGAAATTGGTACCAAATCGTTGCAAACTAAGAATACTAGATATGATTTCCATCAACCAGTGAGACTAAGGGGGATAAGCTTCTTAGTCAAGAGGGAAACAGCCCAGATCACCAGCTAAGGCCCCAAAATGGTAGCTAAGTGGCAAAGGAAGTGAGTAACGCAGAGACAACCAGAAGGTTTGCTTAGAAGCAGCCATCCTTAAAAGAGTGCGTAATAGCCCACTGGTAGAGCGTTCTCGCGCCGAAAATGAACGGGACTAAGCTACCTGCCGAAGCTGTGGGATTGGAATCTTAATTCATACAATTGAATTTTGAATTGAATCGGTAGAGGAGCGTTCCGCTCTAGGGTGAAGCTATCAAGTAATTGATTGTGGACGAAGCGGAAGTGAGAATGTCGGCTTGAGTAACGCAAACATTGGTGAGAATCCAATGCCCCGAAAACCTAAGGGTTCCTCCACAAGGCTCGTCCGTGGAGGGTGAGTCAGGACCTAAGATGAGGCCGAAAGGCGTAGTCGATGGCAAACAGATTAATATTTCTGTACTTTTTTGGATTTAGCACCGAGGGACGAAGGAGGCTATACTGTCTGGAATTTGGATTTCAGTGGAAGCATTCAAGGCGTTGAGTGGATGAACAAAAACATTCCATAAGCTGAGATGTTATCCGGTTTAATAGTTATGACTTCGGTTAAAACTTTAGACTCAGAGGATGTCATACTTCCAAGAAAAGCTCGTACTGCTTATAAATTCAAATTACCTGTACCCTAAACCGACACAGGTGGGTTGGTAGAGTATACCAAGGGGCGCGAGATAACTCTCTCTAAGGAATTCGGCAAAATGGCCCCGTAACTTCGGGAGAAGGGGTGCCCTCTTCGGAGGGTTGCAGTGACCAGACCCAGGCGACTGTTTATCAAAAACACAGGTCTCCGCAAAATCGCAAGATGATATATGGGGGCTGACGCCTGCCCAGTGCCAGAAGGTGAATCGAGCTGGTTAAAAGTTTACTTTGAAGCTAGCGACCCAAGCCCTGGTGAACGGCGGCCGTAACTCTAAATACCGTTGGAGTTGTAAAATTTGGCCAAATGCTGGAAACTCTCGTTTGAACTTGTACTACTATCATTTACTTTTCTATCAAAGGGCATACCCCGCCCTTACCCAGCGTAGCCCGGGACACGGATGTGTCCCCGGAGGGCTGTACTGTGCATAGCACAGTGCACCCGCTGGGTACAAGCAAAGCTCTGCTAAGGATATATCCGGTAGATAAGTCCAACATTTTACACATATAAGCTAAGCTTATGCACGTAAAATACAAAAATATAGTGAAAATGTATTAAGTAGAGACAATCAGCAGGAAAGACTTTATAAAATAAAATAATTTAGGGAAAAAGATGGATATTAAACACGTTCCAGATCAATTTGGTTATTACATTGCTGGCTTTGCCGATGGTGAAGGCAGTTTTAATTGTAGTTTTCGAGGTCGAAAAGACTATTTAATAGGGTGGAAAATCACACCAGTCTTTAACATTAGGCAAAAAGAGAAACCAATTTTAGAAATTATTCGGAAATATCTGGATTGTGGCAAAATTCGTTTTCGTAGCGACGGCGTCTTTGTTTATGAAGTTACTACTTTCAAACATTTAGAAGATAAAGTCGTTCCTTTTTTTAAAAAATTTAATTTCCTTTCAGATAAAAAGAAAAAAGATTTTTCAATTTTTATTCGAATGCTAAAAATTTTAAAAAAACCTTCTGTGACCTATGATGATGTAGTTGATCTTTTAGAATTACGTAAATTACAAACACCTAGTAATACACGTCGCAAATTTAAAGAACAAGAAATTTTAAATCGCGCACAGGTGTTTTGGAATCTTAATTCAGACAAAATTTTAGCTAAACAATAAGTTAGTTCGGGACATCCAGCTGTGCTGGATAGCCCTTTTTTATAAAGAATCCTCAGAGACTATACGCCAAAAATAAAAAATTACATTTTTTATTATGATATAGTCCGCTCTTCATGGAGACATGAAGGAATATATTTTAAAAAATATATTCGCTTAGCGTTGGTATACATACGTATACCGCCCCTAAGTTAACACATAAATAACTCATTTCTCTATACCTATTTAATTTAGAGTAAATAGTTAAATTTCATAGGTTAACGGGGATACTGTGAATACAGTACACCCTTATCAAGTTAACCATTCAAAGGGACGGTTTGTTATAGGGCTGTCATTAAAGATAACCATATGCTGGAACACCCTGAAGGTAAATTCAACTGAGTAAGTAATATCGAATTTATTATAGGGCAATCAGCAGGAAAGAATAAATAAAAAAAATTATTGAGAAAATTGTTTTATGACTTCATTATTTGTGAAATTATTCAACAAGGGATCACCTATGGTGCCCCGAGTTCCATCAACGGGGGTACTATGTACCCCGCAGGCAGTAACTAGAAGGTTACCGCACAGCTGTAACCTACGGACAACCTCTAAACGACGTTATAGTAGTTTTAAAAAACGGTACCGTGACTTAGTTGAAAAACATGGCGAACCTCCTACACTTACGAAAGAATATCTAATTTATTTAGCTGGTTTTATCGAAGGTGAGGGAAGTTTTACATCGAATATCACCTATTCGCCCCGAGCGAAAGTTGCAGTTAAAGTTGATTGTATTTTTAATATTACACAACATGTAGACGGCATAGTTCATTTGATAGCCATGATGAAACATTTTCGAAGTGGTACTATACTTTTAAAAAGTGGAAGTAATAATACTTATGTATATTCTCTACAAAATAAACAAGCATTACAAGAACATGTTGTTCCATATTATAAAAAATATGGTCTTAAATTCACATGTGCCGAAAAAGCAAATACTTTTGTTGCTTGGAGGAAGGTTTTAGATTGCTTAATAAAAAAAGCACATTTAACATATACAGGTTTAACAACAGAAATTATACCTAATGTTTATAAACTTAATCCAAAAAAAGGAAAAATTAAAAAACTTTCCTATGAAAATATACAAATTTATTTAAAACTCTTCCATGACGGGAAAGTCAACGAAGCTGTTACTTTTTTGGAAGCAAATAAAACTCGATAAGCTATTAGAGATTACGGAGTAAACAATTACTACCGGATTATCATTTTCATTTATTATCCTCAGAGACTACACGTTATCCAAGTCATTTATTAAAAAGATAGATATAAAGGGCGGGTGTGCCCAGCAAAGCTGGGTTCAGCCCTCCGGATCTATAAATTGACTTGAAGATATAGTCCGACTTTATACGAGAGTTTAAAGATTACTGCCTAAGGTAGCAAAATTCTTTGTCGAGTAAGTTTCGACCCGCATGAAAGGCGTAACGATCTGGGTACTGTCTCGGAGAGAGGCTCGGTGAAATAGACATGTCTGTGAAGATGCGGACTACTTGCACCCGGACAGAAAGACCCTATGAAGCTTGACTGTAGCTTGAGATTGGATTCGGGCTTTTCTTGCGCAGCCTAAGTGGGAGGCTTTGATATACTACTTCCGGGTAGTATTGAGCCATCAGTGAGAGACCACTCTAGGAAGGCAGGAATCCTAATGGCGATCCGTGAACCGGACGCTTGACAGTTTCAGGTGGGCAGTTTATCTGGGGCGGATGGCTCATAAAAGGTAACTGAGCTGTGCAAAGGTTCCTTCAAACTGGACGGAAATCAGTTGTAGAGCGTAAAGGCAGAAGGGAGCTTGACTGCAAGACCTACAAGTCGAGCAGGGGCGAAAGCCGGCCTTAGTGATCCGGCGGTACCGTGTGGAAGGGCCGCCGCTTATCGAACAAAAGTTACTCTAGGGATAACAGGCTGATCTTCCCCAAGAGTCCGTATCTACGGGAAGGTTTGGCACCTCGATGTCGGCTCGTCTCAACCTGGGGCGGTAGTTCGTCCCAAGGGTTAGGCTGTTCGCCTATTAAAGAGGCACGTGGCTGGGTTCAGAACGTGATTGTTACACCGCGTTGATGAGAGGGGGCACATCTGTGCCCCGCAGTAATGCTCATCTAGTATTGGCTTATATCGGTGAAACCTAACATACTCGCACATCGAGTATCATGGCAATACCGAGGGAAGAATAAAACAGTTGTCTGTAATTTATTATGAATAAACTTAAGAAACTAACCAAAGAAGACTTTTCTTATTTAGCTGGCTTTCTTGATGGTGATGGTTGTATTAATGCACAAATTGTAAAACGTGATGATTATGCATTAGGCTTTCAAATTCGCGTTAGTATTACGTTTTTTCAAAAAACTAAATCTCATTGGTTTTTTATTAAACTTCAAAACCAACTAGGTTACGGGACTTTACGCAAACGACCAGATGGAATGTCTGAGTACGCCATTGTAGGGCCCGCAAGTGTAAAAAACCTTTTAACGCAATTAAAACCATATATTGTGTTAAAAAAACCACAATTAAAATTACTTTTAATTATTATTGAACAAATGCCTCATATCAAAAATGATCCCACAACTTTTTTAAAGTTGTGCAAGAAGGTTGATCAATTTTCAACCTTGAATAATTCAAAAAAACGTACAATAACACATGAAACTGTACTTTCAACTCTTAGCCCGCTTATCAAGGAATACATATGTATTCCCTGATATAGGCTGTAATGACTTATAAGGATCCACATGAGCCATTTACAACTATTTTATTCCCTGTAGAGACTGTACAAAGATGCATTTGATGCACCTAAGTACGATGATTCAAAAGGTTTTTGAATCATAAAACGCCAACTCCTATAACTCATTAGGATGAAGATATAGTCCATGCCTTTTGGAAACATTAGGATTTCACATGCGTGAGACAGTTCGGTCCATATCCGGTGAAAGCGTTTGAACATTGAGAGGACCTCGACATAGTACGAGAGGACCCGGAGGGGCATGCCTATTGTGTACCGGTTCTTGCGCCAGCAGGAAACGCCGGGTAGCTACGCATGATTAAGATAATCGCTGAAAGCATCTAAGTGAGAAGCAAACCTCAAGATGAGTGTTCACCATAGGTTCCTTGTAGAAAACGAGGTAATAGGTATCAGGTGTAAGACCAGTAATGGTTTCAGCCGAGATATACTAATAAACCGATTGATTTTGACCACGAATATTTATATTTATTGTAGTTATTACTACAAAATTTATCGACGGGGTGTACCGATACGGTACACCCTATCGGTAAGTCCTGGTGCGCTCGCTATATTAAACCCACGCTGTTACCTTCCCGAATACAGCCGTTAAGTAATATAGGGCGAAAAATAGTTGAGGGCAGGCCCTCCGCAAAAACAAGCTCGTGCCAGGGCATTTTTATTAGATCAACCGATATACCGGGAGGGGGCATCATAGCGGGTGTACTGTGCATAGTACCCCCCAGTGCACCCTCACCTATGGTGACCCAGCGAATACATATGTATTCGCTGTGCGGAGCCCCCAGAGCTTTGCTCTGGGTGGGGGCTGTACCCAGCGGGTGCACTGCGGGGTACATAGTACCCCCCAGTACAGCCCATATCAGGTAATACATATGTATTACCTGATATGGGCTATGCTGGGTCCACCCGCCCCAGCCCTACGTAGTAAGAAAATATTAAACAAATATTATATTTATGTTTTATCCCATAAGAGCTAACGAGGGCTGTGTCATCACAGGCACAGCCCACAGGAAGGGCTCTACGCACAGAATAAAGCAACTTAATTATTCCGAAGGAGGAAGTATGCAAGATACCCCTGTCAAATCATCACAAGATGCTCGTCCAGTTTTCCCATTTACCTCAATTGTTGGTCAAGAAGAAATGAAACTGGCTTTGTTGATTAATGTCGTAGATCCAAAGGTTGGCGGCGTGCTCGTTATGGGTGATCGAGGAACTGGCAAATCAACAACGGTTCGTGCATTAGTGGATTTATTACCAACTGTAGAAGTAGTCGAAAACGACCCTTTTAACTCACACCCTACGGATCCAGAGTTAATGAGTGATTCAGTTCGTGAAGCAGTAAAAGCAAATTTACCGATTGAAGTTACAAATGCTGCGATTACAATGGTTGATTTACCTTTAGGAGCAACAGAAGATCGAGTTTGTGGAACCATTGACATTGAAAAAGCTTTAACGGAAGGTGTAAAAGCTTTTGAACCTGGTTTACTAGCTAAAGCCAATCGTGGTATTTTATATGTTGATGAAGTTAATCTATTAGACGATCATTTAGTAGATGTTTTATTAGATTCCGCGGCTTCCGGCTGGAATACAGTAGAACGCGAGGGGATTTCAATTAGTCATCCAGCTCGTTTTATTTTAGTAGGGTCTGGAAATCCCGAAGAAGGCGAACTGCGTCCACAACTACTTGACCGTTTTGGAATGCATGCACAAATTGGTACAGTAAAAGAACCGGATTTACGAGTTAAAATTGTAGAACAACGTGCTGCATTTGATTCAGATCCCGTAGGGTTCCGAAAAAACTATGAACAATCACAAAAAGCTCTTACAGATAAAATAGTAGCAGCTCGAGAGCTTTTACCGGATGTAACACTTGATTATGATTATCGAGTAAAAATTTCTCAAATTTGTTCCGAATTAGATGTAGATGGTTTACGTGGTGATATTGTAACAAATCGCGCTGCCAAAGCTATTACAGCATTTGAAGGGCGTACTGAAGTTACACCTCAAGATATTTATCGTGTTATCCCATTATGTTTACGCCACCGATTACGAAAAGACCCTTTAGAAACAATTGATTCCGGAGATAAAGTTCGAGAAATTTTTAAAAAAATTTTTAGTTAATGATACTCATTAGAACCGGTATAGGGGTGTACTGCGGGTGTACTGTGCATAGCACAGTACACCCCGCAGTACACCCCGGGGTCACCCACGGGGGCACATCTGTGCCCCCGCAGGTGACTATGCACCGAGTTGGTTTAACCAAGCCTGAGCTTCTAAATAATTTGTAGGTGCGAGACGAATAGCTTCTTTCCAATAATCAGCAGCTTTATCAAATAAAAGTTTTGAAATTTCTGACTGTCCTAATTCAATAGCTTGTTCACCGCGATAGTGATAAATAACAGCAATATTATTTAACGCCTGTGGCAAAGATGGATTTCGTTCTAAGGCCTGGTAATAATACTCTAAAGCCCGACCATGTTCGCCATTACACGTATAAATTAAGCCAATGTTGTATAGGACAAAGCTACGATCGTACGCATCTACTTCAAGACGTAACGCTTGATAATAGTTTTGTAAGGCTTCTGCGTATTCACCTTCGGATTGAGCGGCCATACCATCTCGATAGTATGTAAAGGCTTGTTTTTCTCGGTTAGAGGTTGGTAATACTTGAACTAAAATATCTGCAACTACGGTAAAAGTTTTATCAATAAAATTATCATTTTTTTGGGAACGAGGCATTTCTTTTTTATAATTTTTTATTAAATCTCAAAAAATTTTAAGTGGGCTGTACTGGGGGGTACTATGTACCCCGCAGTACCGGTATACTTTAAGTATACTCAGTCGGGTATAAATACGTATTAGCTCGTACAACCCTGAGGGCTATCACCTTTAAAATTTTTTTTATACTATTTTTATATTTTATATTATAACTTTTTTTTGATAATATAATTAATAGATTTATTGATATAAATCTATCTAAATTATCTAATGTTAGAACTAACCCAGAGTACTAAGTATTCTTAAGTAATACTAACATCCTCTCTAATACTTTCTTATAACAATATTATTTAATTAAATTTTGCAATAAATATTATAACGTTTTACTTATAATAAAACATAAAAAATACATATTAATAAAATTAGATATTTGCATCCAGTTGGGTTCGAACCAACGTCGTCTATAAAGAAGTCGCATTATGAGTGCGATGCAATCGACCACTCTGCCATGAATGCTTAAGTTATAATTGTGCTATAACTCACAAATTATAAAAAGTTTGTTCTGAGAACATTGGCTTAAAAGCGTTATATGAATGAATAAAAGCTGTTATGGATTCTAAAGCTATGCTCTGCGTAACGAATACATATGTTTGCTGGGGCGGGTGTCACCATAGGTGACAGCCCTCCGGGGGCACATCCGTGCCCCGGGCGGGTGCGCTGCGGGGTACATAGTACCCCCCCAGTACAGCCCATATCAGATAATACATATGTATTACCTGATAAGGGTGCACTTACAGTAGTGCAACCAAGTCTGAAAACTAGTGCTATCACAATAATTTTTTTTGAATGTAAATAAAAATTAGGGCTTAACGGACTCGAACCGTTGACATCTTGCTTGTAAGGCAAGCGCTCTACCAACTGAGCTAAAGCCCTCTTCTATAGTATATTATACTACTTTTTCTATGAGAAACAAATTATTAAATGTTAAATGAGGTTACAGTAGAGTGCTTGAGGTTATAGAGTAACTCACACTATAATCCTTTTGCGCTCTAAGCGTATCTAGGCCTCATTTAACACTTAATTAATGCTAAATTTATTAAGTCAGTCTAACTTAATACTTACTAATTAGAAGCACGACGAAGCTGCTCTTCTAATAAAAAATTTATATTTGGTTTAATTGTTGGTATAAAACCTTTTGTTTTAAATGGTGCGTTTTTATATAAAGTAAGAGTTTCAGATAAAGCTTGTTTTAAAAAACAACGAGGAACAATAAAATCTAATAGCCCGTGTTTTAAAAGATATTCCGCAGTTTGAAAATCATCAGGTAATTGTTCTTGTAGTGTTTGTTCAATTACTCGACGACCTGCAAACCCAATTAATGCTTTTGGTTCAGCAATTATTAAGTCTCCTAACATAGCAAAACTGGCGGTTACACCTCCAGTAGTTGGTGAAGTTAAAATGGCAATATATAAAAGATTAGCACATGATTGATAGACCTGAAGAGCTGCTGAAATTTTAGCCATTTGCATTAAACTTAAAATACCTTCTTGCATTCGTGCTCCCCCAGAAGCACAAATAATTAATAAAGGTAAACCTGTTTCAGTGGCATATTCGATTAAACGTGTAATCTTTTCTCCGACGACAGAACCCATACTACCCCCCATAAAATTAAAATCCATAACTCCTAGTGCAACAGGAATACCGTCTAATAAACCAGTTCCCGTTTGAATACCATCTTGTAAAGCAGTTTTTGCTTGTGCTTCTTTTAAACGTGTAGTATACGCTTTTTGATCAACAAATTCTAACGGATCACATGGTGATAACGTAGAATTTAAAGGACGCCATGTTTCTGAATCAATTAATTGATCAATACGTTCTTGACTATTCATTTGAAGATGAAAACCACAACCAAAACAAACGCGTTGATTTTTTTTTAAATGTTTAATATATAAAATTACTCCACAACTATCACATCGAGTCCACAAACCTTGACTGCCATCAGCTGCTGGATGGTTATATTTGGGAGTGTTTAAAATTTTTAATTTACGTTGCTGTTCAATCCAAGCTAAAATTGACATAAGAAAGATCTCCTTTAATATTTAAAATTGATGATTATTAGTTTTATATATAAGTAATTTACTTATGTATTTCTATTTCATATTACTAATTCGGTTCAAGTCCGATATAAATACGTATATCGGATTTATCCTATACGTTTAGACAAACGGTTTAAACATTACTATTTTCTTTTAATATTAGCCAGCTATCGGAGTCGAACCGATGACCTTCGGTTTACAAGACCGAAGCTCTACCAACTGAGCTAAGCAGGCTTTTATAATTTATAATTATAACATAATAAATTAAAATCTTCAATCTAGTTTGATCGATACATAATATTAACCAAACTAGATTGAAGATTATAAACTAACTAATTTGTTGATCTTCAATATATAAAAATAACGATACCATAGTAATTGCAGGAAATACAAGGCCAACTAATGGAACTAAAATAGGTGGTAAGTAAGCAGCTGTCATTATAAAAACCTCAAATTGTTTTGATTCAATGATGTAATAAATTACAAGTATTACAAATTGAGTATACGCAGCGCATACGTAGGCGGGTGCACTGCGGGTGTACTGCGGGTGTACTGGGGGGTGTACTGTGCTATGCACAGTACACCCGCAGTACACCCCCCAGTACACCCCCCAGTACAGCCCTCATCGGATACGGAGTATCCGAGGTCGGGTATCCGCTGCGTATAACCCTTAAAGTATAAAGAAGTCGGGGCATCCCCCGGGAGGGGTACTATGTACCCCGCAGTACACCCGCATGTACAGGGAACCTGTACACCCGCTCTGATGCCCCCTCTCGGTATACCGATTAAATTTGTAAATTAAAAATTTTACTATTATAAATTTAATACTTTAACTTAGAGTTAGAATAATTAAATAGTAAAAAGTAACGTTAAATAATTAAATAAAAATTATTTAATTTTTATTTACCAGGATTACGTCCAGGGTCATTTGATAAGAATCCAAAAATAAATAGTGAAACAAAAAATGTTACAACAGTGTAAACTAAAATTTTAAGTGTTAACATATTACGAAATTGTAAAAATATGTTTTTATAAGCTACTCAAGTCTTTTTTTATAAAAAAAAGTACAAATTCTACTGAAAATATTGAGGCGATTGACGGGGTTCGAACCCGCGAATGGAGGAGTCACAGTCCGCTGCCTTACCACTTGGCTACAACCGCCATGTGCTATATTATAACAATATTTGATATATTTGTCCAGTCGGGCTATACCCAGCGGACATATAGGTATCCAATGCAAGGATAAATTGATACGCATGTATATCGGTATAGAGATATACAAGCAAAATAATATACAGTTTTAACTGTAAGTCCATTTGGGGATAGAGGGACTTGAACCCTCACGATTATAATAATCAACGGATTTTAAGTCCGTAGCGTCTGCCGATTCCGCCATATCCCCTTTTTGTAGCTAATTTAATAATCCATATTTTAAACCTTAAAAAATACTATTTTAAGTATCGTACCTTAAAGGTATTAAAGTTTAAAATAAAACTATATAATTTATAGTTCATACTATAAATTATAACTTAATTAAAAAAAATGTCGAATCGGGTATGTTGTGCTATGCACATCGCAGTCAGGTGTACGTTCGTATAGCCTTTATCAGGGCATATCCGGAGGGGTCATCAGAAGGGATATATTCGATGAGGGCTGTACTGGGGGGTGTACTGGGGGGGTGTACTGCGGGTGTACTGTGCATAGCACAGTACACCCCCCAGTACACCCGCAGTACACCCGCAGTGCACCCGCCTATGTATTCTTTGATACAGTAACAAATACGAATGTATTTACTGGGTTAAGGCATAGATGCTTATACTCGTTTAAGATATCTAAAATAAAATTTTTTATAAATATTATTTTTAATCTATTAAAAAAAAATAAATTTATCAGAACTAGATTAGATTTTATACTTAATCTAGTTCTGATAACCAACGTTTATAGAATCAATTTTTAATAGTGATAATTTAAATAAATAAGATTAAATTTACTTAATATTATTTACTCGAGAACATTTATTGCCATGACATTTTAACATCATCTAATAAAACTGAACTATTATAAATTTCTAAAATAATTACTAAAAAGACAGCAAATAGACCCATGAAAATCCCCATTAGAACAGTTGTTCCCCAACCTGGAGCTACTTTACCGTATTCTGAATTTAATGGACGTAGTAATGAACCTAAAGCTGTAGTAATTCCAGTATCTTGATCTGTTGTTTTTTTAGTTGCCATAATTTTTTTGTTAAATGTTTACTTTCTGTAAAAATAGATGAAGCTAATCGAAATAAAAATTCTAACTACTAAATAGTTTTTTTTAATATATTAGTTGTTTAAATTCAAAATTTAACTAATTTATTAAACCAGTATATATTTAGTCCGATGAAGGCATACCCAAAACTATGCTCTGCTTATCAAGGAATACATATGTATTACCTGATAAGGGGGGCACATTTGTGCCTGCGGGCTGTGCCTGTACCCAGCGGGTGCACTGCGGGGTACATAGTACCCCCCCAGTACAGCCCATATCAGGTAATACATATGTATTACCTGATAAGGGGACACATCCGTGTCCGGGGCACATTCGTGCCCCCGGGCTACGCTGGGTAAGGGGAATGCCCCGATCTACGTATACCTTAAGGGTAGTAAAAATTAGATATAATATATTATAACATTCTTTTCTAATAAAAAATTATTAAAATTAATTTTTGTCTATTAGTAAAATCATGTTAAAATATAGCTATAGTATTACATTTAATTATACCATATTCAATAAAAAAATAAATTAATATTAGCACTACTATTAGTAATGTAATTTAATTCATATAATTTAACTTGTGTATAAAACGGTTCTAAATATTAGCTGATACTAGGTACTAACGTAAGTTTTATTAACTAAAATAGTACCTAATACTAATCCCTAAATACGTATGTACCCTAGATAAAGGACCGATCTAACCGTACATAAATGTACTTTGAAAAACTAGTTTTTAAACACTTAGTGCATATTAATAAGTAACCAAAGTATTTTAAATGATCATTTTATTATTTAAGTATTTATGATATGAGGCTTTAACTCTGATCTTGAATCAAAATTAGAAAAATGCTTGTAGCATAAAGTTAGATCTTCAGGGTTTGATTAAAGTTGTTACTTAGTACTCACGTTCTAATGACATATTGTTTATCAACTTTAAGTATCATTCGTCCTAGTTCGGATGCATAGCCCATATTAGAGAATACATATGTATTCCCTGGGTTTATAAAATTATTCTAGTTCAAAAAACCAAACTCGGTATAGCTCTCTCAAAGCTTCGGGTCATCTATAGTACTCCAGCGTAGCTGGAGAGAGTACTAATGTACTCGCTTGTGCGTACTACACAATAATAATTTAATCACTACCAAAAATAACATTTTTTAAACCAGGCGATTTCTTTACTGTCATTAAAAATTTTCTTTTGATAAAGAATTTTTTTAAAATTTAATAATATTACTAAGGAACACAATAAAATGGAAAGTCCAGCTTTTTTCTTTACTATTTTTTTATGGTGTTTACTTTTAAGCATTACAGGTTATTCTGTTTATGTTGGGTTTGGACCTCCTTCAAAAGATTTACGTGATCCATTTGAAGAACATGAAGATTAAGTTGTAACTTTGTTTTACTACGATTGTTAGAATATTTGGTTATAATAACACTCGTAGTATTTAGAACAAATTTAGAACGGGGGTAGGTTGGGTCAACTTACTTGGTACTACGTACTAAACCTTAGGTACGTACATACCTAGAACAAAGCACTCAAACCTATGGTTTTTTACCACTATGTGCCTTGGGGAGGGATACTTTATACCATTTTTGGTACGGAGCCACCCAGCATACACATACGTATCCACTGGGTCATCATAAGTATCACCTGCGATATACATATGTGTACCTTGAGGGTCTATTCTTTTGGGATATACCCGAGCATATCAGGGAATACATAGGTCATATTCCCTGGGTGACCCGCCCCAGCAAATACATACGTATTCGCTGGGGGTCAATGCCCTACTTTAACCTAAATTAGTAAAACCAATCGGGTATACATAGGTCGGGTCATCCGGGCTGTACAGGGAACCTGTACATCCGCTATGATGACCCCTCCCGATATACCGCATCAAATTAACTTTTTATAAAGGAATTTTAAATTATGCCTATTGGAGTCCCAAAAGTACCCTTTCGCTTACCAGGTGAACCTTCAGCGCAATGGGTAGATTTATACAATCGATTATATCGAGAACGTGTATTATTTTTATGCCAAGATTTAGATGATGAACTCGCAAATCAACTTATTGGAATTATGTTGTATTTAAACGCTGAAGAAAAATCAAAAGATTTATATATTTATATTAACTCTCCAGGTGGTTCAGTTACTTGTGGTATTGCAGTTTACGATACTATGAATTATATTAAAGCCGATGTAACAACTATTTGTGTTGGAACTGCAGCTTCTATGGCTTCTTTTGTTTTAGCCGGAGGAACAGCAGGAAAACGTATTGCGTTACCGCATGCACGTATTATGATTCACCAACCTGAAGGCGGAAGTCAAGGGCAAGCATCTGAGGTTCTTTCAGAATCAGAAGAAGTTATGCGAATTCGTCGACAAGTTGGTAAAATTTATGCTCAACGTACCGGTCAACCATTACGTCGTATTTCACGAGATTTAGATCGTGATCAATTTTTATCCGCTCGTGAAGCAAAAGAATATGGGCTAGTTGATCAAGTTGCAACGGAATAAAAAAACAAATTCAATATAATAAAAAAGTCTTTTTTTAGATCTTAATAAGGGTCTTAAAAACTAAATAGTTTAAACTTTTATAAAATAGATACAACGTATCAGGGCAGGCGGGGGCTCCGCACCGGATACAGAGTATCCGGGGTCGGATGTACAGGGAACCTGTACACCCGCATGTATAGGGAATCTGTACACAGGGCTGTACTGGGGGGGGGTACTATGTACCCCGCAGTACACCCGCATGTACAGGGAACCTGTACACAAGGCTGTACTGTGCTATGCACAGTACACCCGCTCCGATGACCCCCTCCCGATATTCGCTGGGGTTCTACCGAAAATGACCTGAGTTATAACACGTATTACAAAAACTATAATATTTGTTTATTTATTTAAAATATCAAATAAATCAAAAAATATTTTATGTTATAATTAACTATAAAAGAAAATATATATATATAAAAAAATTATACTCTTTGATTAAGATAGTTAAAAGTAGTAAATTGTATTTTGAAAATTTTATGTCTACCGGATATATCCCGAGGACATATCCTCTTACCCAGCATAGCTGGGTATGGGCACATCTGTGCCCCCCATATGAGGTATACGTATGTATACCGCTTCTAAAGTTATACTTAAATTTAGTGTATTTATCTAAAAAGTTAAGTTGCTTAGCCATGGGTAGTTATGAAATTTATAAACTAGGAATCTAAAAACTATATATTAAAGCGGGCTACGCGCAGCGGATACATACGTATCCGCTGGGTCACCATAGGTGACACCATAGGTGACACCATAGGTGAGGGTGTACCGGGATTAATATTACGCATCATACACATTAATCAATAGAAACTTCTATATCTATTTTTATTAAAAAAATAGGTTACTATTTTAGTTAAATTAGAATTGACTTTAACTAGAAATAGCAAGTTAATCCTAGTCCATTATTAGAATTTATTATCAGAAAGTTAGTACCTAATATAAAGTACTAAAGCTTTAATTAGCCGTTCTAATAGGTTCTAGGAACCAAGCGGGTGTACAGGTTCCCTGTACAGCCAGAGTGGGCTACACGCAGCGAATACAGATATCCGCTGAGTTTAGTCAGTTACCATAATTTTATTGGGATAATTAAACAATTGATAGAAAGTAAAAAACAAAATTTATTAATAACATGGGTTTACCGTGGTATCGAGTACATACTGTTGTTTTAAATGACCCTGGTCGTTTAATTGCTGTTCATTTAATGCATACAGCATTAGTTTCTGGTTGGGCCGGTTCTATGGCTTTTTATGAATTAGCCGTTTTTGATCCTTCTGATCCAGTTTTAAATCCAATGTGGCGTCAAGGAATGTTCGTTTTACCTTTCATGACTCGACTAGGAATTAGTCAATCATGGGGTGGATGGACTATTAGTGGTGAAACAGCTACGAATCCAGGAATTTGGAGTTATGAAGGTGTTGCAGCCGCTCATATTATTCTGTCTGGTTCCCTGTTTATGGCAGCCGTCTGGCATTGGGTTTTTTGGGACTTAGAATTATTCCGTGACCCACGTACTGGAAATCCGGCTTTAGATTTACCAAAAATTTTTGGTATTCACTTATTCTTATCTGGCTTATTATGTTTTGGTTTTGGAGCTTTCCACGTAACAGGATTATTTGGTCCTGGTATTTGGGTTTCTGATCCTTATGGTTTAACAGGAAGTGTTCAACCAGTTTCTCCAGCATGGGGTCCAGAAGGATTTGATCCTTATAATCCAGGAGGCGTGGCTTCACACCACGTTGCAGCGGGTATTTTAGGAGTATTAGCCGGATTATTTCATTTATGTGTTCGCCCACCGCAACGTTTATACAACGGATTACGTATGGGTAACATTGAAACAGTATTAAGTAGTAGTATTGCTGCAGTTTTCTGGGCAGCATTCGTTGTTGCTGGAACTATGTGGTATGGTTCTGCTGCTACACCAGTTGAATTATTTGGTCCAACACGTTTCCAATGGGATAAAGGTTTTTATCAAGAAGAAATTGAAAAACGAGTGCAAACAAGTTTATCGGAAGGTAAATCTTTATCAGAAGCTTGGGCACAAATTCCAGAAAAATTAGCTTTTTATGATTACATTGGAAATAATCCAGCCAAAGGTGGTTTATTCCGTGCAGGAGCTATGAACAGTGGTGATGGAATTGCTGTAGGATGGTTAGGTCATGCTGTATTTACAGATAAAGACGGAAATGAATTATTTGTTCGTCGTATGCCAACTTTCTTCGAAACATTCCCTGTTTTATTAATTGATAAAAATGGAGTTGTTCGAGCGGATGTTCCATTCCGTCGTGCTGAATCAAAATATAGTGTAGAACAAGTAGGTGTTTCAGTAACATTCTACGGTGGTGAATTAGATGGCGTTAAATTTACAGACCCTTCAACGGTTAAAAAATATGCTCGTCGTTCACAATTAGGTGAAATTTTTGAATTTGATCGTGCAACTTTACAATCGGATGGTGTATTCCGTAGTAGTCCACGTGGATGGTTCACATTCGGACATTTAAGCTTTGCTTTATTATTCTTCTTTGGCCATATTTGGCATGGTGCTCGTACAATTTTCCGTGACGTTTTCGCCGGAATTGATGACGATTTAGAAGAACAAGTTGAATTTGGTGCCTTCTTAAAATTAGGAGATACTACAACACGTCGTCAATCAGTTTAATTCTAGTGAATTTACTGTAAATTAATTTCATCCTTTTATTTGTTTCCCGGGGGACTGGTGGTACTATGTACCCCGTAGTCGGGTGTCATCTGCGATATACCTGTTATCCTCTTACCCAGCATAGCTGGGTATGGGCACATCTGTGCCCCCATACCAGGTATACGTATGTATACCGCTTGTGACCCAGCCCGGATACTCTGTATCCGATGAGGGCTGTACAGGGAACCTGTACACCCGCTATGCACAGTATAGCCCCAGCCGTCGGGGTTCACCTCCCATTGATATTTTAGTTTGTAAGAAACTCGAGTTTTTTTAGAGTCCCTAAATTAAAATATCAAGAAATTTATAACTTTTATACTATAAAATAAATGAATCAAAGGTATAATTGATCTAAATTTTATTTAAATCAATCGATCGCAAAACTTTTTTAAATCAGCAATTCTGTACCCAGCATAGCTGGGTTTCAATATAGTTTTTATATACATTGTTGATTAGTAACTCTTTATTAAGATTTATTTCTTATGGAAGCTTTAGTTTACACATTTTTATTAGTAGGTACGTTAGGAATTATTTTCTTTTCAATTTTCTTCCGCGAACCTCCTCGTGTTATTAAATAAATTTATTTAAAAATAAAGATTCTTTTAATCGGTTATAACCAATTAGAAGAATCTTGTAGTGCTCTGACTTACAAATTTAAGCTCCGCTTTAGATAGTTTTTAAATTATCTAAAGCGGAGATTTTAGATAAGTTTTAATTAGTACAATTCTAATAACGAGTATTAACGTTATAAAAAACATAATATATAAAATTGAATTCATTTGCGTTATTCTAGACCCTATTAATATTAACTTAGAATTTATTTTTAATTTATTTTTAAGCTTTAAAAATAAAAATAGAACTATAAATTTTTTAGATTTTTTATATAATTTAGATAATCTGTTAAAAACTTTTAACTAATAGTGAGAATTGTTAATTTAGTTCGGTTATACTGTGCCATGCAAAGGGAGGGGGATGCTCTGCACCCTGCAGTATAGCCCGTATCAGGGAATACCCGGAGGGGGTGTACTGCGGGTGTACTGTGCATAGCACAGTACACCCCCCAGTACACCCCCCCCGACCTACATATTCTCTGATACAGCAGCGAATACCTACGTATACGCTGGATTATGTCTTTAAAGTTTATGGGAATTATCTCAAATAAATTATTAAGGCTAATGTTCGGGTGTATGAAGTATACCACGAGGGCTACTTAGTACTACGTATCGAGCACCAGAACCTTTATGTTACAAAGAATATAAACTAAACTCCAAATCAAACTAAAACTTATATCTTATTTATCAAATTTAGGAAAAAATCATGATTGATTTAGTAAAATATCCGGTGGTAACGGAAAAATCTTGTCGATTAATTGAAATTAATCAATATACGTTTGATGTTGATCTTCGATTAACAAAACCACAAATTAAAAAATTAGTTGAAAATCTATTTTCTGTAAATGTAATTGCAGTTAATACGCATCGTCCTCCACGTAAAAAACGTCGTATGGGGTTAGTTCAAGGTTATAAAACACGTTATAAACGTGTTATTGTAACAATTAAACCAGATCAGTCGATTCCAATTTTCAATTAATCTAATCTTATTAATAGTATTACAGTAATAACCTTTATTCAAAAAGATAAAATATAAAGTGGTTCTAATAACTTTATTATAATGAAGTGGGTAACAGAAGAAAGTGAACCAGTTATAAATACTACAGCACTATTTACCTTCAGATTAATATTTTGTACTAAATACGAGGTATTAACTAACGAGTTCTAATAACGTACTTAATACAATTTTATTTTTATCAACCGGATATATCCGAGCAGAAGAGATATATACAGGGCTATACTGTGCTATGCACAGTATAGCCATATCAGGTATACGTATGTATACCGCATTAAGAGAATTTTATATAAGATAAGTTTGTATATAACAAAATTAAAACTTATTATTTAATTATTTTATTCAAAATTATGGGAATTCGATTTTATAAAGCGAACACACCTGGAACTCGAAATCGTTCAGTTTCAGATTTTAGTGAAATTACAAAAACAAAGCCCGAAAAATCTTTAACATTTAATCAACAACGTTCAAAAGGACGTAATAACCGTGGAGTTATTACAAGTCGCCATCGCGGTGGGGGTCATAAACGTCTTTATCGAGAAATTGATTTTAAACGTAATAAAATTGGTATTTCAGCGAAAGTTGTTTCGATTGAATATGATCCAAATCGAAATGCTCGAATTGCTTTATTACACTATCAAGATGGAGAAAAACGTTATATTATTCAACCACGTGGATTATGCGTTGGAGGGAATGTTATTTCTAGTTTAAATGCTCCAGTTAGCCTTGGTAATTCATTACCACTAAAAAATATTCCGCTAGGAGGTGAAGTTCATAATGTAGAACTACAGCCAGGAGCAGGTGGTCGATTTGTACGAGCTGCAGGAGCTGTAGCACAAATTGTAGCTAAAGAAGGTAATTTAGTAACTTTACGTCTTCCATCTGGTGAAATTCGTCTAGTTTCAAATCAATGTTGGGCTACTATTGGTCAAGTTGGTAATGTAGATGCAATTAAATTAGTTATTGGAAAAGCAGGACGTAAACGTTGGTTAGGTAAACGTCCAAAAGTACGTGGTGCTGTTATGAATCCTTGTGATCACCCACATGGAGGGGGGGAAGGTCGCGCTCCAATTGGACGCTCACGTCCTGTATCACCGTGGGGTAAACCTGCATTAGGACAACGTACACGTAAAGGTAAAAAATATAGCGATAGTTTAATCTTACGTCGTCGTAAATAAAAATTTATAAAGGAGAAATTAGATGTCACGTTCATTAAATAAGGGCCCATTTGTTGCTGATCATTTATTAAAAAAAATTGAAAAATTAAATACGTTAGGAGAAAAAAAAGTTATTACAACTTGGTCACGTGCATCTACTATTGTACCAATTATGATTGGTCATACAGTTGCTGTTCACAATGGTCGTGAACATATTCCTGTTTTTATTACAGATCAGATGGTTGGACACAAACTCGGTGAATTTTCACCAACACGTACTTTCCGTGGTCATAAAAACAGGGATAAAAAAGTTAAACGCTAATCAGGTCGGGTGTTACCTGTGGTATACCGGGAGGGTTTTCACCCGGCCCACGTATACCGGAGGATATATCCGAGCAGAAGGGTTGTACTGGGGGGTACTATGTACCCCGCAGTACACCCGCATGTACAGGGAACCTGTACACAAGGCTGTACTGTGCTATGCACAGTACACCCGCTCTAACAAAAAAATTTATTTATTTTACTATCACATTTATAAAAAAAAATAATAAAATATGGGACAAAAAATTCATCCATTAGGCTTTCGCCTAGGTGTTACACAAAAACACCGTTCACAATGGTTTGCTAAACCAAAAGAATATCCACAATTAGTACTTGAGGATTTATATTTACGTACACAAATTGAAAAACGGTTTGTTAATAATGGGATTATTGATATTTTAATTCAACGTAAAGTTGATCGTTCACAACTTGAAATTGAAATTCGTACAACTAGTCCAGGTTTAATTGTCGGGCGTAAACGCCAGAACGGAAATAAGCTAAACGAGTTACGTGATGAATTACAAGTTGGGTTTAATAAATTTCGAATGCAATTTAATAAGCAAACTGCACAATCTAAGGTTACTAGTATACCTCCAGCGAAAATTGCAATTGTTGTAACAACGGTAAAAAATACTTCTTCAGAAGCTATTGTTGTTGCAGAATTTCTGGTTACACAACTAGAACAACGAATCGCCTTTCGACGCTCATTACGTCGGGTATTATCTATTATTAAACGAGATCGTGTCCAAGGTGCAAAAATTCAAATATCAGGTCGTTTAAATGGAGCTGAAATTGCTCGTACAGAATGGATTCGTACAGGACGAGTTCCTCTTCAAACTTTACGAGCAGATGTAGATTATTGTTACCGTGTAGCTAAAACCATTTATGGTATTTTAGGAATTAAAATTTGGACTTATAAAGGAGAAATTAAACCTAAACAAAAAAATACAACAGTAAAAACTGCTGTAATTTTAGATTCGTAGAATTAAAACCGTGAAAAAAGCTACATGGTTAGTACTTTAAACTAACGGGTACGTAATATTTCTAATGAAGCAGGTGCTCCAGATACGTAGGCGGGTGGACCCAGCCCTTACCCAGCGTAGCTGGGTACAGACACGGATGTGTCCCCTTATCAGGTAATACATATGTATTACCTGATATGGGCTGTACTGGGGGGGTACTATGTACCCCGCAGTGCACCCGCTGGGTACAGCCCTCATCGGATACGGAGTATCCGGGGTCGGGTCATCCCCCTTACCCAGCTATGCTGGGTAAGCAGGGCTGTACTGGGGGGGGTACTATGTACCCCGCAGTACACCCGCATGTACAGAGAATTTGTACACAGGGCTGTACAGGGAACCTGTACACCCGCTATGATGACCCCTCTCGGGCGACCCCTGCTAAAGTATCTTAACACTCGTTCTAGTTATACGAAAAAGTCATATTCAAATTAATAATTAATAGTTTATTCAATTAATTAATACAAAAACAATCACAAAAAAATTAAATTAATTAAATTAATAGAGGTATATTTATGTTAAGTCCAAAACGAACAAAATATCGACGTTATCATCGCGGTCGTATGAAAGGAAAAGCTACGCGTGGAAATAAACTTGTTTATGGAGATTTTGCGTTACAAGCATTAGAACCTTGTTGGATTACGTCACGTCAAATTGAAGCCGGCCGTCGAGTTATTACACGTTCGGTTCGACGAACGGGCCAATTATGGATTCGTATTTTTCCAGATAAACCTATTACAATGCGTCCAGCGGACACGCGTATGGGTAAAGGTAAAGGATCTCCTGAGTTTTGGGTTGCTGTTGTTAAACCCGGTAAAATTATTTACGAAATGAATGGTGTAACCGAAGCTTTAGCACGTGAAGCAATGCGAATTGCTGCATATAAAATGCCGATTAAAACTCAATTCATTACCCGCTAATCAACTATACGAATTATTAAATAACAGTAGGTTGTGCTCGATGCAATGCGTCGAGAATAATCTATCCAGTACTGTTTTTAATTCAAAAGTAAATTCTATTAATTACTAATAATGTTTTAGTAATTAATAGAATTGTAAAATCAATCTATAAGGGGGTCACCACTGACCCCCGGGCGATACAGAGTATCGTCGAGTAAATTAATAAATAAAAAAAGTTTGAGGAGTTTTTATGATTCAACCCGAATCTTATGTTAGTGTTGCTGATAACAGTGGTGCACGTAAATTAATGTGTATTCGTGTTTTAGATGCAAGTTTTAAACAATCCGCAAATATTGGTGATACTATTATTGCTGTTGTAAAAGAAGCAATTCCTAATATGCCATTAAAAAAATCGGATATTGTACGTGCAGTTATTGTTCGTTCAGCAAAAGGTATTCGCCGTCCAGATGGAACTACCATTCGTTTTGATGATAACGCTGTCGTTATTATTAATAAAGAAGGAAATCCACGTGGAACACGTGTTTTCGGACCTGTGGCACGAGAATTACGTGAACGTAGTTTCACTAAAATCGTTTCGTTGGCTCCAGAAGTATTATAATTAGTATTTTTCTCTATTTTCCTTTTTATTACATAAGCGGGTGTACAGATCCCCTGTACAGCCTTGTGTACAGGTTCCCTGTACATGTTGCTATTCGGAGCGGGATACGTAGGTACCCGGCCCCCCCATGAGGGGTGAGCCTGACGGGGATATTGCCCTGTAAAAAACTAATTTATTTTTAGTACTTTATATTCAGTATAGTTCTTACTACCGGATATATCCGAGCAGAAGGGATATAGCCATATGAGGTATACCGGAAAGGCTGTATTTAGCTGTGCTGGACCACCCGACCTATGTATACCGCTATGCACTAACCAGTACTTAAAAGTTTTTCCAAGCAAATGTTAACTTAAACATACATTAAGAGTATTAAAATCGTAATAACAAAATTTAGTTTTTATATAAAAAAAAATGGTACAACGAATTAAAGAAGTATATATAAACACAATTGTTCCAAAACTAATGACGGAATTTAATTATAAAAATCGTCATGAAGTTCCAGAAGTAAAAAAAATTGTAATTAATCGAGGTTTAGGAGAAGCTTCTCAAAATTCTAAAATTTTAGATGCCTCACTACAAGAATTGAGTATTATTGCAGGACAACGTGGTGTAATTACTCGTTCAAAAAAATCTATTGCTGGTTTTAAACTTCGCGAAAAAACACCCGTTGGGATTGTTGTTACCTTACGTGGGGAACGATTATATAGTTTTCTAGATCGTTTAATTAATCTAGCTTTACCACGAATTCGTGATTTCCAAGGGGTTAGTAGTAAAAGTTTTGATGGGTTTGGGAACTATAGTTTAGGTCTCGAAGAACAATTAATGTTTCCTGAAATTGATTACGATAAAATTGATCAAGTTCGAGGAATGGATATTTCAATTGTAACCAGTGCAAAAACAAATGCAGAAGGGTTTGCTTTATTAAAAAGTTTTGGTATGCCATTAAACTCGTAAATAATCAATATGGGTCAACCGGATATATTCCGAGGATATATCCGAAGAAGGGATATATCCTCTTACCCAGCATAGCTGGGTATGGGCACATTTGTGCCTGCGGGCTGTGCCCCACGTATGCCCCGATCCCAGCGAATACCGCAGAGTTCGAGTTTCGTACGTATACTAGAGCAATGCCAAACAAAGTATACCCCTGGGTTTGATATACCCTATTTGGAAAATCAATAATTTAATATTAAAATTTAAAAATAAATACACAATCAAGGAGAAAATCTATGGTTAATGATCGTATTAGTGATATGCTAACACGGATTCGTAATGCAAATTTAGTAAAAAAAGAAAAGCTATTTATTCCTAATACTCGATTAAGTCGTAATATTGGGGCTTTATTAGAAAAAGAAGGTTTCATTAAATCTTGTCAAGTTAATTCAGAAGATGAATTAATTTTAGAGTTAAAATACAAAGGTCAAAACCAACAACCGTGTATTACTAATTTACGACGTATTAGTAAACCGGGTTTACGTATTTACACAAGCCATAAAAATATCCCAAAAATTTTAAATGGTATGGGAGTAGTGTTTGTATCAACAGATAAAGGTTTAATGACAGATCAAGAAGCGCGTTTTAATAAACTAGGTGGAGAAATTTTATGTTCCGTTTGGTAAATTTATAATTTTTTAATAGAGTAGGTACAAGCAGATATATCCCGAGGACATATCCGAGCAGAAGGGATATATCCTTAAGGCGGGTGCACTGTGCTATGCACAGTACAGCCCTCCGGGGGCACATTCGTGCCCCCGGGCTGTGCTGGGCACACCCGCCTACGTATATCGCAGGGTACTGCCCGCTATACTACGTATCCGTTTTATATCACGATATAACGTGCTAAAACTGTACTGTGTAAATGGGTCACCGGCGGTATATCGTATATGCCAGCTCGAATTATGCTCTATTTAGAATGCAAAAATTTTTAAATAAAATTACGTAATAAAAATATTTTGAATCAAGAAAAACAAAAACTTATTGAAATGGAGGGTGTGGTAAATCAATGTTTATCACATGGAATGTTTAATGTAAAATTATCTAATGGTTTTAATGTTTTAGCTCATCTATCAGGTAAAATTCGGCGAAACTATATTCGCGTTTTATTAGGTGATAAAGTAATTGTCGAATTAAGTCCTTATGATTTAACTCGGGGTCGGATTGTATATCGTGTTCGTCAACCGAATCGAACCGAATCCAGTTAAATCCACAATAAATTTTAACTGAAATTAAAAGTGCTATATACTGTTTTATTTTAAAATTTATTATTTAATAAAAAAAACTGAAAGAAAAATAAATTTATTAAATTTAAAGTTTGAGCCGACTGAGCTTAACCCGCATTACGCGGGGGTATTTTGTACCGCCATTAAATTAGTTTTTTTTATAAAGAACTTATATTAAATCTTAAAAATAATAATAATTAAAATAATTTACTGAGAAAAAAAAATATGAAAGTACGAGCATCTGTTGGTAAAATGTGTAAAAATTGTCGTTTAATTCGACGTAATCGTAAACTTATGGTGATTTGTGTAAATCCTAAACATAAACAACGTCAGGGTTAAATTTTAGTAAGTTTTTTTAATAAGTTAGTTTAACAAAGCGGGGTACCAGCTCCAATGAGACTTGAGTTAAGTACTCCGCATAGTATTACTGTCCGTATTTAAAAAGCTTTAAGAATTATAAATAAAAGTAATTTATTTTTATTAAATTTATTATATATAAAGAGAAAAAAACAATCGTTTGCTATTGCTACCAACTTTTTGATTTTAAAATGTTTTAGGTTATATTTTTATTAAGGTTTAAGTTTAATACTAACAAAAGCTCAACTCTTACCCAGCGGGTGCACTGCGGGGTACATAGTACCCCCCAGTACACCCGCTGTGTACAGGTTCCCTGTACATGCGGATTGTGCGATATACCGTGTGCATCCGCAGTACCGCCGGCGTAGCTGGAATCCTCCTTAGTTCAAAAAGCTCTTAGCATTAGTATTTTTTACTAAATAAATAAAAATCTTTTTTATGGTTAAACAAACTCGTAAATCTGTTTCAAAAAAATCAAAATTACAAACCTCAAACGGAGTTGCCCATATTCAAGCAACATTTAACAATACTATTGTTACTTTAACAACACCTTCAGGAGATGTGGTTTCATGGAGTTCAGCTGGGGCATGTGGATTTAAAGGTGCTCGTAAATCAACTCCGTTTGCTGCTAAAGTAGCAGCTGAAACAGCAGCTCGTAAATCAATGGATGTAGGGATGCGTCAAATTAATGTAATTATCAAAGGTGCAGGGTCAGGTCGTGAGCCTGCTATTCGTGGCTTATCAGAAGCAGGGTTAGAAATTAAACTATTACGAGACATTACTTCAATTCCACATAATGGTTGTCGTCCTCCAAAAAAACGTCGTATTTAAACAATAGTGGAAATAACTATATATATGTATCTAGTTTTTCTAATTTAGCTTAATCAGGAAATACATAGGGGGGCTATACTGGGGGGTACTATGTACCCCGCAGTGCACCCGACCCCGGATACTCTGTATCCGATGAGGGCTGGGCACAGCCCGACCTACGTATACCGGTGCTTATCTATTATAAAAATTAATATAAAATAACGTTTAAAAAAAATACATGAAAAACCTTTTATTATCTTGTATTGAGTCCCGTATTGAACAAAATAATGGTTTCTATGGGCGTTTTAAATTAGGACCATTTGATTTAGGTCAAGGTTTAACAATTGGAAATGCATTTCGTCGTACATTATTATCAGAATTAACTGGAATAGGAATTACAATCGTATCAATCGATGGCGTTTCTCATGAATATTCTACCTTGCCTGGTGTACGAGAATCCGTAATTGATATTTTATTAAATTTAAAACAAATTGTATTTTCAAGTGAATTAACACTAACTTCACCACAAATTGGTTATTTATCTATTAATGGACCCGCTAAAATTAAAGCAGGCGATTTACAACTTCCAAACTCAATTTGTTGTGTTAATCCCGACCAACCTATTGCTACAATTTCAACCAATGCGCAATTTAATCTAAAATTTGTGCTTTGTCAAGGGAAAAACTATATTGTTCAAACACCAACTAATAAATTTTATGAACATCATAAAACTATTTTAGAAGGTAAAAAACAAACTACATTTTCAAAAAATTTACTAAAGTTACAAAATAATCAAAATGTACAGCAACAAAAAAACAACTCTCAGGGCACTATAGGTGACTCCTTATTAGAAGAAGGAGTTGGTTCGGATACACAAAACTTATTAACTAACGCTGTAGTTTTAAATAATCAATATAAACTTAATCAAAATTTAAATTTTAAAAATTATTTAAATGATATAAATCCACCTATAGATTCACAACACGAAGCTAGGTATGAAACACTAAACGATACTACGTACGAACCTAGTGTTGAAAACCAGGACCGTACTACTAGTGTATCGACCAATAAATCGAATCTTCAAGAAGATCTTGATAATTCACAATTAGATCAAATAAAAAAAGAGCAAGATTATACAAATAATTTATCACAAATTAAAGCATCAGCCTCCGATAGGTTATCTGTTCGAACTACTCTAAATACTCCGGCTTCTAAAAATGTTAATAATAAGAAGCAAAATTTTTCCAATTCTGATCTAGTTAAAAAAAATTTATTTTCATTTGATTTACGTGAGTTAAAATACAATAAAAATAAAATTTCAACCCAAGCTTTATCACTCGATACTTTATTTATGCCAATTAAACAAGTAAATTATAGTATTAACGTCGATCCAGCTGAACCTAATCGAGAAATTGTTATTTTAGAAATTTGGACAAATGGAAGCCAACACCCTCGTAAAGCAATTCATGAAGCATCAAAACATTTAGTGAAATTATTTTCACCATTTTTGCAAACGCATCTAGTTCCAACAAATGTTTCAAAAAAATACAATGAATTTCAAAAAAATTTAAACTCTGTTGATAATAATTCAACATTCAAAACTAACAAAAAAGTTATGAATGGTGACTTATCAGATCTTGAAGGTCTTAGTAACGAAGGGCTTAATAGCGCTTCGCAAGCTACCTTAATAGGACAACACCCTCAAAGTGGTAACAAAGTGCGCCAAGCTTTAGAACATGTTGATATTGCAAATTTAGATTTATCAACAAACCTTTATGCTTGCTTAAAAAAAGAAAATATTCATACAATTGGTGAACTTCAACTACTTACTACAAAGCAATTACTTTTATTAAATAATTTTAAAAAAGAATATTTATTAGAAATTGAGAAAACTTTTACGTATTTAGGACTAAGGCGGGTGTCATCATAGGTGACAGCCCATATCAGGTAATACATATGTATTACCTGATATGGGCTGTACTGCGGGTGTACTGTGCATAGCACAGTACACCCCCCAGTGCACCCGCTGGGTAAGGGCGAGTGTACTAATGATGCACCCTCATGGGTAGACCCAGCGGTACAAATAACTAGCCAATAAACAGCAACCTATAATCACAGCAGAGCATAGCTCTCGCTGGGGAATAATTAAAAACTTGTTGAGATCAAAAAATTTGAGATTTGGAGATAAATCGATCGTGAATTTAAATCAAAATATTATTAGTATTGGGACTGGTCGTCGAAAAGAAGCAGTTGCTCAAGTAAAACTGGTTTCTGGCGAAGGTAAATTAATTATTAATGGAAAAAATGGGTTTAACTATTTAAATAAAAATGCATCTGCAATTTTATCTATACAGGGACCATTCCAATTATTTAAATTACAAAATAAATTTGATATCATTGTTAAAGTGCATGGAAGCGGACTTTCAGCTCAAGCTGATGCTATTAAATTAGGTGTAGCGCGTGCGTTATGTGAAATTAATACATCATATCGACCAGCTTTAAAATCAAGTGGTTACTTAACTCGTGATGCCCGCAAAGTTGAACGTAAAAAATATGGTTTAAAAAAAGCACGTAAAGCACCACAATTTTCTAAACGTTAAAAAATTTTTATTACTTGAAATTGTTAAGTGTGATTTAAGCTCTAGTATTTTATGATATTTTTTTCTTAAAATAGTATAGTTTAAAAAAACTTTAAATTCGGTCGGGGCATCGGAGCGGCTGTACTGCGGGGTACATAGTACCCCCCAGTACACCCGCTCCGATGACCCCTCCTACGTATACCGCTAAAAGCAATAAAATTATCAGAATTCGCTTAAATAAAAAATTATATAAGGAGTATAAAACTATGTCTAGTACAACAAATGAAATTATTGAAAAGTTAAAAACTTTAACGTTATTAGAAGCTGCTGAACTTGTTTCACAAATTGAAGAAACATTTGGTGTAGATGCTTCTGCATCTGTTGGAGTTGCAGCTGCCCCAGGTGGTGGAGCTGCGCCAGAAGCAGAAGCGGCAGCTGAAAAAACAACATTTGATGTTGTTGTAGAATCAATTGCATCTGATAAACGTGTTGCAGTTTTAAAAGTTATTCGTAAAGTAACTTCACTAGGTTTAGCAGAAGTTAAACAATTTACCAGTTCTTTACCTGGAACATTACAAGAAGGTGTTTCAAAAGAAGATGCAGAAAACACTAAAACTGAATTAGAAGCAGCAGGTGCTGTGGTAAACATTACGTAATTCATTAATTTAATTACATTTTGTAGGTTAATAAAGTTTAGTAGTTGATCAATCGGATCAACTACTAAACTTTACAATTATCTTAAATACTACGACTATATATGAGAACAAAACGGGTCCAAGCGGGCATAGTCGAGGTACGTATAACGGGTTATAACATCCGATTTCAATTTTTTTTTAACATTGCTTTTTTATAAAAAATTTGTTAATATTTAATCATAAGCCGGGGTAGCTCAGTTGGTTAGAGCAACGGATTGAAAATCCGTGTGTCCTCAGTTCAAATCTGAGTCCTGGCAACTAAACGTATCTAGTAAATAACTGGTTCATATAATTTATTTAAACGAAGTTCGGATAATGTACATAGTATTTATAATAAGGATAAGTCAGGTATACTTCAGCCCTCATCAAGAGCAGGGTACACTTGAACCTCGGATACTTTATTTCCGGTGAGGGGCCATAAGAGCGTAGTTCCCGGAGGGCTGTACCCAGCGGGTGCACTGCGGGGTACATAGTACCCCCCAGTACAGCCCATATCAGGTAATACATATGTATTACCTGATATGGGCTGTGCTGGGTCCCCGCCTTAAGGATATATCCGGATGACCCGAACCCTAAACTTTGTGATAGCACTGGCTGGCTAAGCATGCGGTATACGTACGAACCATTTTCAGTTTTTTTGTGATTTAAAATAAATTAGTTTTTTATGAGCAAAGTTTATGAATGGTTTGATGAACGATTAGAGCTTCAAGCAATTGGAGATGATATTAGTAGTAAATATGTACCACCACACGTTAATATTTTTTACTGTCTTGGTGGGATTACATTTACGTCATTTTTAGTACAAGTTGCTACTGGATTTGCAATGACTTTTTATTACCGTCCAACAGTAGCAGAAGCATTTGCTTCTGTTCAATACCTTATGACTGAAGTTAATTTTGGTTGGTTAATTCGATCAATTCACCGTTGGTCAGCGAGCATGATGGTAATGATGATGATCCTACATGTTTTCCGTGTATATTTAACAGGTGGTTTCAAACGACCACGTGAATTAACATGGGTTACTGGTGTAATTATGGCTGTTTGTACCGTATCATTCGGTGTTACTGGTTATTCATTACCATGGGATCAAATTGGATATTGGGCTGTTAAAATTGTAACAGGAGTACCTGATGCAATCCCTGTTATTGGTTCAACTGTAGTTGAATTATTACGTGGTGGCGTAGGAGTTGGTCAATCAACATTAACACGTTTTTACAGTCTTCATACTTTTGTATTACCTTTAGCTACTGCAGTGTTTATGTTAGCTCATTTCTTAATGATTCGTAAACAAGGGATTAGTGGACCTCTATAAAAATTTAAACTCGGGGGGATGTGTACGTATCCCCGGAGCGTACAGCCTGTACCCAGCATAGCGGGTGTACTGCGGGGTACATAGTACCCCCCAGTACAGCCCTCATCGGATACAGAGTATCCGGGCTGGGTCCCGAACCAATTAAAAAGTTTTAAAATTATAGCAACAGGCGATTTAACCAAATAAATGTAATTATATTTTTAAGGAATTATTTATTATGGCAGTTACTAAAAAACCCGATTTATCTGATCCAGTTCTACGCGCAAAATTAGCCAAAGGTATGGGCCACAACTACTACGGTGAGCCAGCTTGGCCAAATGACTTACTTTACATGTTCCCAGTTGTAATTCTGGGTACATTTGCTCTATCAATTGGATTAGCAGTTTTAGATCCAGCAGCAATTGGTGAACCAGCAAACCCATTTGCAACTCCTCTGGAAATTCTTCCAGAATGGTATTTCTACCCTGTTTTCCAAATTTTACGAGTGTGTCCAAACAAACTATTAGGTGTAGTACTAATGGCTGGTGTTCCAGTTGGACTTCTTACAGTACCTTTCATTGAAAACATTAACAAATTCCAAAACCCACTTCGTCGTCCTGTGGCGTCGGCAGTTTTCTTATTTGGTACAGCAGTTGCTGTTTGGTTAGGTATTGGAGCAGCTTTACCTATTGATATTTCATTAACTTTAGGTTTATTTTAACTAATTTTATTTGAAATTAAAGCGGTATACCGGGAGGGGTCATCGAAGCGGGTGTACTGTGCATAGCACAGTACAGCCTTGTGTACAGGTTCCCTGTACATGCGGGTGTACTGCGGGGTACATAGTACCCCCCAGTACAGCCCATATCAGGTAATACATATGTATTCGCTGTGCGGAGCCCCCGCCCTACGTATACGGTGAGTTAGAGAACTTTTTTAATAACAGAAATGGATTATATACTTTAGTTCGTGGAACTTATTTCTACGAACTAAAGTATATATCAGCGTACTACGGATTTAATACAAAGTATTAACCTAGTATTCAATATAATATATAGTTTTAAATTAATCCGGGTTGCTATGTATCAAGTGCCCCCTTACCCAGCGTAGCCCGGGGGCACGAATGTGCCCCGGACACGGATGTGTCCCCTTATCAGGTAATACATATGTATTACCTGATATGGGCTGTACTGGGGGGTACTATGTACCCCGCAGTGCACCCGCTGGGCACAGGCACATCCCAGCGAATACATAGTATTCGCCGTGCCCCAGGATGCCCCGACCCCGGATACTCCGTATCCGATGAGGGCTGTACTGGGGGGTACTATGTACCCCGCAGTGCACCCGCCCCAGCATTCGATTCCTATAAATAATTTAAATTTTGTATAAAAATAAAAGATGTTTTAATTTAAAAATAAATAAATTGTAATAATTATTGTTTTATATAAAAATAAGAAATAATATATTTAACAAATACTTATTGTAGTTACGCTAAATTGTGAGTTATTAATTCATAATGTAACTATAAATTGATTTTATATTCAATTTATATTTGAGAATAATCTTTGGAATTTAAAATAAATAAAATGACTGCAATTTTAGAACGTCGCGAATCAACAAGCCTATGGGCAAAATTCGCTAACTGGGTAACTTCAACTGAAAACCGTTTATACATCGGTTGGTTTGGTGTACTAATGGTACCTTGCTTATTAACTGCTACTTCAGTATTCATCATCGCTTTCATCGCGGCTCCGCCGGTTGACATTAATTACGGTGTCCTTCATTCGTAAGAATGTCGAAAAATTGGGTGAACTGCTGGAACCCGAAAGGCAATCAGCAGCCAAGCCTAAGAGGGCTTTTTCGATATTAAATTATATAAAGAAATAATAAAGAAAAAAGGTTCTTAGGAAGGTTCAGAGACTAGAGATTGAGTCCCAACAATAATATCTCAAACAGCGCCCAACCCCTTTTTTATATTTACTATAAATTATTTTAGCTTTACTATTAACAGATTAAGTAGGGTTACTTCTTTAGAAGTAACCGTTAATAATCCTTTTGTTAAATCAGGTAAAGGTTTATTTCAATACCCAATTTAGCTATCTAAAAATATATTAAAATAAAAAAAATTAAAAAAGGGTGAAGATATAGTCCAATTCTTATAAAAAAACTTATATGCAAAAGGAATCGGTTAAAAACGAAAAATTAAACCTTACTAAAATCCAAATAGCTTGGCTTGCTGGATTATTTGAAGGAGAAGCATCGTTTACTTTAGATAAGCGTGCTAAAAAACGATATGCAGTTTCTACTGCACCCCCAAATGTTTCTGTAAAAATTGTATTGAATGATGAAGATGTTATTCAAACAGTTGCCAATCTTTTGGATAAAAACGTTTATCTCCCCAAACGGTTAACAATTAAAAATAATCAAACTTATGGATGTTCTATTGGTGATCGAAACACACTGTTATATCTTTTACCTCGTATTTACCCTTATATGGGAAAACGACGTAAAGCACAATTAGACCCTTGCTTAAAAGCTCTTAATAATTGGGTTATATGGTTTAATAGTGGGGGTCGTTCAAAAATGGCAAAAAAGAGGGCTACCGGATATATCCGAGCAGAAAGGATATACCGCTAAAGTAGCCCAAAATAAAAATCTATAAGAATAATAAATAAGCTTTTTAATTTCCTAAGTCTAATAAAAATTTATTAGATATGGAAATTTAAAGATAAATAATAATTAATAGTATTTATCTTTATTAAGAACATGCGACGGTATTCGTGAGCCAGTTTCAGGTTCATTATTATACGGTAACAACATCATTTCTGGTGCTGTAATCCCAACATCAAACGCTATTGGTTTACACTTCTACCCAATTTGGGAAGCAGCTTCTTTAGACGAATGGTTATACAACGGTGGTCCTTACCAACTAATCGTTTGCCATTTCTTCTTAGGAATTTGTTCTTACATGGGTCGTGAATGGGAACTATCTTTCCGTTTAGGAATGCGTCCATGGATCGCAGTTGCTTACTCTGCTCCAGTAGCAGCAGCAACAGCTGTATTCATCATCTACCCAATCGGTCAAGGTTCTTTCTCTGACGGAATGCCTCTAGGTAAAATATAATTGCCCCATCTTATTTAACAGAACAAAATCATTGTTTTGTTATTAGCGATTAAATAGTAAACAATTAAAATAAATAGGTTAACTATAACGTAACTATAAGTTACGGGTATTAAGTGATTACTTAAGTAATTCTGTACAGCAGTAACCCAGGTGATGTTTATAACCTAGGTTACTTTAGAGATTACATAGGTAATGCCATTAGAAGGTTACAAAGTAACCGGAAGGGTTACTAAAAAAGCTAACTCTGTTAATCCTTACAACCTGTCTATTAAAAATTTTACTATCTAATTTCGCTTACTCCGTAAGGTAAGATTGGAAACTTGTCTAAACGGGAAATCTCCTTTAGTCACTAACAGATTACTTAAGTAATCGTTAGTGTAATAAAAGATTATAAAAATAATCTTCGGTAAGAGTTACTTTGTAACTTATTACTTTTACAATCATAACGCATTAAATCAAAATTAGTTTTTTTTATGACAAATGAAATAAAGGACAATTCCGTACCAAACCAAATTCAACCACGCAAACAACCAGGTCTTTATATGATTCGTTGTACACAAAATGATTGGCGATATTACGGTGAATCAAAAAATATATCGAGGCGATTAGCTTCTCATCGATCATTATTGAACCGTAAAATTCACGCTAACGCTTTGTTGCAAAATGACTATAATAATTATGGCACTGACGCTTTTGACTATATTGTTCTTTTTATGGGACCCGAGTGGAATGATCCAATAGTTCGTCGCGGGAAAGAACTTGAACTCATCATTCAAGATCGGAATCTTTGCTACAATATTGGAGAAACTCACGCAGGTAAAGCAAATCCTTTTTGGGGTCGGGTTCATACACTCGAGACAAAAAGAAAGATAAGCGAAGCTCTAAAGGGAAAGCCTAATAATTTACTCGGAAAAAAAATTAGTATTAAAAAAATTATTTATCCCAGTATTGCTGAAGCTTCTCGTGAAACCGGGATTGCAAGAAAAACAATTAGAAAAAAAGTTGATGACCCAACAAACCTTGAATATTTAGCGATAGGAGATTTGGGAAAGGTCGAACGACCATCCTAAAGGGAGTAGGGGCAAGCGCCTCCGAAAAGACGAGGACCCTAATGTATTTAAAATAAAAAAATAAAACATTATGGGTCATGATATGGTCTGATCCTTGCGGTAACGTAAGGCAGAAATTCAATTATAGAATTTCGGGTAAAGTTTAGCGAACTTTATTGAACACAAATGATTTCAGGTACTTTCAACTTCATGATTGTATTCCAAGCTGAGCACAACATTCTAATGCACCCTTTCCACATGTTAGGTGTAGCAGGTGTATTCGGTGGATCTTTATTCTCTGCTATGCACGGTTCTTTAGTAACTTCATCGTTAATTCGTGAAACTACTGAAAACGAATCTGCTAACGAAGGATACAAATTCGGACAAGAAGAAGAAACTTACAACATTGTAGCTGCACACGGTTAAGTATATATTGACCCTTTATCTCGTGAGAGATATTGAAAAATCGGGTGAATTGTCGGGAAGCCTTCTTATATTAAAATAAAACAGTTCAAATAAAAATGAACATTTTGCCAATTAACATTTTAACTGAAAGTGTTTCTGGGTGGATTTTAATAAATCGCGAAGCAATCTTTTAAATTGTTAAATATTAATATAATGGTAATCCGCAGCCAAGCTTCCTCTACAGAGGTTGAAGGTTCAGAGACTACTGGAGGAGTAAAGTCTCCTTAATTACCAGCACGAGCTCCCGAGATCTTATTTTTTATCAAGTAAAAAAAGCTAAGATTATGAGATAGTCCATGCCTTTTGGAAACATTAGGAATCCATGACTTTGGTCGTTTAATCTTCCAATACGCTTCTTTCAACAACTCTCGTTCATTACATTTCTTCTTAGCTGCTTGGCCAGTTGTAGGAATTTGGTTCACAGCTCTAGGGCTTTCAACTATGGCTTTCAACTTAAACGGTTTAAACTTCAACCAATCTGTTGTAGACTCACAAGGTCGTGTAATCAACACTTGGGCTGATATCATCAACCGTGCTAACTTAGGTATGGAAGTAATGCACGAACGTAACGCACACAACTTCCCATTAGATTTAGCATCAGTTGAAGCTCCTTCAATCAACGCGTAATTTAATATAGATTTTTGTGTCTGTTCAAAAATATTAAAAACTTCTTAGAAGTTTTTAATACTTTTAGTAGTTCTTGTTATAACAGCAATAAGTACTTATATTTATATAAGTACTTATTGCTGTTTTTTTTTCTCTAAAACAGATACGTATGTATCCTTAAATAAATTTAATTAACACATAAACATAATATTCATTTATAATCAAAAGTGGTATACCCCAGGTGACACCCGGGAGCGGTCATCGGGGCGGGTGTACAGGTTCGTGCGACGCGTTGGATAATGGTTAAAAGTTATCCCAGGGTATTCTCTTAGTTAACGCTTTTTTGGAGAATATTCCTGAACTATATTGTAAGAGAAGGTCCAAACCCTTCCTGTCTCGGATTCAGACAGATGATCAGATGGTATGACATCGATTAGCTTCGGCCGATCGTAACAATAAAGCCCATCAGAAGAAGCCTAGAAATTCTTGAATTGTCACTGGAATAATGGGTGAATCTAGAGAAAGGGATTATCTGCCAAGAGAACCATTGTAATAAAGGCACTTAAAATACCGAATGTAGGTCAGCGACATTTTGTACCTCATAATTATGAACATATAACTCCCTTATTAAGTGTCCCAGTGATAAGGATAATTCGAGCGTTCAAGTGTTAAAGATGGCACCCAACTACTCAGCGAAAGATATACAATATGGAACACGAAGAAATGCAATCTAGTCTCTTTTTGGAACATGCGAAATCGAAGAGTAAGGACTTAGGAATAAGTACTGATGCTGATTGTAGGTAGGATTTCGTACCTCCCAGCAAGGCATGGAGTCGTAATGGACTAAAAAAATCCCATTACTGAGCATACCAACGGTCTTATTCTATAAAATTGTATGAAGGATTTAATATGTGTGATAACCGATTATCTAGTTCCGAGGAGCAATGGAAACACTTAAATTGGAAAGTACTAAATTTCAATGTTTCGAAGATCCAGAAAAAAATTTATATAGCAAGCAAAATGCAAAAGAAACGAGAGGTAGCATCATTACAAAAATTTTTAGTACGGTCGTGGTCTGCGCGAGTTGTGGCAGTTCGACGAGTTTCTCAAGATAACCGTGGTAAAGTTACGCCTGGTGTTGACGATATTTTTAGTCTGACATGTAAACAGCGCTTAGAGCTTGCAAGGTGTTTGAGTATCGATGGAAAAGCCAATAAGATTCGACGTATATACATACCACGTCCTGATGGGTGAAAACGGCCCTTAGGTATCCCCACGATGGCCGATCGAGCAAAGCAATTTTTATTGTTAATGGCACTCGAGCCGGAATGGGAGGCACGTTCTCCCCCTGAGCCCAATAGGTATGGTTTTCGACCTGGACGATCAACAAACGACGCTTTAGAGGCAATATGCCAAAGCCTGAAACAGAGTAAAAAATATATTTTAGATGCGGATATCAAACAGTGTTTTCGAAACAATTGCACATAAACCTTTGTTGGATAAAATAGATACAAATCCCAGTTTTCGCCGTCAAATTAAAGCCTGGCTTAAGGCAGGAATTATTTTTGAAGGTGTAACGGAGAATAATATCGTTGGTACCCCACCGGATACAGAGTATCCGGGGGTGGTCCAATTTCACCATTGCTTGCCAACATTGCTTTACACGGACTCGAAGAACACGTAAATTCAGTTTTAGACGAGGAATCTCTTAAGGGTAAATCACGGATAAACAATTTAGAAAAATGTACCGTAGTTCGATACGCTGATGACTTTATCATCCTACACCCGAGGTTAATGACATTGCGAAAGATTAAGAAATCTGTTTCAAAATGGTTAGAAAAAATGGGTTTAGAATTAAGTGAAGAAAAAACATCATTCCGACATTCACTAAATGAAGTTAAAGGGACTCGTTCTTAGGGATGTATATAAGTCAGGTAAAATGTGGTATCGAAAAAACAGCGTGGGTTGGCAACCAGTATTCTCGAACTCCTCTAGGTTTTTATTTACAAAAAATTCCTGATAAGCTTAAAGTCCAACGTCATATCGATCGCATGCGAGATATTGTCAAATCGCACGAAACTAAAAGTCAGACAGCTCTAATTCAGAAACTTAACCCAATCTGTCGTGGATTGGCTAACTATTACGCGTTTTCTGATAACCTTCGGGCTTTCAAAAGCATTGACCATAAAATGGTTTATCGTCTTTTAAAATGGGGGTATAATAAACACCCCAATAAAGGTAAACGCTGGGTGAAAAATCAGTACTTTCATAAAATTAATAATCGCGACTGGTACTTTGCTGTGGTAAAAAATGGTAAAGTCCTACATTCTTTATACGTACACTCTAAAACGGGGCGTAAAAGGTATATTAAAGTGAAAGGAACTCGATCACCATATGATGGTGACAAACGCTATTGGAATAACCGTTTAAAACTTGGTATGAGCAAATCTCAAGCCTATTTACTAAGTAAGCAAGACTTTCGTTGTGCTTATTGCCAAGGGATTATGACGTATGGTATGGTTCTCGAAATCGACCATGTTATTACAAAATATAAAGACGGTCTACAAATACTCTCGAATTTTCAAATGGTGCATGTATCTTATCATGATCGCATACATACCAGTTACTTGTTTAAAACCGAGGAGCCGGATGAGGTGTAAGTCTCACGTCCGGTTTTGAAAAGGAGTAGGTGGAGCGATCTACTGCTTACCGACCCCTGTATAGGCACGGATGTGCCCCCTTATCAGGTAATACATATGTATTCGCTGTGCGGAGCCCCCGCCCGGGGCACGGATGTGCCCCCGGAGGGCTGTCACCTATGGTGACACCCGCCTTAAGGATATATCCGGTTGTTTTTATGGCTTTTAAAAGTAGGATTACGGATTTTAATGTAAATCGTAGATCTAAAAAATTATTTCCATTTATGGTTTTTAATATGTTAGAGCTCACGCTGGGTGGGCCAAATGGACATATATCGCAAAGTTATTAACATCCGCGTATTTAAAGGATTAAAAAATCGTAAGATCTTTTTAGTTTAGAAGCGAAATAAGGATTTAAAAAAGATCTTAAACCTATATGTTTTTTTTTTTATATGATTAACGTAGTGACTATTTTTTATTTTTTTTATAAAATAACAAATCTATTAAATACTTACTATCGGATATATCGCTAATCTAAAACCTAAAGAATATTTCGAGCTTCTAAATAACTTATAAAATTTTTATCCAATCGTGTAAAATAACTACAATTAGTTATTGCTAAATCGATTTGAGGGTTTAATAAAATACGTAATAAAGGTAAAAGTTGTTTTCGAATCCGATTTCGACTATAGATGATTAGAAAATTACTTGGATCAGGGAAAATGATAAATTGTTGTTTTTGTACAAAATTTGTTATTAAAAATCGAGGTGTATGTAATAGAGGACGTAATATGATCATATTGAAAAATATCGAATTATTATAGAAACAAACTTTTTTACTACGACTAATATACGTACGTATACCTTGAGAGCTTTCCCTTGAGGTACACCCTTTTAATCGAAATAGATTTACTTGTTTAATATTTAGAGTTTCAAAACAATCAGAGGTCCCGATAACTTGATTTCCAGGGACAAATAAACTATTTGTGACTGAAAGAGGCCAATCGGATACGTACGTATACCGTGTTTTCGAAATTTCGTTTGAAGTTATATTTTTAATAAAAGGAGTATAAGTATTAAACCTACGTATTTGATTGCAATGATTATCAGCAGGCTTAAAAGTAATATACTTAGCAACAGAGTGTTTATCTGTTAAATTTTTTGATAGCTTCGTGATAGAGGTACATGCGATTGACCTATGGTTTTCAATTAAAGCTTTATTTTGATTTAGATTACTTAGCGAGTTAGTAACTTTAGCAAAAGTCCAAGAAAAATACCTGTACCCAGCATAGCTGGGGCCACCAGTAAAATTACTTACATAAAGAATTTTCTTTTTATTTTGAGTAGAGATATAAGATAAGTGTTTTTTGTATATTAACTTTTTAATTTTTTTTATTTCAATAATATTGTTGTACGAATAAGTTTTCCTTGATTTTGCGGATACATACGTATCCGCAGGGAGCTTAGCTCTGCTATATGGGCTATAGGTATACCCGCTGACTTTAAAATTAAATTCTAATTTATTTTTAATTAGTTTTAAATAAATATTTGGAATATTTAGCCGTGGATTATTATGATAATAATCATAACATTTTACCTTATAATGACTAGAAGAGATTTTCTCCAATGAGGTGCTTTGCACCAAATTAAATTTAGAGGGAAAATAAAGTTTAAATTTATAATTTGTATTGTTTAATTCTGTTGTAAGTGAAGTTAATCCACGAGTGCCGCATCCACGTATTAAATTAAAATAAATAGTTTCACTTTGGTCAGTTTGTGTATGTGCGGTTAAAAGAGTTTGAATAAAAAGATAATGTGTTAAACGCGAACCTATTTGAAGCCGCCATTGTCGACTTAAATCTTCTGTTGGTAGGGGTTGACAAGTAAAACAAATATAAAGTTTAGTACCAAGTAGTTTATTTAGGCGACTTAAATGTAATTGAATATAAAAAGCATCTCTTTGCCACAAATGGTTACAAAAAAATATATTTAATTCCCAAGACCATTGTCTACACAAAATATAACTTAAAATATAGAGAAAAATAGAGTCTTGTCCTAATGATAGGGCTAATAAAATTTGTCCATTGTAAGGTTTAAAAGAATGATAAAAAGAATAATAAATTGAATCCAATAAAGTATAAAGTTGAGGTGTAAAAGTTACTCGATTCTTACTATTTTTTCGATTTAATAAAGGTCTTATTGTCATTATAGATTTTTTTGTTCTAATTTAATTAAATTTGATGTTATACTAAAAAGTGGTGTATTTCGTATATTGCGAAAGTACTGGTTATAATTTTTAGTTATAACATAACAGTACGATCCGTAAAAATTAATACGATTATTATAACTTATTTGAACTTTCTGATAAATACTATGATGTACTAACCCGGTATACCGCTTTAGATACAAGCAAATACATTTTGATTGTAAATAACAATAAATACTATGTACTTTGGTTTTTAAAGTTCTTTAAGAAATTAAGTATCAAACAGTAATGTACAAACTAGTATACTTACTATATATAATAAATGACCTTATTGGTTTATAAGCTAGCACCCTCCGTTTATTAATATAGTCACTTTTGGTAACCGGAAGTTAAAGCAAGAACATTCAAAACTTTATAGGATATTTATAAGGTGAATAAACCAATAATCGTAGGTGAACCTTCCCGGTATACATACTTATACCACGCGTAGCCCTTTCTCCGCAGGCGATTGTACTGCAGAGTATCCGCTGCTGTATCAGATAATACCGGGGCACGGCGGATATATCCAGGGCTATACTGGGGGGTACTATGTACCCCGCAGTATAGCCATATGATGTGCCTGTGGACTGTGCCTGAGGGGGATGCCCCGACCCCGGATACTCCGTATCCGATGAGGGCTGGGTCCACCCGCCTATGTATTCCCTGATATGAGCTGATTCACATATAGGTTTATTGTATAGAGGTACTAAAAAGCTTATTGAATCTAAACTCTCTCTACAAGCATTTTCCTTGTTTTGATCTTTTAGATTACGTTTAAATGATGGCTAAAGAGCACTCTTACTATTTGGCTATTGAAAAACTTTTAAATTTTAATGTACCTGTTCGTAGAAACAAGCAGGTACGATGCGGGGTACGGAAAATACACTTGTCTACCGGGGATGTGGTGGTTAGGGCTTTGTACTAATTAAACTTTAGTTATTTTGATTAAAAGTAGATCAATAAAAACTTAGCTTTTTTTTTAAGTAATGATATCAGTACTTTATATTACTAATAGTTAAGGTCACAGGTAGGGTGTACGAAACTACAGAGGGCTATTACCCGACCCCGGATACTCCGTATCCGATGAGGGCTGTACTGGGGGGTACTATGTACCCCGCAGTGCACCCGCCCCAGCGAATACATATGTATTCGCTGTGCGGAGCCCCCGCCCTACGTATACCCTAATGGTGACCCGACTCACTATTTTTAGAACCGGTTAAACATTATTTGGGATATGGGTTGATAGTACTTAAGAATTAAGCGTAATAACACTAAAGGTATTTTAGTTACTTAATGCTAAGCTTTTTAGGATTTGTTGTTTTTAAAATAGCTTTTAAATAAACTTAAAATGGTATTTTCGCGTAAAATTTCATAACGAATTAAATAATCTACAAAATAATCTAACAATGGTCGATTTACTGTTAAAAGCTCAAAAGTATGATTTAAACTATTAAATAATAACATTTGATATAAAAAATCTCGATCAAACTTTTCTAAATCATTCCACGAAAGTGTTTTATTAATTAAATGAGTTTGCTGGTTAATATAAAATTGATCAGGTGGAGTCCATTCTTGGTTTTGACTACTTTCTTCCGTATCCGGTAAGAAAAGACGATACCAATCATTATAAGAAGTTTCACTATTTCCTACCTGTTTAGCAACTTGAAGCTGCCACCAAGGTTGATTACCTAATGCTTGATAGTTTTTTAGATATATTTTAGATTTAAAATTAGTTGTTGTACCAATTTCTTGCTCAATTTCTGCAGTTAGTTTATGAAAAAATGGTAAGATAGACGTTTTGGCTAATTCTTGGTTATTTGAGTTTTCTGTTACCATACTTGTTTTTCGTGTTAAGATTTTTTTAGAATAAAAAAACCATTTTGTAACCATTTTATCAGCTAATAAGTTTGCTGAATTTAAATCCCCAAGTCCAAGTGTTGAATTTAACGTTTTTGTAGAACCACTGATTTTATTACAACTCATGCGTATAGAAGCTTCTTTTGATATAGTATCTATTTTTGGGGTTTCTTGTTTTTCAGGAGTTGTTTTTACTTCACTATTAATTAATTCTGGAGCATGATCATTACAATCGGTATATATTTGTATACCTTGAGAATTGGCAATATACCCGCTCGTTACAAATCGTTCTTGATTATAATTATGAGAAAATTCTTCAATAAAAGAACTTATTAGACTAACTGGACGCTCAGTGCAAGAAGGCTGTACTGTATCCACAGTATCTCCGGCTGATGTGGAGCGGTCGTTATTTTGTAACACCTCATTTGCATCTAGTGTAGAACCTTGTTTTGAAATCTTTTTAGAGTTTATAGATTCTGGGTGAAATACAGAAGAGTCGGACTCTATGGACTCGGCATTATTTGCTTCCGATGACCTGTTGTTTAAAGATATATTAAGATTATGAATCTTATTTGTAGAAAATAAATTTTCTGATGCTTTTCCAGCTAATAAAAAGATTAATTGTTTTTCATAACTTAATTTACCCTCATTTCCAAACGTAGAATTAAATGTGGAAGCATTTTTTTCAATTTGATTAAATAAATCAAATACAGACGAAGAATTACCGAGTACATCCGTACCTAACTTTTGATCAGCTATATTAGAGTTTAAATAACTTGTTTCTTGATGCTGTTGTGGTTTACCATTTTGATTAACAACAGTTTCGTTTTTATTTTTTAATAACCTTTCAATAATTGCTTTACCACCTTGGTAATACCCTGCTTGTAAAAAAATATTAGTATTAGATTTTTCTAATGGTAGAGGTGTATTATTAGTACTTAGTTCTAATAAGTTTTTGTTATCTTCTAAAAACAATAAATATGTAGATTTATTACTTTTTTCAAAATATGTTTCTAAACGTTTATGAGTTAATTTACTTAAATTAATAGAATTTACTCGACGGTTTACGTTATTTTGAGTTTCTTTTTGTAAAAGACTATTAACACTCGTATCCCCCAGTTTAATTTCATTTGTTTCTGATATTGAACTATTTAATTTATGATCTTCACGTAAAATAAACCTAGTTTCATTCTGATTTTTAATAAAGTTTGAATTAGACTTAATTTTAGGCCATTTTTTATTTTTTAAACTGATTTCGTAGAGTATTTTTTTGTTTTTATTTAAAAATAAATTTTCTATAAAACAATAGCTGTTTATTGTGTGAGTATTTTTAATTTTTTGTTTTTGTATATCCCTCACATCTACATGTATATCGGGTTTATTAAAACAGTATTTGCTAAAACTATAGGAAGAAAAATAACTTTTAGATCGCTGTGTTATAATTTTATCTCCAACTAAATGCTCCATACGAGCGGGTACAGAGTATCCTTGCAGAGCTTTGCTTCGGTCACCCACAAGATCTGAAGTTTCATTTATTTTCGTAATAGAATCAAGTAAATTTAATTTATTAATAGTTGCATTTTTTTCTGATTGCTTAATTTGGTTTTGATCTAACTGTAAGGCAACTGGTAGGTTATTACCATCCATAAATCGGTTAGTTTTTAAACATATTAATGAACGATTTAAATATTTTTTATATTTTGAATCGGGTGTACCCTTTACAGCCCTCGCGGAAAAGCGCTCTGGGTTTGTTTTAGTTTTAGTTTTCCTTATGATTCCGTTAGAATATTCCGTATCCAAGTTATTATTTATTAAAGTTTTATATAAAGGACTTACTTCTAGATAAACATTTACTTGTTTTTTAAATGGTAGAGAACCTAGGGTTTCAAAGTATAAGCTAGAGTATTTAGAATCTCCTTTACTATTAGTAACTTGTTTAAACTTATTAGATGTTACTGACGAAGGAATATTTGACGTTGTCATTGATTTAGAAATTTTTTCTAATCCTTGTTCAAGAGTTTTTAATGTATGTGAGTTATGCTGAAGAACAGCTTGAATACAGGATTGATTTACCATTGAGGATAAATCAGCAGCGCTTAATCCAATGGAGCGGTTGGCTAAATAATTCCATTCAATAGGTGATTTTGTACCAAGTTTTTTTACATAAAGTTTTAAAATATCTACCCGTTTTTGTTTTCCAGGTAAATTTAATGTTAACGTTTTATCAAATCGTCCAGGTCGACTAAGAGCTGGATCTAAAACTTCAGGACGATTTGTTGCCCCAAAAACAATGATACCATTTAATGGATTTAATCCATCCATTTCAATAAGTAAACGAATAAGAGTACTTAATTGGTTACTATCATTACTTTTTGTTTCTTGTTCATCAACTGAACTATCTTGTGAATTTAAATCGGTAAATTCTTTATTGGTTAAATTGTTATTTAAGTTATTTCCAGTCCTTTGCTCCTGATGGTGCATAGCACCCCCCAGTTGAGAAGAACTTTGAAAAGTCGATTTTGTTTTTTTCTGATTAAAGCTATTTTCACTAGCTAAAGGATATAAAGAATCTAAAACTTTTGAACCTAACATTAAAGGGTTCTGAATAATATTTTGACGTTTTAAACCTAACGTATCAATTTCATCAATAAAAACTATACATGGTGACAGAGTTCGCGCACGTTGAAATAAAGAAGTTAATTGCTCAGTTCCAGAATTGGATTCACCTGGCTGTGATATTAAACTTAAGGATTGAACTAAAACAGGGACATTAGCTTCACCTGCAATAGCTTGAACTAATAAAGTTTTTCCGGTACCTGGAGGTCCAACTAATAAAATACCTTTTGGAAGTAATTTTTCAAAATTAATCCAATTTAAAGGTTGTTGTGAAACTCGACGACTTTGTAAACTTAGAGAACCAAATAAATTTTTTAATTTACTAGATACCGGTTTAGCATCTAAAGTACTTGATGCTTTTGACTCGTTGCGGAGCGTTGCGGGAGTATTACGAAGGAGTGAATCCCTCTCATGCGTTAGTACTTGTGTTGAAATATTTAAAGATTCTTGAATAAATTTATTTCGACGATTAATTGGTAAAAAATAAATTAAACCGTTTTGTTTCATAAAATTATAATTTCGTAAAAACCAAACGATTTCACAACATTCAGGCAGAATATTTTCAATACCAGCTACGTTTAAAAAACGTTTATTAATCTTTTTATATAAACGAACACCTGATTTATCTTGATGTTCTTGGAATTCTTGTTTAAAACTTTCGTCTAATGAAGCTTCAACAGAATCTCCAAAAATACTTAAAAGATCTAAAACATAATTAATTAATTCTTTTCCATAATCTTGATATAAATTTTGTAGAACTTTTAAAGAAATTATTACAAAGAAAAATTGAGTAATAATTAACCATGAAAAAGAAGTTAATGGCTCCCAAAATTCATAATAAGGTTTTTCTACTAATCGAGAGTAACGTTTATTATTTTTAATCGAATACCATGTACCCTTGAGATTTTTTTCACCGATTGAATAAATACTAGGCGTTTTTGAATAAAAATGATTAGATTGATTAAAACTTCGATAAAAAGAACTTAAACGACTTTTATTTATTGGGAAAGTGTGAATAAAAACTTTTTTATCTAGCATATACGGAGTACCCTCGCAGGGCAGTGCATCCCTCATGGTATATGGACGTATACCGGGTTGAATTAAATTTTGAATAAAACTAGATGGATAATCCACCTTTTGTAATGAACTAGGATTAATATTTACAAAATTTAAAGTACTAACTGAAGCGGGTACCTCATATACCGAAGGGTTACCTAAAGTACTTCGAGTTGAAAGGTTAATAGGGATTTTAAATTCTTTATTATTTTGTAACCCACGTACCCCGCTTGGTACAGAGTAATAGCTATTTAAGGTTGTATTTGTGTTTATATTAGACTCGGTAGATAAATTATCACTAATTTTATTAGTAGGTATACTATAATTTTTTTTATCAATAGGTGCTAATACAGGCGGTTGTTGATTGTTAATTCGAACCAAATCGTTATCTTTAGGTGAATGACCTAAACTTGGATAACGAATCTCAATTAACGGTAAAATAGCACGTTGTTTATCTGGTCCTTTTTTCAGAGTAGTTTCACTCAGCACAGCTGGGTCACCGGTTGTAGTTTGTGATTTATTATTTATATTTTTAGAATTCGTGGCATTTGAAGTTCCTGCAGTATTATGCTCATCTTTATTTAACTTTGATGATGTGATAATATTACTTTCTTTATTTGGTGATTGTAATTGTTTTTTATTATTTAATAATAACCCAGGTTTTATACGACCATTGTTAGGTAAACTTAAGTTTACAATAAAATTATTTAGTTTCTTGTAAATTGCTGGTTCTAATCGTTCAAGTAAAAAAAATGAATTTTGTTTATTTATTAAAGGAATTTGCCAAGTTTTTAAATACTCTAGTGGAGCAAGTTCAATTTCTTTAACTAAATTAATACCTTGACCATTCGTATTTTGTTGTGTTGGGATTTCAATATATTTAATACTTTTATGTTTTGTTGGTACTGATGCACTAGATTTAGCATTCTTTAATAATGGTTGGTACATAATACCACCCCGTAGGCCTACTTTATGAGGGCTATCCGCAGTATACCCGCTTAGGTCGGTATTGCGTATTATCTTATCTATATTGTTATCCCCTAAAATTGGCTTTTGTGCGGAACCCTTTTCATTATTTAAGTAATTAGAACCCTTAGTTGAAAAGTTATTAAGGTCACTGAAGCCGCTTTCTATAAAAGCTTGATTGCTATTAGCGTCTGACCCTAATGAATCCTCAGTTATAAATAAACTTTGATTAAAATTTTTACTAGAGTTGGTTTTTGTAACACCAGTCTCTGATAAGGGGTCACCTACGGTGCCCGGGGTAGTTTCACCTAAAAAAAAGTTTTTATGATTTAAAAAAGGGTTTTCTAAAACTAAATTACGAACTAGATTACGGGTTTGGTTATTAAAAATTAAATCTCCTGCGCTAGAAGCCGATTCCGGAGAAAGTTCTAAATTAGATTTAGTATTATTAGTACTAAATTTATTTTCTAGCAGTGGATTTGCAACAGTTGTATTTGGTTGAAGGAAAGCATACGTTTTTGTTTTTTGTTTCTGTTTTATAATAAAACTTGAAGAATCAGTTAAATGAAAGTTTAATTTTTTTAATTTTTGACATAATTTAATTTCTGATTTGTTATTAGAGGTAGTGGAATTATTTATTAAATTTTGGTTAAAGATATATCCGTTTTCTTCTAATTCTAAATTTTTTATAAAAAATTTAGAAATTTGAGTAGATGAAGTTGGTATTAATTCTTTTGTTTGCTTAAAATTTTTTAATGAATAAATATTTGAACTTATAGCATTTCCAGGAAAATAAATTTTTGTTAAAAACAACGAGTTTTTAACCCTAGTTGTTTTACAATAATGGTTTGAATATGCTTCCAGTAAAGAAGGTTTCTTTGTGACTAACGATTTTAATATAACGCCCTCTTTTTTATCCGTTGGGTTTTTAAACGCGACATTTTTAGAGTATAAGCTTTTATTAGGGTAAATATGATTGCTAGAACTTTCTAGCTTAGTATTGTTATAGTTAACACTGGCTAAGTCTAGTAGAGTAGTTGGATGGGATGTAAATTTATTAAATTTATGATCACTATTAATAAAATTATGTACTTTTTTTGCTCGTAACATATTTTTTACTAAATCAATTTTAGTATCCGGATATTCATACCCTGACATTAATCGTGGTGAAAGATTTATCTGATTTTGTAGTAAATTTTTAGTTGATAAAAATTTATAACAGTTTGTTAAAGTTTCAATATTAAGTTTATTTATATTTGTAATATCTTTATTAAGTTGAGTACCAAAAAATATATCTGAATTTTTTAATTTACTTAATAATGCAGATATATTATCACTAGTTATTTCGGTTTTATGATAAAGTTTGATTAAGTCTTTATCTGCATTCAGGATATTATTAGTATTAGTATCAGTTTCAATATTATTAAAACCTAAACTAATTGGGTACCATGTACTTTTGATAGGTAAAATATTTAATGATTTTAATTTTGAGGCTAAATTAGTTAAAACAGTATTTTTAGCATTATCCGTACTATTTTTATTTGTATTTAATGTTTTGAAGTTATTTGAGAAGTTTGATTGATTTGTTATTTTAACTATTTCTAATTTATTTAAACTCTCAGTTTGTGTTACTTTAGTTGAAATATCTTTTAAATAAACTCCTTTTTTATATAATAAATTAGTTACTGTTTCTTCTAAATCTAAAACTTTTGAATTTTTTTTAGTATATAAAACTTTATCAGCTGTTTTCGATATATTAGGTTTTTCACTTTTACTTGAAATTGATTTATTTGTAGAGATAAAATCTTCTAGTAATGAAGGCGCAATTTTTTGTTCGTAAAAGGTACTAGAAGATTTAATACCATTATTATAGATTGAACTTAGTTTTTTGGGAAAATAATCTTGAAGATAGATTTCTTTAATTGTTTTTGTATATGGGGTATTATTGTTTGTTAAATTAATTATAGATTTTTTATTTTTTTGATCTAAAAAGGTAAATAAGTTTTGTGAATTCTGAGACGGAATTAAAAAAGTTTCTGGTTTTACTTTTTTTTGTTCTACAGTTTTATTATTTAAATATTTACCGATGAAAGTTGTGTTCTGTATTGAATGGACTTGCGATTCTGGTTTAAAGATAATAGATTCACTATATAAATCTATGCGATTTATTGGTTGCTTAAGTAAAAAATTTTTATAATTTAAGTGTTCAAAAGTTTCCCAAGATAAACAATTATAAGGGAATCCAAATCCGGGAAAATTTTTTTGAATAATTTCAGTAGTAATATTACTATTAAATCGAGAAATAAGTATATTCTGTAAACCTAAAGCAAATGGAAGACAGCTAATTACCAATGTTAAATTTATATATTTTGTTGAATAATTATGAAAAATATTTTTTACTTCTAGACGATGGTTCATAATTTTAAAATAATATTTTAACAACATTAATTTAAAAATATTGTTTTCTAATCGGGTACCATTTATCCTTGAGGTGCTTTGCACCGATTGAACTTTTTGAGTGGAGTTTTTTATCATTTTTTTTTTTATTAAAATTTAAGTATGAAACTTCTAATAATTTTTGATGAAAATAAGTCGTGTGTATCTAGCGGGTATCGGGAGGGGTGATTAGAGCGGGTGTACAGGTTCCCTGTACAGCCCTTCTGTTCGGATATATCCTCTTACCCAGCATAGCTGGGTATGGGCATATTTGTGCCTGAGGGGGATGCCCGGACTTACGTAACCACTGCTGTATCAGGTAATACACATGTATTACCTGATATGGGCTATACGAATATACACCCGACGGTTAGTAGCATAGTATACTAGAGATGTTTTGTACTGAGATTATACGTAAGTATACTGGACGTGGTTATAACACTTAGTTATGATAATCCACTATTTATAAAAAGATATAAATAATAAAATAACCGAATTCAAAACACCTTCCAACGCGAATGGGGTGTTCCGAACATAAACTGGTAATTATAAAAATGACTTATGAAGACTATTTTTTTAAAATTTTTATGTAAAATATTTCGATAAAATATTATTTTATTTCTAGTATAATATTTTTTTATTCTTATGTCTAATTTTATTTAATAGTATAGTTGTTTGACTTAGATAATTATAAATTAATACATGCTTAATTATTACTTAGTCCAAAATACTAATCTCAACATAGTTATAAGAATCTAGAGTACCTAAGGTACACGTAACTTTAACGTACATAAATATAAATCCAGTATACCTATGAATGTATAGAAGTACACCTCATTGGTATATTCTATAAATACACCCTACTAAAAGTACATCATAGAACTCAGACTATGTTTGTTATCCGCAGAGTAGGGATACATCGTAGTTATTGCATACGTACAGGCAAAACTGTCTCTATGTTGAAACTAATTTTTATCAACTCGCTATGAAGAGATTACAAAGCGATACGAGCAGGATACTAAGTATCCGCTGGGTCATTATAGGAGTCACCTGCGGTATACATACTTATACCTTGAGGGTATATACCAAAGTGATATACCCTAATGGTGACCCGATTACAAGAAAATTTACTCAAGATTCAATGCTTAATGTTAAAAACTAAAAATAAATTCAATAATTTTAATATTAAATAATAATCGTAGTAAAAAATCTTGTTAAGTTAGTAAGTTTTAATATGCAAAACTAGTTAATAAAAGTCTAAAAATAAGAAGTTATATAAAATAAAAAATAGGATACTTAGTAATTAATACTTTGTATTAATTTTATTTTTAGGTTTTTATAAAAAATAGTGAAATATACTACTTATAATAGTATTTTTTTTAATCTATTAGCTAACACAATACTATATTTAATTTATTTTTATATAAAAATAAATAATTTAAAAAAATCGGCTTTTGTAATTTTTATTAATGATATAAAAATAAGATTATTAAAATTAAGTTTAGAACGTTAATAACGAAAAGCTAATAATTAAAATATAATAGTTCTTAATTATATTTAATTTATACTATATAAATTTTCATATATTATTATATAATATTATATGCTTCTATACAAAAAAATAAGTATAAAAAATAAATATATTAAAAAAACTTTTTCTAATCTTTAATTAAAAAAGATAATACTAATTATTAATTATATAATCCTTAATTAATATAAATTTTTAAAATTTTTAATTATTTTTATAGATTACTGAGCTTCTATATTATATAAATTTTTTTGCGAAACTCATTATAATTTTATGTACATAGTAATTAATACGTTATACTAATGTAAAAAACGATTAGTATTTTAAATAAATTAATAATTACTCTCTGAACTTAATTTTAAAAACTTGTAAAAATATATTTAGCAAACATCAAGCTATTAAATAAATATTTTATAATAAAATTTAAATAAATATAAACCAGTATCGTTTTTATAATTTTAGATAGAATTAAAATTCTTTTAAATTAAATTAAAATAATTTTACTATGAGTAAAATTGAATATTTCAATATTCAATTTAATATAGAGTTATAAATAAAGAAATACTAGAATTATATATTTACCCTAATACGTACTTAATATAATCGAGTAATTTAATACAAAGTACTAATCACCAGCCCTAATAATCTGATGTTATTTTTATTAAATAGTTAATTTAGAAACTAATAATATTTTATTTTTTTCTCATCTCTATCTATTACGACTCGGATATACGTAGGTCGGGTGTACTGGGGGGGGACCCCGCAGTACACCCGCTACGGTGACCCCTCTCGGTATACTTCTCTACATGTTTTGATTTATAAAATAGTAAATAAAAAATAGTGTTTCCAAACCGGGTCACCATAGATGACCATGTACCAACGACCCAAAGTACTATAAGTGCCCTAAGGGCTTTACAAATGTACATCTGCTTGGTATAAGTACGTATCCTACGTTCATACGGAATAACCGAGCCTCCCTGATGCTACGCATGAGCTCATCAAAAGTAACCCGATCTAAAACTTCACTTATCTTTATTAAGTTGGTATAATTAAAAATTTTAAATATCGATCGGGTATATCCTTCTTGGATATATCGCTCGAGTCTTAATTTTTTATAAATCTTTTTAAATTAAGGTATGATCATAAATTTATAGATTTAGTTTTATAAAAATTTAGTTATCCTCATTGAATGCGTCTTACAATTTAAACTTAACTTTTAAGCTTTTTATAATAAAGCGAAAATTTATATATAGTTAGATGACCTAATTATATTCTTAACTAATGGGACCAGGATTTTTTAGATAAAATACTATATTTTAAACTGAAATAATTATCTTATAAATTAAGTATATAAATAAAATAAGTTAATCCAGTATATTTAAACGCTATAAAATATATTTATAAAAAATAAAAGCTAATTTTGTGACATCTTTATTTACTCATTTAGATTTTATAATTTCTAATACCACTTTTATTTCGGGAATAATATTGTTTTTATAATTTATCTGTATTAGTTAAATAAGAGTATACTATAATAAAAAAGTAAAACAGTTAACTGTAATTGTTTTAAATTAAAATATATAATATAAAAGTATAATTGTTTATAATTTAAAAAACTTATTTTTTAGCAAATGTAATAAAACGAATTTTAAATAAAGTTAAAAGAGTTCTTTTTATATAGGAATGTTTTGTGTATGGAGAGGGCTATACGGAATAAGGTACCTATATACCCACGATAAGAGGAGGGGAGTGGTAGTGGGTTGCACCCGATCGGATCACTTCGGTGCAAAGTATTTTGTATCGCTTTCAGTAATTTTTCAGTCTACAAAGTATAAGTGTTGTTGAACATTAATTAGCCAATAATAGATCCATATATATATACCGTAGTACTTTAGATCCAATATTAATTTCTGCAAAAATTATTAGAAGTATAATAACTACTACGTATATCGAGAGTTATAACTTTTAATAACCGTATTAAATAAATACTAATAAATTAACATATCTTTTTTACTAATAGAGGGTCTTATAAGCTCTCTAAAGTGCCAAAATACGTTTTGGGTATATTCATACTTTTTATTAATAAGCGGTCACCGATGGTATACCCACTTAGCATAGTTCTAGAGTGGTTAGGTGTTATTAATTAGTTATTAACGTGTTAACTTAAATACCACCTGGATCCATGATAGATCCTGTTAGATCATAGAATATATCAAAAGGTTTCGTGAAATCGTAGGCTTCGGTTAGGCCATAGGGTTCGTTATTATGTTCCGATGATTCAGAAATAGATTTCGAAGTTTTTTAAGTAACATCTGGAAAACTTAGAACTTCTTAAGTAGTTACTACTTCTTATTTTTATAAATCCAGTAAATACTCCAGTACCTTTATTTCAGCAAGTGTTAGTTGCTGAGTCTTTAAACAATTGATGAGTTTAGATAATTATTTTAGTATAGCTGTATTAACCTGGACCAAATTGGGTGCATAGCCCTCATAGAGCTTCGCCCCTAGCGGATACGTATGTATCCCCCGGTATACCCGCTAGATATACGTAGGTATATTGGGTATGCTTTTTCTGCTTATAAACGAGCAGTTTCTTGCCCAGCAAGTTTTTTTTCACAATTTAGTTTTAGTTGGATCCCCTTTTACGTCGCTATACTACGATTACGTGAAGTTTATAAAGCACGTAAAAGCTCTTTTTCTTGAAGGTTTCCCCAATTAGAAGCTCGTACATAATAACCGTTATCTAACTATACAACCTATATTTTATATTTTTGGCATAAACGTAATCGTTTGTATATCTTGATTGGAGATTACCAAGTATGTAGATTTATATAGGTTTCATTCTCTACCTCTCTGAAATCAGCACCCAATTTATTTAATTCTTGTTTATTTATAATTTCTATAGTAATTTTTTCTATTAATTTTATTTTCCAAACTTTTAATTATTGTTTTAATCTAATACGTTATTTTTAATATAACTTTTTATAAATATAATTTTTATTCGATTACTATTTGTTACTAATAGTTACTAGTAGGCACTCGGTACTTTGTATTATAAATCAACTTATTATCTTTATTGTTTTTTTTATTTCTATTCATTAACGATCAGTTAAATAATCCATTACTTGCTTAATAGATTAGTCATTTCAAAGTACCAAATGACTAAAGTCAGAACTTAAGTAATGTTCGTATTACTTACGTAATTGGAAATTTGTTAAATCTTCAGTAGATAAACCATTTAATTACTAATATTAACCCTTACAAAGAGTTCTTAAGTAATCCTAATCCTACCGGGAAAAAGTTGTCTGCTTCGAAGTAGATGTCATAAACCTCGCCCGGTAGTACTATAACCTGTCGTTAATGAAGTTAACTTATTGTGGTCCAGTCGACTATAATAGATTATTTAGATTATTAAATTACTTTATATATTTAACACGTAACGGATAGCGAATACTATGTATTCGCTGGGGATTGCTTATTAAAAAAGTAGTCGATTAGGGGTAGCTTCTGTCCAAAAACCCCTCTCAGTGTGATAAACCTCACTGGATTACTAACCTCACCGGTGAGGATAATTTAGTACCGGGTGAAATTGAGAAATCTTGCCAGTTAATTAAAATAATTAACCCAACCCTACCTCTATTATAAATATAATTAATTTATTTAATTTCTAATTGAATAAAGGTGTACAAAGTACATTATGATAATACTATCGATTAAAATAAGGTACTAATTATAGATTAATGAGTGAACTTCTCGACTTTACTGGGTAGGTTTATACATTTAAGATATAAGATTTATTCTAATATAAAAAGTTATAATACTTTATTATATTAGAACTATAATCAAATATATAACTTTAATATTTTATTGTTTAGTTAATTTTATATAAATAGGTACAATTAATACAAAGTCATTCATTTATTTGTGATTAAAACGTCGTTTTGCGATTAATTCCAAAGACCTTTAGAAATTTCTAACTAAGTTCTATAATTTAGTTAAAGACCCATTACTTATGTGATGACCTCGGAATTAATTTTAAATGAGTCTGATTCTAAGTCTGAGTAGGAGGTCAATAGACTTGGTGAATCATTTTGTACTCTATTTATTGAATTTAGTGGTTTTTAAAAACCTTTGTATTTGATTTTTTTTGAGTAATTAATTATATTATTAACTATTTACTCTTAATAAGTTAAACCACTCCGATTATATCAATTAATTCCAGTTAACTTTAAATCAGATTTTCTTTAATAGGTTTATTAATTACTTCAATAATATAATTTTTAATTCGAGTTTTTACCTGATTAGAAACTTTAAATTTTGAAAGAAAGTGCTATACCTCTAAATATTTTTAGACAGAATAAGTACTTATAGTATCCATTACAAAGTATTGAAACTTTTAATAATAAACGTGACTATAGTACAAAAAGTTTTCAAAAAAATATTAGGGATATTTATATCCTCTTAGTTTACTCGAGACTAACGCTTAAATCACCAAGGCTCGGTTGCTAGTGGTATGATTATTTTAAGCTTTAATAACTGGAAGCACAACTAAACTACTATATAAGAAATCCTCAAAGTTTTCAACAATGAAAGCAAGATTTCGCAAATTAACGAGTATCGTTATAGTTTTTAATTGATTACAATGATTATTTAAGCTCTTCACAATATATTTAATGAAGTTATTAAGATAAATTTTGATATATAAATAAGACTCTCTGATTAGATACACATTTATTTTATTTTGATCTTCTACAAAAGATAATAGATTAAATAAATTAAAAATACTTTCTTAAATTATCTTATTTTAATTGGTTTATTATTAATCCGGTAAGCTTAAACGAATTAATCAGTATAATTAGTACCCTGATCTAACAACTTAAAGGATTAGGAATAAAATTTATTACACTCTAGTGTTCTAATGTATTTAAGTCATTTAATAAAAGTTTGTTGTACTTGTGAAAAGATGATTTTCTGATTTCTAGCTCAAATTTTATACCTTTTAATTGTTCGTAAACTTGATAGTATTTATGACTAGTTCGATTTCTTATTTTTAAAACCTTATCCTTATTATTTTGTTCCACTATAGTTTTTTTATTTTTGAATTCAGAATTAATTTTATGTTGACATTTATGCATAAAGTCAGATTGCAAACTCTTTGACTTTGTAATATTATTTTTACGAATATAACAAATATATAACTAATTTAACTTTCCTCGTCTTAAATAAAAAATATTCTAGTCAACCTATTGTTTTTTAATAATAAAGTAGAAATACAAATAGTTTTTGCTAACAAAAGTTATTTGGATTCCCTTCCAAAAACTTCTAGACCCTAGTTTAGAAACATAGCGCTTAAAATAAACTTCAAATTTATTTTTGCTATCGTAATTACTTTCTTTGTACTCTCTTTCTTTGTACTCTCATTGTTTCTTCTTATTTTTTATTGCACTAGAGCAATTAAGGTTAAAGTTATACAATAAGTAATCAGTAACATCTATAATCATTAGATTCAATAGAACATTGAAGCCAATCCAATCTATATTCAATTTTTCGTTTTTTTTTTTTATTAAGTATTGGTATTTTTGTTTGTTATATTAAATAATATATTATATTCAAATCGTGCTTTTTAAGGTATCTAATAAGCCTTCAACAATTTTTTTGGGTGTTTATACAGCCCGAACCCAGCTGTGCTGGGTCCAGCACTTTTGACTAAATATATTTAATATCTAGATAATTGAGATCTATAATATAAGTTATGCCGTTTCCTTATTTAATACCCATAATAACAATTAGAATTAAACTTTTTTCTTAGTTTTACACCATTAAATTCATTAATTAACAGAAGCGGTATACATACGTATACCTCATATGGGGGGCACAGATGTGCCCATACCCAGCTATGCTGGGTAAGAGGATATATCCCTTTGGGGTATATCTGGTTGACTTACTTAAGTAAAGCTGAACTTTAATACTATAATTAATAAAGTTATTGAAACGAAATTCTACTAATTTTTTTAAATCTAATTAGAAGGATTTAGTAGATATTTCTATAGAATTAAATAACCATAATAAAAATATGTTAATTAATTATTGTTAGTAATTTGTACTAAGTACTTTGTAATATTTTAACTATAAGGTAGGATTAAGAATAAATACTTATAATTATAAATAAAAATAAAATAATAAATAATAATCTTTACCATCAAACGCCATTGAAAATTGAAACTTTAATATTGAAATAGCTCAAATATAAGTATTAATGACCCACCTGCCTGAAGTATGTATATACGTATATCCGCTTTGCCCTTGGGTTTTAACCTATTCGGAAGTATTTTTAGTCCGCTTTTAGATTTTAAATAACATGCTTGCTTTCTATAACTTTAGCAAAGGTCATAATTCTTTGATAATAACCACAACGAAAATATTGCTTATTTAACAAATCGGCCTTGGTTTTTAATAGATTAAGCTTTAGACGGTTATTCCAGTAGTGTCCATATTCATTATAAGGCAGGTATACGTACGTATTGGTTTTGCAGAGAAAAGCTCCAGCGAATATATACGTTTCCACTGATAAGGAGGGTTAACCCCGTAGATATATACGTATCCACTCATAAGGGGATGGTTTATTACCTTTTACTTTAATGTAAATTTTTCGTTCAGTTTTATAATGAACAGATAAAAATGATAATACTTTTATATTTTTTGACACACAAAAGTACCATACGATATGTACATATACCGGGTTTAGTTCAATCAATGACAAATTATATATTTAAAAGTATTTATTACTTTTTATTAGGGTTAAAATTCGTGCAATTTAGATAAAAGATTTTTGAGAATTGAACAAAAGATCCTTCAATAAGAGTCATTTTATAGTAAGTTATAAAATAAATTTATAACTTACTATAGTTATATTTATAATGAACTACTTATAAAAAATATATAAGTAGTTCATTATAATAGTTAGTTTAATTTATCACAAATTAAACATTAATATTTTATTAAATAACTAAAAAGTTATGTTATTTAAATAATAAATGAGTTAAGAACACCAACAGCAAAAACTAAGAAGAACCAAACCCCTACACCAGAAAAAATAGTTCCTTTGTTTGAAGTCCAACCGTTTGGCGATGCAAATACAACTGGTACACCGATAACTAAAAGGAATGATACACCAATTAATGCAAAAAGAGTTAGTTGGAAAATAAGAGTCATTTATTTTATCTCCATGGTTATACGTCCAGTTAAAAAACTTAAGGCGAAAACTCTTTTATTTATCTTATTACAAGTAATTCAAACTTTAATAATAAGAAAAGAAAAAAAGTTTTATGTATAGAAATATATATATATATATTTCTAACAAGAATCTAAACTAAATAAAAAAGATTCTATGTTATGAGGACTAGTGGGTATACATTCGTACAGCTCATATAAGATAATATATACGTATATGAGCTGGGTCACCATAGATGACATCCTCTCAGGGCTGTACAAAGTAAACCCGCCTACGGGGTGCAGCTGAGTGGGTTGATATGAGTGAGGTACGCATTTATTTTTTTTAAATCGGTTACAATATTGAATGCTTTTATATATATATATATTATAAGAGAGATAGACTTTATATGAGGAGAGAGGTTAACGAGACGTACACGGAAGGTGTACTTCATACACCATCATATTAAATTAAACTTCATTCTAGTCGAATGTATTTAATTTAAGTAAATTATCCGCTTTAAGTTTTTAGAATTTAATGTAAGACTTTGACTAACCTATTCGTTAAACTTTCACATTAGTAATAAACTTTATATCTAAGCTATATTATATAGTAAATTTGTTTTTTTTACTATTATTAATTATTTTAACATAAAAAAAAATAGGTTTTTAGATTTTTATTACTGTGTGTAAATCATCAAAAGAAAAGAATATTGTTTCTTTAATTTAATTTCCAATACTTACAGATTATACTAACATTATTAAAATCAACTATAAAGTTCAATAAATCATAACTCCTAATGATTTATATTCTTTACTCAAGATTCTATTATAAATAGGTTTAAAGTTGGGTGTATAGAAGTACATCCTACTCACGAGAATACACCCAACTTTAAAAGTGTTTATAATAAACTGCGTAATTTAATAATTTTTTTTTACATAGTAGTATAGTAATACTGTGTACTAAGTAAGGTTACTATAACTTATAACGAGCGGTTACAAAGCGGTATACATACGTATTGACAGTTATCATAAATGACCAACGTAAACTTAATCTATATAGTAATACCATGCTAATGTATTATTTTGAGAACTTGGTTATAAGTAAAAACGTTGATGATTAAAGATTGGGTATACCCGACTGCGAGGTGTATAGCAACCCTTTGCTACTTTATACAGTACAGGTCTAGCAAGATGTACGTATGTATATTATATTAGTGCATTAAGTATTGTATTTAGGTATATTATAAAATTAAAATTTGTTAAAATCGGGTATTTGGTGCATAGTACCTATTGATATTTTATAATATTCAATATAAAGTATTAAAAAGTACATTAATCAAACGTTATTTATTAATTAAACTAAAAAAATCAAGCTGACGGTTCATTTACGATAATAAAAAGAACTATTTAGTTTAATAGTAAATATTATTAGCCATGCTTAGTTTGTTAAATTACAAAACAATAAAGATGATAACTGGTTAGTACAAAGTACTAATGTTACTGAAATCAAAATAATTATAAAAAATTGTAATAATGTATGGTTGGGTTACCTGGGACTCGAACCCAGAACCAATTAGTTAAAAGCCAACTACTCTACCATTGAGTTAGTAACCCGTATATATATATATTATATTAAATAATAGCGGATTTAAATAAACTTATCAAATATTTATTAAAATTTTAGTAAAGCGAGTATACCGGGGTACAAACGTGCCCCCTTATCAGCTGACTCAGGAAATACATATGTATACGCTGCGCCTATATGAGGGTACGTTTATATCTACTGGTAAATGGTAAACTGCGTAGCTAGGATTAGATATAAAGCGGGCATACCGTGACACCAAGGCGGGGTAGCCCATATCAGGCAATACCGGGGCACAAATGTGCCTATACTGGTGGGCTGTCCCTGAGGGCTGTACCCAGCGGGTGCACTGCGGGGTACATAGTACCCCCCAGTACAGCCCTTACCCAGCTACGCTGGGTAAGGGCTGGGTCCACCCGCTCCAGCGAATACATATGTATTCGCTGCGCGTAGCTGGGGTAGTAGATAGTTAATTATAAAAATTTCTTTAATAAAAAATTATAAAAAAGAAATGCCTCGTTCCCAAAAAAATGATAATTTTATTGATAAAACTTTTACCGTAGTTGCAGATATTTTAGTTCAAGTATTACCAACCTCTAACCGAGAAAAACAAGCCTTTACATACTATCGAGATGGTATGGCCGCTCAATCCGAAGGTGAATACGCAGAAGCCTTACAAAACTATTATCAAGCGTTACGTCTTGAAGTAGATGCGTACGATCGTAGCTTTGTCCTATACAACATTGGCTTAATTTATACGTGTAATGGCGAACATGGTCGGGCTTTAGAGTATTATTACCAGGCCTTAGAACGAAATCCATCTTTGCCACAGGCGTTAAATAATATTGCTGTTATTTATCACTATCGCGGTGAACAAGCTATTGAATTAGGACAGTCAGAAATTTCAAAACTTTTATTTGATAAAGCTGCTGATTATTGGAAAGAAGCTATTCGTCTCGCACCTACAAATTATTTAGAAGCTCAGGCTTGGTTAAACCAACTCGGTGCATAGTCACCTGCGGGGGCACAGATGTGCCCCCGTGGGTGACCCCGGGGTGTACTGCGGGGTGTACTGTGCTATGCACAGTACACCCGCAGTACACCCCTATACCGGTTCTAATGAGTATCATTAACTAAAAATTTTTTTAAAAATTTCTCGAACTTTATCTCCGGAATCAATTGTTTCTAAAGGGTCTTTTCGTAATCGGTGGCGTAAACATAATGGGATAACACGATAAATATCTTGAGGTGTAACTTCAGTACGCCCTTCAAATGCTGTAATAGCTTTGGCAGCGCGATTTGTTACAATATCACCACGTAAACCATCTACATCTAATTCGGAACAAATTTGAGAAATTTTTACTCGATAATCATAATCAAGTGTTACATCCGGTAAAAGCTCTCGAGCTGCTACTATTTTATCTGTAAGAGCTTTTTGTGATTGTTCATAGTTTTTTCGGAACCCTACGGGATCTGAATCAAATGCAGCACGTTGTTCTACAATTTTAACTCGTAAATCCGGTTCTTTTACTGTACCAATTTGTGCATGCATTCCAAAACGGTCAAGTAGTTGTGGACGCAGTTCGCCTTCTTCGGGATTTCCAGACCCTACTAAAATAAAACGAGCTGGATGACTAATTGAAATCCCCTCGCGTTCTACTGTATTCCAGCCGGAAGCCGCGGAATCTAATAAAACATCTACTAAATGATCGTCTAATAGATTAACTTCATCAACATATAAAATACCACGATTGGCTTTAGCTAGTAAACCAGGTTCAAAAGCTTTTACACCTTCCGTTAAAGCTTTTTCAATGTCAATGGTTCCACAAACTCGATCTTCTGTTGCTCCTAAAGGTAAATCAACCATTGTAATCGCAGCATTTGTAACTTCAATCGGTAAATTTGCTTTTACTGCTTCACGAACTGAATCACTCATTAACTCTGGATCCGTAGGGTGTGAGTTAAAAGGGTCGTTTTCGACTACTTCTACAGTTGGTAATAAATCCACTAATGCACGAACCGTTGTTGATTTGCCAGTTCCTCGATCACCCATAACGAGCACGCCGCCAACCTTTGGATCTACGACATTAATCAACAAAGCCAGTTTCATTTCTTCTTGACCAACAATTGAGGTAAATGGGAAAACTGGACGAGCATCTTGTGATGATTTGACAGGGGTATCTTGCATACTTCCTCCTTCGGAATAATTAAGTTGCTTTATTCTGTGCGTAGAGCCCTTCCTGTGGGCTGTGCCTGTGATGACACAGCCCTCGTTAGCTCTTATGGGATAAAACATAAATATAATATTTGTTTAATATTTTCTTACTACGTAGGGCTGGGGCGGGTGGACCCAGCATAGCCCATATCAGGTAATACATATGTATTACCTGATATGGGCTGTACTGGGGGGTACTATGTACCCCGCAGTGCACCCGCTGGGTACAGCCCCCACCCAGAGCAAAGCTCTGGGGGCTCCGCACAGCGAATACATATGTATTCGCTGGGTCACCATAGGTGAGGGTGCACTGGGGGGTACTATGCACAGTACACCCGCTATGATGCCCCCTCCCGGTATATCGGTTGATCTAATAAAAATGCCCTGGCACGAGCTTGTTTTTGCGGAGGGCCTGCCCTCAACTATTTTTCGCCCTATATTACTTAACGGCTGTATTCGGGAAGGTAACAGCGTGGGTTTAATATAGCGAGCGCACCAGGACTTACCGATAGGGTGTACCGTATCGGTACACCCCGTCGATAAATTTTGTAGTAATAACTACAATAAATATAAATATTCGTGGTCAAAATCAATCGGTTTATTAGTATATCTCGGCTGAAACCATTACTGGTCTTACACCTGATACCTATTACCTCGTTTTCTACAAGGAACCTATGGTGAACACTCATCTTGAGGTTTGCTTCTCACTTAGATGCTTTCAGCGATTATCTTAATCATGCGTAGCTACCCGGCGTTTCCTGCTGGCGCAAGAACCGGTACACAATAGGCATGCCCCTCCGGGTCCTCTCGTACTATGTCGAGGTCCTCTCAATGTTCAAACGCTTTCACCGGATATGGACCGAACTGTCTCACGCATGTGAAATCCTAATGTTTCCAAAAGGCATGGACTATATCTTCATCCTAATGAGTTATAGGAGTTGGCGTTTTATGATTCAAAAACCTTTTGAATCATCGTACTTAGGTGCATCAAATGCATCTTTGTACAGTCTCTACAGGGAATAAAATAGTTGTAAATGGCTCATGTGGATCCTTATAAGTCATTACAGCCTATATCAGGGAATACATATGTATTCCTTGATAAGCGGGCTAAGAGTTGAAAGTACAGTTTCATGTGTTATTGTACGTTTTTTTGAATTATTCAAGGTTGAAAATTGATCAACCTTCTTGCACAACTTTAAAAAAGTTGTGGGATCATTTTTGATATGAGGCATTTGTTCAATAATAATTAAAAGTAATTTTAATTGTGGTTTTTTTAACACAATATATGGTTTTAATTGCGTTAAAAGGTTTTTTACACTTGCGGGCCCTACAATGGCGTACTCAGACATTCCATCTGGTCGTTTGCGTAAAGTCCCGTAACCTAGTTGGTTTTGAAGTTTAATAAAAAACCAATGAGATTTAGTTTTTTGAAAAAACGTAATACTAACGCGAATTTGAAAGCCTAATGCATAATCATCACGTTTTACAATTTGTGCATTAATACAACCATCACCATCAAGAAAGCCAGCTAAATAAGAAAAGTCTTCTTTGGTTAGTTTCTTAAGTTTATTCATAATAAATTACAGACAACTGTTTTATTCTTCCCTCGGTATTGCCATGATACTCGATGTGCGAGTATGTTAGGTTTCACCGATATAAGCCAATACTAGATGAGCATTACTGCGGGGCACAGATGTGCCCCCTCTCATCAACGCGGTGTAACAATCACGTTCTGAACCCAGCCACGTGCCTCTTTAATAGGCGAACAGCCTAACCCTTGGGACGAACTACCGCCCCAGGTTGAGACGAGCCGACATCGAGGTGCCAAACCTTCCCGTAGATACGGACTCTTGGGGAAGATCAGCCTGTTATCCCTAGAGTAACTTTTGTTCGATAAGCGGCGGCCCTTCCACACGGTACCGCCGGATCACTAAGGCCGGCTTTCGCCCCTGCTCGACTTGTAGGTCTTGCAGTCAAGCTCCCTTCTGCCTTTACGCTCTACAACTGATTTCCGTCCAGTTTGAAGGAACCTTTGCACAGCTCAGTTACCTTTTATGAGCCATCCGCCCCAGATAAACTGCCCACCTGAAACTGTCAAGCGTCCGGTTCACGGATCGCCATTAGGATTCCTGCCTTCCTAGAGTGGTCTCTCACTGATGGCTCAATACTACCCGGAAGTAGTATATCAAAGCCTCCCACTTAGGCTGCGCAAGAAAAGCCCGAATCCAATCTCAAGCTACAGTCAAGCTTCATAGGGTCTTTCTGTCCGGGTGCAAGTAGTCCGCATCTTCACAGACATGTCTATTTCACCGAGCCTCTCTCCGAGACAGTACCCAGATCGTTACGCCTTTCATGCGGGTCGAAACTTACTCGACAAAGAATTTTGCTACCTTAGGCAGTAATCTTTAAACTCTCGTATAAAGTCGGACTATATCTTCAAGTCAATTTATAGATCCGGAGGGCTGAACCCAGCTTTGCTGGGCACACCCGCCCTTTATATCTATCTTTTTAATAAATGACTTGGATAACGTGTAGTCTCTGAGGATAATAAATGAAAATGATAATCCGGTAGTAATTGTTTACTCCGTAATCTCTAATAGCTTATCGAGTTTTATTTGCTTCCAAAAAAGTAACAGCTTCGTTGACTTTCCCGTCATGGAAGAGTTTTAAATAAATTTGTATATTTTCATAGGAAAGTTTTTTAATTTTTCCTTTTTTTGGATTAAGTTTATAAACATTAGGTATAATTTCTGTTGTTAAACCTGTATATGTTAAATGTGCTTTTTTTATTAAGCAATCTAAAACCTTCCTCCAAGCAACAAAAGTATTTGCTTTTTCGGCACATGTGAATTTAAGACCATATTTTTTATAATATGGAACAACATGTTCTTGTAATGCTTGTTTATTTTGTAGAGAATATACATAAGTATTATTACTTCCACTTTTTAAAAGTATAGTACCACTTCGAAAATGTTTCATCATGGCTATCAAATGAACTATGCCGTCTACATGTTGTGTAATATTAAAAATACAATCAACTTTAACTGCAACTTTCGCTCGGGGCGAATAGGTGATATTCGATGTAAAACTTCCCTCACCTTCGATAAAACCAGCTAAATAAATTAGATATTCTTTCGTAAGTGTAGGAGGTTCGCCATGTTTTTCAACTAAGTCACGGTACCGTTTTTTAAAACTACTATAACGTCGTTTAGAGGTTGTCCGTAGGTTACAGCTGTGCGGTAACCTTCTAGTTACTGCCTGCGGGGTACATAGTACCCCCGTTGATGGAACTCGGGGCACCATAGGTGATCCCTTGTTGAATAATTTCACAAATAATGAAGTCATAAAACAATTTTCTCAATAATTTTTTTTATTTATTCTTTCCTGCTGATTGCCCTATAATAAATTCGATATTACTTACTCAGTTGAATTTACCTTCAGGGTGTTCCAGCATATGGTTATCTTTAATGACAGCCCTATAACAAACCGTCCCTTTGAATGGTTAACTTGATAAGGGTGTACTGTATTCACAGTATCCCCGTTAACCTATGAAATTTAACTATTTACTCTAAATTAAATAGGTATAGAGAAATGAGTTATTTATGTGTTAACTTAGGGGCGGTATACGTATGTATACCAACGCTAAGCGAATATATTTTTTAAAATATATTCCTTCATGTCTCCATGAAGAGCGGACTATATCATAATAAAAAATGTAATTTTTTATTTTTGGCGTATAGTCTCTGAGGATTCTTTATAAAAAAGGGCTATCCAGCACAGCTGGATGTCCCGAACTAACTTATTGTTTAGCTAAAATTTTGTCTGAATTAAGATTCCAAAACACCTGTGCGCGATTTAAAATTTCTTGTTCTTTAAATTTGCGACGTGTATTACTAGGTGTTTGTAATTTACGTAATTCTAAAAGATCAACTACATCATCATAGGTCACAGAAGGTTTTTTTAAAATTTTTAGCATTCGAATAAAAATTGAAAAATCTTTTTTCTTTTTATCTGAAAGGAAATTAAATTTTTTAAAAAAAGGAACGACTTTATCTTCTAAATGTTTGAAAGTAGTAACTTCATAAACAAAGACGCCGTCGCTACGAAAACGAATTTTGCCACAATCCAGATATTTCCGAATAATTTCTAAAATTGGTTTCTCTTTTTGCCTAATGTTAAAGACTGGTGTGATTTTCCACCCTATTAAATAGTCTTTTCGACCTCGAAAACTACAATTAAAACTGCCTTCACCATCGGCAAAGCCAGCAATGTAATAACCAAATTGATCTGGAACGTGTTTAATATCCATCTTTTTCCCTAAATTATTTTATTTTATAAAGTCTTTCCTGCTGATTGTCTCTACTTAATACATTTTCACTATATTTTTGTATTTTACGTGCATAAGCTTAGCTTATATGTGTAAAATGTTGGACTTATCTACCGGATATATCCTTAGCAGAGCTTTGCTTGTACCCAGCGGGTGCACTGTGCTATGCACAGTACAGCCCTCCGGGGACACATCCGTGTCCCGGGCTACGCTGGGTAAGGGCGGGGTATGCCCTTTGATAGAAAAGTAAATGATAGTAGTACAAGTTCAAACGAGAGTTTCCAGCATTTGGCCAAATTTTACAACTCCAACGGTATTTAGAGTTACGGCCGCCGTTCACCAGGGCTTGGGTCGCTAGCTTCAAAGTAAACTTTTAACCAGCTCGATTCACCTTCTGGCACTGGGCAGGCGTCAGCCCCCATATATCATCTTGCGATTTTGCGGAGACCTGTGTTTTTGATAAACAGTCGCCTGGGTCTGGTCACTGCAACCCTCCGAAGAGGGCACCCCTTCTCCCGAAGTTACGGGGCCATTTTGCCGAATTCCTTAGAGAGAGTTATCTCGCGCCCCTTGGTATACTCTACCAACCCACCTGTGTCGGTTTAGGGTACAGGTAATTTGAATTTATAAGCAGTACGAGCTTTTCTTGGAAGTATGACATCCTCTGAGTCTAAAGTTTTAACCGAAGTCATAACTATTAAACCGGATAACATCTCAGCTTATGGAATGTTTTTGTTCATCCACTCAACGCCTTGAATGCTTCCACTGAAATCCAAATTCCAGACAGTATAGCCTCCTTCGTCCCTCGGTGCTAAATCCAAAAAAGTACAGAAATATTAATCTGTTTGCCATCGACTACGCCTTTCGGCCTCATCTTAGGTCCTGACTCACCCTCCACGGACGAGCCTTGTGGAGGAACCCTTAGGTTTTCGGGGCATTGGATTCTCACCAATGTTTGCGTTACTCAAGCCGACATTCTCACTTCCGCTTCGTCCACAATCAATTACTTGATAGCTTCACCCTAGAGCGGAACGCTCCTCTACCGATTCAATTCAAAATTCAATTGTATGAATTAAGATTCCAATCCCACAGCTTCGGCAGGTAGCTTAGTCCCGTTCATTTTCGGCGCGAGAACGCTCTACCAGTGGGCTATTACGCACTCTTTTAAGGATGGCTGCTTCTAAGCAAACCTTCTGGTTGTCTCTGCGTTACTCACTTCCTTTGCCACTTAGCTACCATTTTGGGGCCTTAGCTGGTGATCTGGGCTGTTTCCCTCTTGACTAAGAAGCTTATCCCCCTTAGTCTCACTGGTTGATGGAAATCATATCTAGTATTCTTAGTTTGCAACGATTTGGTACCAATTTCTTAGCCCGCATTGAAACAGTGCTTTACCCCTAAATAGCTCATCATCAACCGCTGCGCCTCAACGCATTTCGAGGAGAACCAGCTAGCTCTGAGTTCGATTAGCATTTCACCCCCAACCACAACTCATCCGCCGATTTTTCAACATCGGTCGGTTCGGTCTTCCACTTGGTTTTACCCAAGCTTCATCCTGGTCATGGTTAGATCACTCAGGTTCGGGTCTATGAAAAATGACTAAAAGCCCTATTCAGACTCGCTTTCGCTTTGGCTCCGGATAAAACTCCTTAACCTACTGCCATTCCCCATAAGTCGCCGGCTCATTCTTCAACAGGAACGCGGTCAGGCTTTAAGCCCTCCCACAGATTGTCAGCTCATGGTTTCATGTTCTATTTCACTCCCTATCCAGGGTTCTATTTCACCTTTCCCTCACGGTACTATTGCACTATCGGTCACTCAGTTATATTTAGCCTTACGAGGTGGTCCTCGCTGATTCACACGGGATTCCACGTGTACCATGCTACTCGGGATAAGATTTTATATTTAAAAAAAAGAAGGACTGTACGGTTAATGCGGTATACGTATGTATACCTTAAGGATATATCCGGTACACCCCCGATTAGAAAAAATTACTACCGGACTTTCACCGTCTCTGGTGCAGGATTCAGCTGCTTCATATATTTTTTTAATTTTTTATTATATTAAATATTATTTAATCTTCCCACTACCCCGGTTTAAAAAACCGGTTTAGGCTGTTCCCATTTCGCTCGCCGCTACTCAGGGAATCGCGTTTGCTTTCTTTTCCTCCGCTTACTAAGATGTTTCAGTTCAGCGGGTTACTTCTTGCCGACCTATGAATTCAGTCGGTAGTTTAAAGGGTTGCCCCATTCGGGTATCTTTGGATCAAAGCGTGTTTCCAACTCCCCAAAGCGTTTCGCCGGTTTCCGCGCCCTTCATCAACACTGAGTGCCTAGGTATCCACCATAAGCTTTAAGTCATTTGACCGGTTTATAATGGGCGGGTGCACTGCGGGTGTACTGCGGGTGTACTGCGGGTGTACTGTGCATAGCACAGTACACCCCCCAGTACACCCCCCAGTACACCCCCCAGTACAGCCTCCATTTATATTTTTTCTGCTGCGGGTCTATATGAGGTATACATACGTATACCGCTTATATTTAAATAAATTGCAGGCAGTAATACGGCAAGTGGGCTATGCTGGACTTGAACCAGCGACCTCGCCCTTATCAGGGGCGCGCTCTAGCCAGCTGAGCTAATAGCCCTTTCGTGTACCCAGCGGGTGCACTGCGGGGTACATAGTACCCCCCAGTACAGCCGCTGTGTACACAAAAAACTCGTATTTCTGCTTACTCAAAAAATATTTGCAACCCTCATGCAAAATGGTACACCCGCCCTTACCCAGCGGGTGCACTGCGGGGTACATAGTACCCCCCAGTACAGCCCTCCGGGGACACATCCGTGTCCCGGGCTACGCTGGGTACAAGCAAAGCTCTGGGGGATATACCTTATAGTTTCTTTAAAAAAAAACTATAATAAAGGTGGATATAAGCGGACTCGAACCGCTGACATCTGCCTTGCAAAGGCAGCGCTCTACCAACTGAGCTATACACCCAACCCCGTATGCAAAGCATCCGATGCGGTATACCAGGGGGGGTCATCCGAGGGATAACATCCGACCTACGTATACTTTGCAGGGCTTTAGCGTAGCTGGGGAGGGGGCACCAAAGGTGCTCCGACCTTAATTTTAATTTGCCATGCGAGTGTACTACGGGTCACCCAATGGTGATCCATAGTACAGCTCCATCATAGCAGTAGGTTACTAATTTTTATTTATTAGTAACGTTAATTCCTTTGAAGGAGGTATTCCATCCACACCTTCCAGTACGGATACCTTGTTACGACTTCACCATAGTTACTAGTTACACCGTAGGCGCTTTCCTCCAAAAAGGTTAGATCCACGACTTCGGGTGGAACCAACTTCCATGGTGTGACGGGCGGTGTGTACAAGGCTCGGGAACGTATTCACCGCAGTATTGCTGACCTGCGATTACTAGCAATTCCGACTTCATGGAGGCGAGTTGCAGCCTCCAATCCGAACTGAGACAGGGTTTTTGAGGTTAGCTTCTTAGTTACCCAGCTATGCTGGGTACTCCCTTGCGGGTTCGCATCCCATTGTCCCTGCCATTGTAGCACGTGTGTAGCCCAAGATGTAAGGGGCATGCTGACTTGACGTCATCCTCACCGTCCTCCGGCTTATCACCGGCAGTCTCGCTAATTCCCTAAAGATTCTTTTGTGCAAGCACTAAGTAGTCTTAGCAATTAGTCGATAAGGGTTGCGCTCGTTGCAGGACTTAACCTAACACCTCACGGCACGAGCTGACGACAGCCATGCACCACCTGTGTTCACGTTGCTTAATGCCAAACAAAGTTTGGCAGCAAAAAATTTTGTTTCCAAAATCGACGTGACAAGTCAAACCTTGGTAAGGTTCTTCGCGTATCATCGAATTAAACCACATGCTCCACTGCTTGTGCGAGCCCCCGTCAATTCCTTTGAGTTTCACCCTTGCGAGCGTACTCCCCAGGCGGGATACTTAACGCGTTAGCTTCAATACTGATATATATTATATACCAATACTTAGTATCCAGCGTTTACTGCTAGAACTACTAGGGTCAAAAACTCTTGTAGCGGGTGTACCCACTGGGTACAGCCTTAGTTATTGGACTATATCATTTTCTGAAATCGCTGTAGGTGTCTATCCTTTCAGGATAGACACGAATTTAGGAGTTTTATAAAAAATATCGCGAAAAGTTAATTTACGATTTTTTTCTACTAAATCACCATACCGTTGAAAAGGGATTTCATATATTGTAGAAATTTCCGATTCGAATTGAGGCAAAGCGTTTTTTACTTCAGAAATCCAGCGTTGTTGATCTTGAGGGTCTTTAAAACAAATCATTACTTTATAAATCATACTCGCTACAGGAATATGAGGTAAAATAATTCGAAGAAAAGCTTTAAACTCTTTAATGTTTGAAAATCGTAAACGATAATCTGTTCGAATCAGTGCTTTATTTTTATTTTTGATTGGGCGATCTATGATTTTACAATGGATTTTCCAATCTATTTCTAAATAACGTGCTAAAATTAAATGTTCTGCACGTGTAAAGCAATCTGTGCAAATTACTCCTTGTTGAGTGGCAACATTTAGACTTCCATCGTCACACCACCATGTTGCTAAACCTAATGCATCTAAATTATTTAACCAACTCCGTTTAATAGTTTTTTTATTTCGCGTGTGGGTTAAATGATGTAAAATTGTTAGTTCGTTACTTACACGGCTTTGGTATAACACTTTCTTTTTTTTACTAAAACTTGAGCTTGTTGGTTCAGATATGATAATCCTACCTTTTAACTCAGGCTCTAATTGAGAAAATTTCCAGTCTAAATACTCCAATTGAACAGTAGAGTGTTTTTCACAAAATCGAGCATTTTTATAGTTTTTTGCTATTTTAAGACTTCCGTCACCTAAAAGGCTTCCCAGAAGAATTTGTTTTGTTGACCTAGATAAATTAATTTGATTAAATTGTTTTCTCTTTGGTGGAATAAACCTTTTAGTCATTATTACTGCTCTCCTCTAAGATCATAGTCTCTACGGGGTTAACCAATTAGCATCGTATACCGCAAAGTGCGTGTAACGATTTTAATTCTTAACTTCCCTCGGAGTTGTTTCTGTTATTTAGGGGGGTACTCAGCGAATACCAATGTATCTGCTGGCAGCACCCCCCCATATCAGGTATACATACGTATACCGCAGAAGTTTTCTCCGATATAGCTGGATGCTCACTCTAATCTCACGATTAGAGGGGACACCTTCGTCTCTATTCGGGTGTACCCAGCATAGCGGGTGTACAGGTTCCCTGTACAGCCCTCATCGGATACAGAGTATCCGGGCTGGGTACAGCCCTCTTTAATGCCGAGACAGGATTATCTAATCCTATTGGCTACTCTAGCCTTGGTCTCTCAGCGTCAGTTTTGGACCAGTAAAGTGCTTTCGCTATCGGTGTTCCTCCTGAAATCTACACATTTCACCGTTACGCCAGGAATTCCCTTTACCCCTACCATACTCAAGTTTCCTAGTTTCAACTGCCGCTCCAGGGTTAAGCCCTGATCTTTGACACTTGACTTGGAAAACCGCCTACAGACTCTTTACGCCCAATCATTCCGGATAACGCTTGCATTCCCCGTATTACCGCGTCTGCTGGCACGGAGTTAGACAATGCTTATTCCTTAAATAATGTCAGATCTTCATCCTTAAGAAAAGAAGTTTACAATCCACGGACCTTCATCCTTCACGCGGTATTGCTCCGTCAGGCGTTAACCCATTGCGGAAAATTCCTCACTGCTGCCTCCCGTAGGAGTCTGGGCCGTGTCTCAGTCCCAGTGTGGCTGATCGTCCTCTCAGACCAGCTACTGATCATCGCCTTGGTAAGCCATTACCTTACCAACAAGCTAATCAGACGCAAGCCCATCTTTTGGCAGGTTTCCCCGTTTCACTTTTCAGCGTATGAAGTATTAGCAACCGTTTCCAGTAGTTATCCTTCTCCCAAAGGTAGGTTCTTACGTGTTACTCACCCGTCCGGCGCTGCTTATAAAAAATTATTAATAATAAATTATTAATGCTTAATCATTAGCCGCTCGCCTCGCATGTGTTAAAGCATACCGCCAGCGTTCATCCTGAGCCAGGATCAAACTCTCCATGATAAATTTGGTTTTTTTATTACTAATAGATTATTGCGTTTAACAAGTATCTTTAGAGTTTATATAGTAACTAATTTTTATTACTACATAGTATTAAAATATGGTGAACAATCAACACTAGAAACTATACCACGCGAACCCCAGTTATGTCAAGCTATTTTACACTCTCTTCGAAACAGTACCCTTAAACACACACCCCATACTCACGATACCGAGGACACGTAAGTTAATTACTTTTTGATACTAAAAAATAGTCCACTTACTTATATTATTAATTTAGATATACACTATACATTAATTCTTTTGAAGTTATTTCTACCGGATATATCCGAGTAGAAGGGATATAATACCAGGTATACATATGTATACCGCTTATTAAAAAATTTTCCTTAAATATGTAACTAAAAATAATGAAAAAAGCTGAAATTATTATTCATTTGAACTCTGTACCCAGAAAGAAATTACAGCAGCAGTATTAAGCGGATACACAGGATATCTTTAGCAAAATATTGCCCTAGAAGTACCCGCTTAATGCTACCCATAAAAGCACACTCAACCTACTATAACTGTCAATCAATATAATAAAAAAACTTATTTAAATTATTAACACTATTCAATCATTGCATGATAAGTGGCTACAGTGGAAGGAGAGATTTTATTTAAATAGCGAAAAATCCAATATTTTATAACACTGTCTACTAGAACAGGAAAAGTTGCCACAAATAAAAAAATAACATTTTCATTGTGAGGTAAACCAAAATGAGTAATCACAAATTCTAGAAAAAGCTCCCAACCACGTGGTGAATGAAATCCTACTAATAAATCAGTACTAAAAATTAATAAAAATGATTTAGTTGTATCATTTAAACTATAAAATGTTTCAATTAAAAAAGATTTTAAAATGATAATTTGTGATTGAAATTTAATAAAAATAAATTGTAACCTAGCTAAAGTTAATAAATCAGCTAAAAGGTTAGTTAAAGCGGAAATACTTTGTTTATTAGACTCAAACGCAATTTCTGTTAATTTTGCTTGCATTAACATAGGAATAGAATATTTTAAAGTCTCAGCTTGAGAACCCTGGTCTAATGCATTTTCAGTAGCTACATTTAAATTTGGTTGAAAACTATTGTAATTATGGATTACACTAGTTGATTCAGTGCATAATACCTCGGCATTAGATCCATTACATCGAGTACCCTCTAGGTCAAAAACAGTTGTAGGTACTATCGAGTTTTGAAATAACCTTTTTTCATTTTTACTAGCTGTAGTTAAATAACTTTTATCTTTGAATGTTGAATCGACCGTTTTGTTTTCAATTAGTAGATCAAAATAAATGGTTGATTCAAAATTACGTATTTCTTGAATGGCTTGTTCTTGTTGATAAGTATTTAAAAAAATATCAGTTTTATATTTATTCCAAACATATTCAGTTAAAGGAGTTAATAAGAATGTTTTTGTAAAAACATTAATACAAAATGGGATAATAATTAATACAAATAAACATTGAACTGAAACTAAAACTTGATATCGAGAAATCCGAAACTCTTGTAAAAAAAGATCAATGGCTTCAGGAAATAATTGTTGTTGAAACCGACCAAAAGTACGAATAATTGAACGAGGTATTAAACCAATTTTTTCGATTGCTTTTGTTACGTTAGACTTTTTTCTATTTGAATTTTTTTTTAATTTAAATAGATTCATTTCTTTACTTATTAAAAAATTAATACTAAAAACAGATAAAGAAGTTTACGAATATATATCTATATATTTATTTTTTTTCTTAATTTAGTATGGGCATACGTACATACGGTCCTCATTGATTATTTGAAATACCCCAGAATGGGCGGAGACAATACCCTAGGAAGACACTATACATACAATACATTCGTCTTAATGCTACGGACCGAACATCATAACTCTATGATACTATTTATTTAGTAAAAGTACTAACGTTTTAAGATAGTTATTACTAGAAACTAAATGTTAGAAACATAGTTGATAGAACTATTAGTTTACCCGTCAGATATATCCTGAGGACATATCCTCGGGGACACATCTGTGCCCCCATATCAGGTATACATACGTATACCGCTCGAGTATATTATGCTACACACTGTATAGCTTTTTTAAACCTGAAAGAAGGCTATATCTGCTCGTTGGTTCGCAGTACACTCACCCCAGAGCTCTGCTCTATGGGGGTCATACGTCAAGTCGAGGTATCCGGGCTGTACTGTGCTATGCACAGTACACCCGCTCTGATGACCCAGAGTCGGATGACAGCCCTCGAAACAAATGAGTATGTATTAGCTGAGTCAGGTGTACAAGGGATCTATATAGCTTTTTGGGGACACAGAAGTACCCCCGGTATATTTGCCTGAATAAATTCTTTATTTAGTATTATTTTACAAATATGTTTTATTTTAAAAACAGGTCAATTTGTAAAAATTTAGCTAAATCTGCAGCTTGCGTCTCCACCTCCTCTAAACTCATAGGTTGGCCAATACGTGTTAATGGAATTTCTCGTTTACCTTTAACACATAAATAAATAGATCGACGAGGATTAATGCCCTCTTGTAATTCAACTCGAATAGCTTCGAGATCAGAAAAATTATATTTTAGATCAATACGACGATCTTTTCCAGGAAAACCCCAACGGAAAATACGTACAATTTCATCTTTTTTATTAAATTCGTTAAATCCACCACCAATACTCCAAAAAATAGTTAAACCAAGGTAAATACTAAAAATTAAACCTAAAATCCCATAAAAACACATAACGAATCCCTGAGGAAAAAAAACAATAGTTTCTGAATGTATAAAAGGTAATAAATTGAAATTTACGTAACTTGATAATCCAGTTAATAAAAAACCTAAAGAACCAGTAAAAATAATAAAAGCCCAACAATAATTACTAAAACGGCGTGAACCGATTATTGAATAACGTCGAATGGATTTTGTCATAAAAATTGAAAGTTAAAAATATATTAAGTGTGATTTTTATAAAGAAAAAATTCTTTTACTTAGTAATATTATAACGTAGTATACGTTACTAAATTATATGAATTTATATAAGCTTTATATCTAATGTTTTCTGATTATAGTTCTAGTACGGTATACCTATGTATACCGTGCTAAATAGATCTTGAAAGTTTGAATAATCGGAAAATCATTAGTATTTATAACCAAAGAGGGATACGGACGTTCAATACTACGTACCGCTAATCCCTCTTATAGAAATAAGCTTGGTAAATCTAAATATTTTTTTATTAAATAATTTCAATAGAGTCTAATTCAGGAGAATGAATAGGGAAAATGCGTTCAACTCCAACACCTCGAGCTACGCGTCGTACAGTTACAGTAGTATTAATTCCTCCACCTCGTTTAGAAATGATTGTACCTGTAAAACTTTGCACACGTTTTTTTGAATTGGTTTTACTTGATACATCAGCTAATTTTACATTAACACGAACGACTTTACCAACTTTAAGATCTGGTAAATCTGATTTTAATTGACTGTTTGAAATATTTTCAACTAATTGAAATAAACTCATTTTTTATCCTTCTTTTATACTATTTAATATTTTAAAATAATTTTCTTACTCTATTTTTTTTTTTAATTATATAAACCTGGTATATGTACCTATATTGTCGCTTAGTACGTGTTGGAGCTAAGCTCTTTACGCGCGAAAGCAAATATATTTTGTTTATATGTTCTATACAGTGCTACTAATATGTATAAATACATAATAGTAGCACCGTAGCAGTAATATTAATATTAATATTAATATTAATATTATACTACTATTCTAGTATCTTATACTTCTATTAAAACAATTAAATATAATAAATACGACCCCCATATACCTGACTAAAAGGAGCCAGGGTACTTCTGTACCTCCTCCGCTCCAATAAAGGAGTAAATCCGGGTATATGATACTATTACACAGTACAACCAAAGGGATATATCCAGGGCTATACTGTGCTATGCACAGTATAGCCATACCAGGTATACATACGTATACCGCTAGATATAACTTACGGATTAATTCGTATTCTATTAAAACTAATGTTTAAGCTAAAATTTCCGATACAACTCCTGCACCAACCGTACGTCCACCTTCACGAATTGCAAAACGCATACCTTTTTCAATTGCAATTGGTTGAATTAATTCAACTAACATTTTAACACGATCACCTGGCATAACCATTTGTGATGCAGAACCATCATCAGCAACAAAAGATTCAATAATTCCTGTTACATCCGTTGTACGAACATAAAATTGTGGGCGGTAACCTGGGAAAAATGGTGTATGACGACCACCTTCCTCTTTTGTTAAAACATAAACTTGTGCTTCAAATTTTGTATGAGGTAAAATACTACCTGGTTTTGCTAAAACCATACCACGTTGAATATCTTCTTTTTGTAAACCTCGTAATAAAACTCCAACGTTATCTCCAGCAACACTTTCTTCTAATGTTTTTTGGAACATTTCTAGACCAGTAACAGTTGTGGATTTAGTATCAGTTAGACCAACTAATTCAATTGTTTCTCCAATTTTAATAACTCCACGTTCTACACGTCCTGTTGCTACTGTACCACGTCCAGTAATTGAAAAAACATCTTCAATTGCCATTAAAAATGGTTTTTCAGTTTGACGTTCAGGTGTTGGAATATAAGAATCAACACTATCCATTAAACTAAAAATTTTATCAACCCAAGGATTTTCGCCTTTTTGTACAGTTGGGTTAGAAATTAATGCTTCTAATGCTAGTAATGCTGAACCCGGAACAATTGGAATATTATCCCCATCAAATTCATAATTATCTAGAGTTTCACGAACTTCAAGTTCAACTAATTCTAGAAGTTCTTCATCATCAACTTGATCTTCTTTATTTAAAAATACTACAATTTGTGGAACTCCAACTTGTTTAGCTAATAGTAAATGCTCTTTAGTTTGAGGCATTGGTCCATCAGCTCCTGATACAACTAAAATAGCTCCATCCATTTGCGCAGCTCCAGTAATCATGTTTTTAACATAATCGGCGTGACCTGGACAGTCTACATGAGCATAATGGCGGTTTTCAGTTTGATATTCTACGTGAGCAGTATTAATGGTAATACCACGAGCTTTTTCTTCTGGTGCAGAATCAATTTCATCATATTTTTTACCAGCACCATCACTGTAAGTAGACATTGCCATAGTAATTGCAGCTGTTAAAGTTGTTTTACCATGATCTACATGACCAATTGTACCAATATTTACATGTGGTTTTGAACGTTCAAATTTTTTACGTGCCATATTATAGAATTATTCCTTATAAAAATATTGTGATTTTTCTGTTATATATTAATAAATTTATTTCTTATAGACTATCAGCAGAATAAAGTTTAATACAAATACTTTAGTAATTATAACTCGAATACTGAAGCGAATATACTATGCGTATTAAAGCACGAGGTCTTGTGGCCAAGTAAATTATTAAAACAATTACCAGCCCAGCTATGCTGGGCACAGTAAAGTAATTGTAATTCCTATAAATTGCTATGTATTTCTAAACTAATATTAATGATAATAATAAAAGAATTAAACCTTGTTATTTAACAAATAAATCTTAAAGTAAACAATAATAAGTTATATATTATATATATATATATATATTTATTGTTTTATATTGTAATGAGATAAAGTCTTCTTAATTAAAAGAACACTTCAATTTTAATTTGAATCAGGTGTATATTTGTACAACCCTCTCGATCCGGATCAGATATATACATACGTATACTGATTTTAGATTCGACTAAATCATAAATAAATTTCACCTTGTTTAAATATATTTTTGGTATAAATAGAGTAAAAAGTAAAGAGATCGAATGTACCCCGTATAGCCCTCTCCCGCTCTACTCTGAGACGGTCTATAAGGTGTTTATGAGGAAAGGGGGTGCTATGCACCTCGCGGTCGGGTGCACATTCAGACAGCCCTGCGCCCTGTGAGTACAAGATATGGGCGGGTACATTCGTACCCTAGAGCCAACCGGATACAGAGTATCCGGGGAGAAACCTGTGGAAAAAAAAGTTAATAAAAATAGTTATATATTAAATATAAATTATAAAATATTTTATGTCTTTGTAACTACTCTGATATACATATGTATAGTGCGAGGGATGTACAAAAAAGATACATACATATTTCTCGACGCAATATAGAGTATTGACGAGTACACCCGCTTAAATACAATAGCATTTAATTTACTAAAGTAAAACTAAAGAAAAGAAGAAATAGTTGGAACCAAAGATATGTAGTAAAGTTCTACGAGTGCGCCGCAAGTACTTTCTATACTGCGAAGGCATTTTAGTTTATATCGAAATTAGTTCAATATAAAAAGTTCATATAAAGTAATTCTTCACAATATACATATGTATGTAGAATTCGAGACACCTTATACTAACCTTATGTATATGTCTCTAATTTAATAAGACTTATTTATGATTATAATTCTAATTGCATTATAATAAGCGGTATACGTATGTATACCTGAGGATATATCCGGTCGAGTACCCAGCGGGCTGTACTGGATCCACCTATGTTGACCCAGCGAATACGTATGTATTCGCTGGGTACATCCGCTCGATATACATATATATATATCGGGTACGTATTTTTAACAATGTGATTTTAAAACTAGATGGTTTTTTGTTAAAACAACAAACCACAGCCTAGCACTAACGTAGTCTTCGAATATTAGAGATGCTATCGCACAAGAAAGCTTAAATAGCTTAAGCAGAAACAACTTGAAAACGAGCACGAGCACGTTTAAAAGCAAAGTTTGCTTCAACTTTTTCTTTTTGACCTTCTGCAGCATCAAGAGTTTGCTTAGTAGTATCAAATGCTAATTCTGCTTCTTGTAAATCAATAGTTTCTTTTGATTCAGCTTCATTAACTAAAATAGTTATTTTGTTTTGTTTAACTAACGCAAAACCACCCATAACAGCGACAGCTTCCCAATTTTTATCAGTACGCATAAGCATCATACCAATATCTAATGCTGTAATTAAGGGGGCATGGTTTGCTAAAACTCCCATTTGTCCAGTATTGGTTGGTAAAATGATTTCATCAACTTCTTTATTAAAGAAGATACAATCTGGAGTCATTACACAAATTTGTAAACTCATAAAACTTCCTTCTATTTTTAGATAAATAATGTGTTTAAGTTAAAGTTGCTGCTTTAGCAATAGCTTCATCAATAGTTCCTACTAAATAGAAACTTTGTTCTGGTAATTCATCTAATTCTCCAGTTAAAATTTGATTAAACCCTTGAATAGACTCAGCTAAACTTACGTATTTACCTGGTGAACCTGTAAATACTTCAGCAACAAAGAATGGTTGTGATAAGAAACGTTCAATTTTACGAGCTCGAGCTACAGTTAAACGATCTTCTTCAGATAATTCATCTAAACCTAGAATAGCAATAATATCTTGTAATTCTTTATAACGTTGAAGAGTAGTTTTAACGTTTTGAGCACAACCGTAATGTTCATCACCTAAAGTATCAGGTTGTAACATAGTACTTGTACTGTCTAATGGGTCTACAGCAGGATAAATTCCTTTTGAAGCTAAACCACGAGATAATACAGTAGTTGCGTCTAAATGAGCAAATGTTGTTGCTGGCGCTGGATCGGTTAAATCATCCGCTGGTACGTAAACTGCTTGAATTGATGTAATTGAACCATCTTTTGTTGAAGTAATACGTTCTTGTAGTCCACCCATTTCAGTAGCTAAAGTTGGTTGGTAACCAACGGCTGAAGGCATACGTCCTAGTAAAGCAGAAACTTCAGATCCTGCTTGTACAAAACGGAAAATATTATCAATAAATAGTAAAACGTCTTGTTTGTTAATATCACGGAAAAATTCTGCCATTGTTAAAGCTGTTAAACCTACACGCATACGAGCTCCTGGCGGTTCGTTCATTTGACCGTATACAAGTGCAACTTTTGAAGAAGATAAGTTATCTTCATCGATAACTTTAGATTCTTTCATTTCAGCATATAAATCGTTACCTTCGCGGGTACGTTCACCTACACCACCAAAAACAGAAACTCCACCATGAGCTTTAGCAATATTATTAATTAATTCCATAATTAATACAGTTTTACCAACCCCGGCTCCACCAAATAAACCAATTTTCCCCCCACGACGGTAAGGAGCTAATAAATCTACAACTTTGATTCCAGTTTCAAAAATTGAAAGTTGTGTGTCTAAATCAACAAATAATGGTGCAGTACGGTGAATTGGTAAAGATTTTTCGTTTTTTACATCACCTAAATTATCAACAGGTTCTCCTAAAACATTAAAAATACGACCTAATGTTTCCGTTCCTACAGGAACTGATAAAGGTGCACCAGTGTTTCGAACATCCATTCCTCGCATTACTCCATCTGTTGCAGTCATAGATACTGCTCGTACACGATGGTCTCCTAACAGTTGTTGAACTTCACAAGTAACTGCAAGGTCTTCACCTGCAGCATTTTTACCTTCGATTACAATTGCATTGTAAATATTTGGAATAGAATTAGCTTCAAATTCTACATCTAAAACTGGTCCAATTACCTGAATTACTTTACCAATGTTTTTTGCTTCTACAGAAACGTTCATAATAAAAATTGTTTAAATTTTAATTGAGTAAAAATTAGTTGATTAAAATTTAACTTTTTATGAAAAACAAACATGCTACGTAGTTAGCGTAGCATGGAAGGTTCTCAAAAGAGCTAAACAACCATATAAATAAATTTTCTTGAATATACTTGCTTAAATATAAAATTAATAGACTTAATGTAATAATTTTTCACAAATTAATATATATTAATGACAACCTTTAATTACTATTCATGTATAGCATCGAGTATTATGCACGAGCCAAATAACTATTGTGTAACAAGAATATTATTATATTTTCAAGATAAATTTAAAAATTTTGCTAATTAGTATTAATTCTAATTTAATTATAACAGTTTTTTTTTTTTTACTAATTTAATTCATACAGATTAGGTTTCCCACTGGGTGTAAGGATCTCCGGTCGGGTGTCACCTCTGGTGACCCAGCGCAGCCCGGGGGCACGAATGTGCCCCGGACACGGATGTGTCCCCTTATCAGGTAATACATATGTATTACCTGATATGGACTGTACTGGGGGGTGTACTGGGGGGTGTACTGTGCTATGCACAGTACACCCGCAGTACACCCGCAGTGCACCCGCTGGGTTCCCAGCTATGCTGGGTATAGCCCCACTCAGATCAAAGCTCTGTAGGGCTACGCGCAGCGAATACGTATGTCTTCGCTAGGTCGAGTGTACATTCGTACAACCCTCAGTGAGAGCCACTTATTAAAGACTTTATATCCCAAATTAAATCTATTTCATACAAACTTTATTTATTCAATATGTATTAATCATCAGAATGTGATTTTAAAAAATATTGGTAATATTAGTATACATATTAGCTTTGGATCCATTAATTAGAGACCTCGTACATCCACACCTGTCCCAGCTACGCGCAGCACGTAAGTATCCGCTGAAGTATTTCGGTATGCTAACCTGCATAACAAGGACTGTACGTAGAGCAAAGCTCTGAGGTAACACTGTAACTTTAAACTATAAATACTTTATTTTTATAAAAACTAGAAAATATTGCTCTTTTTTATAAAACATGATATATATATATATATATATTACAAATATTGCGGAGTAGAGCAGTCTGGTAGCTCGTGAGGCTCATAACCTCAAGGACATTGGTTCGAATCCAGTCTCCGCTAAATATAATTTATTTTTTTTAAACTTTTAATATAAAATCGTCCCGCAGAAATAGATGGAAATTCCGTAAATAGTTCAATAATAATAATAATATAACTTAAAGTGTTATATATATATATATTAAATGTGGAACAAGGTGGGTACAAAGTAAACCCATCCTCTTACTCTACATACACACAGGGTATGACTTTAAGATAGCTCAGTTAGTATAGAGCATCTTTAAGTTAAAATATAAATCAAATGTTAATTTGGTTAAAACAACTAAGTTTAAACACGTTAGATTCTTTGTATAATATTATTTATAAATTAAGATGTTAAATAATTAACATTATATACTTATTTTTAATAAACTCGGTGCACAACACTGGCACGCTATGCGTGTATATTTGGTTTAGCATAAAAAATAATTTACGATTTTATTTAATTTTTGTAAATTATTTGAATAACAGAAAATCCAGGTTTATAAAACGATTGGTATTATGCATTTAGTGCTTATATACCATCAAACTATTTTTTAAGCTTTATTTTGGATTTAAACTGGGTTATATCATATTTTTTTATATTATGACAATTGCAATTGGAAAATCAAATCAAGAACGAGGTGTTTTTGATCAACTTGATGACTGGCTTCGCCGTGACCGCTTCGTTTTCGTTGGTTGGTCAGGTCTTTTATTATTACCATGTGCCTATTTTGCTTTAGGTGGTTTCTTAACAGGAATTACTTTTGTAAGCTCGTGGTACACACATGGTTTAGCTACATCATTCTTAGAAGGATGTAACTTTTTAACAGCTGCCGTTTCAACTCCTCCAAACAGTATGGGACATTCTCTACTATTTTTATGGGGACCTGAAGCTCAAGGAGATTTTACTCGTTGGTGTCAACTAGGTGGATTATGGGCATTTGTTGCTTTACATGGTGCTTTCGGACTGATTGGTTTCATGCTACGTCAATTTGAAATTGCTCGTTCAGTAAAAATTCGTCCTTACAATGCTATTGCGTTCTCAGCACCTATTGCTGTTTTCGTATCTGTATTCTTAATCTACCCATTAGGCCAAAGTGGTTGGTTCTTCGCTCCAAGTTTTGGAGTTGCTGCAATCTTCCGTTTTATTCTATTTTTCCAAGGTTTCCACAACTGGACTCTTAACCCGTTCCATATGATGGGTGTAGCAGGTGTATTAGGAGCTGCATTATTATGTGCAATTCACGGTGCAACTGTAGAAAACACTTTATTTGAAGATGGTGATGGAGCGAACACTTTCCGAGCGTTCAACCCTACACAAGCGGAAGAGGTGCGACTAGAGATGGTCGTTGTTATATAGGATACACAGATATCCTTCCTATTAGAATGGGAAAAGTTACTTAACTTATCCAATAAACACAAAAATCAAAAACTAATTAAACACAGCATCGAATACAACGGACGAAAGTCTGAGGAAAACATAGCATGTTAAGAAAGGGAGGGAAATTACGATGTATAATACTATACACCCCCCCAAAACAAAAAATCGTGGATGAAAGGCATACTCCCTGAATCTAAGTTCTGTGCTGCACGCTTAGCAGAGTCTCTAATTTATACTAATGGAACTGGTAATAAAGGTTAATAAGTTTCTTCATTTAACCTAATTCTAATAAACACATTACCCACAATTTTACAAAAAAATTAAGAACGGAATAGACATCCCATACATAACAACGATTAACCTAGACTGTTCACTTAATTTATCCATAGTTGGATAAAATGTGAAAAGAACCCTAATGTAAAAATAAGGGTAGAATTGAATAATTAACCACCATATAAATATAAGTTCATCATTTTTGGAGCTAAAACATATAGGAGGTTAATCTTGAATAATAAACAAAAAAGTGTAGATACTAAGTTTCAAGATGAAACAATAAATAAATTAACAAAAATACCAGAAAAAGGTATTGAAGAGAATAGGAATAAATTCGAATTTCTAGCTAATTTAGCTCAACGAAATAGTTTTCCTAATAAAACTAAACACATAAACTACAAACTCTACCATATTTTAGGAAACCCTTATACTTTTATTCATGCTCATGATAAGGTGTACGAAAGTACATCAAGTCTAAATAAAAATAAAGGGTCTACAACTGTAAGAATAGAATCGAATAAAAAACTTATGTCTAATTTCGGGATAGATCAAGCAGTTAAAATTGCTAAAAAGTTTCGGACAAATTCATACTTTTTTAAATCTGAAATAGAAACATCAAAAGTACGATCTAATAATATTTCTGCTCAAGAAAATTTAATAGTTCAAGAAGCGATTCGTGGAATATTAGAATCTATTTATGAACCAGAATTCGAAGAACATGATAAACTTTGTAATCATTTAAGCACAAACTATGGGTTTCGACCACATAAATCATGTCACGATGCTATTAATACTATATTTTATATAAATGACACAGAGTATACCCGAAGTCAAAAAACAACCTGGGTAATTCAAAGTAATTTTAAAGAAGCTTGTAATAATATTAATCACCAAATTTTAATAGATTATTTAAGCATTCGTATAAAAGATAAAAAATTTCTAACATTAATTCACGACATGTTAAAATGTGGTATTTTAGATTACAAAACTTACGAACACTCTTTAACAGGGACTCCTCAAGGCGGGTGTACAGGTTCCCTGTACAGCCCTTCGCGGGCACATCTGTGCCCCGGTGGTATTGTTTCTCCTTTATTGTTTAATATATATATGTTTGCATTCGATAAATATATATATACTAATCATATTTGTAAAGTTCCAGAAGATGATATACCTAAATACACTTCCCGTGTATTAAAACAAACCCTAAAATCTTATTTATTTGTACGCTATGCAGGGAACTGGATATACTTATTTAGAGGTTCAAAGAAAGAAGCTGAAAATATAAAAGTAATAATAAGTAGCTTCTGTAAAAAAAATTTAAAAATAGAGTTAGAACCCAATAAAATTTCAATAACTCGATTTATTGATGGGTTTAACTTTTTAGGTTTCTCTATACAAATTTCTTTTAAGCCTGATTTTAAAAGAATTAAAAACATTCAAAAAAATAAAAACAATAATATTACTAGTGTTTTTACTAAACAGAGTACCGCTCCTCAAATTAGTATTGTACCTGACTTGAAACAAATAAGTTTTAAATTACTTAATGAAGGGTTTTGTAAAGGTTCAAATCTTTACCCTATTGGAATAAGAAAATGGGCTACGTTATCAGAATTTGACATAGTATTAAAATATCGTCGAATTATGATAAGCTTGTATCATTATTATGCTAAAACTTGTACTACGATTACTCGATTAAATCGAATATCATACATTTTACAATACTCTTGCGCTAAAACTTTAGCTAATCGTAAACGTATTACTATGCCACAAGTTTTCCGTCTCTATGGGGAAAATATGGAAATTACAATAAAAATACAAACCTCAAAACAAACGACAAAAATACGAAAAACTCAATTTGCTACACTTACTGAATTAAAAAAATTATATCCAGTAAGTAGAATTAATAGGGACTGGGAGAAAGACCCATTTAATCTCGAACTATAAAACTTAATAGGTTTCATCGTATAAATAACAAAAAAACAAATACAAAAACTTTTTATGTCAGAAAAAAAAGAAATAAATCCAAAAGAATCAAACGGAACTAACTTTCATAATAAAAAAAAATCGAACACTGTAGAAACAATAGATTTTTCTTCTGATAAATTTAACCAATTATTGACGGAAAATATTAACCAAAATAAAAAAACTGTAATTTTAGGTCGTTCAAGTGAATTATCGAAAGAAAAAGTTCAACAAGTTATTACAGAATTTGCTACTTTACTCAAAGTAGACGAAATAACTGGAATAATTGGAATTGCTTTTCTCATGCAACAGGGGGCAACCGCACGGGGATGTAGTGGTAATTTAGAAATATCCTATTCGGGTCACCAAATGAAACTATCAACCCTACGTCAAGCACTAACAACTGTAGGAGTAAGCAAATCGGAACGAAAACTTGCTCGAGCAATGGCATCAACCATTGTAAAAGTAATAGTCGATACAAATACTAATTTACCAGGTAATTTATATAAAAAAATTCAAAAAATGTACCCAAAACAAGTATTTAGTACCGAGGATCGTATTTGGTTATCCGATTTCCAATCAGATAACCCCGATACACCAGCATTACTTCGAGAATTTATTCTCGAATCTTTTTCTCAAAAAAAAACCAACAAAAATAAATAAAAAAGATTGAAAAATCGAAACAAAAGTAGGTATATTAGCTATACGTAAGCGGTATACATATGTATACCTCATATGGGGGACACAGATGTGCCCATACCCAGCTATGCTGGGTAAGAGGCTCTATTCTTTTGGGATATATTCGGTTAGGGCAGTTTCGATGACCCTTTTCAAGGCACCCCTCCGGGGTCGAGTGTACAGGTAATCTGTACAGCCGCGTAGCTGGGTCACAATAGGTGACACCTGCCCGAGTCACCATAAGTGACTTTTTATTAAAGGATATTTTGTATCCGCTCTTTACAACCCTCATAGAGGGTATAAATATTTATTGTTATCCTACACTTTCAATAACTAAGACAATATAAATTTCAAGACAAATTCAATTTGGAAAGCCCGGTGCATAGAGATGTGCACGCCGGGTTTGGGAACAGGCTTTTTCGAGTAATCCTGGAAGCCGAGTTTCATACTTACTCATTCGTTACAGCTAACCGTTTTTGGTCTCAAATTTTCGGTGTAGCTTTTTCTAACAAACGTTGGTTACATTTCTTTATGCTTTTCGTTCCAGTAACGGGCTTATGGATGTCAGCTTTAGGTGTTGTAGGACTTGCTTTAAATTTACGAGCATATGATTTTGTTTCACAAGAAATTCGTGCAGCAGAAGATCCTGAATTTGAAACATTCTACACTAAAAACATCTTATTAAACGAAGGTATTCGTGCATGGATGGCATCACAAGATCAACCACACGAAAAATTAGTATTCCCAGAGGAGGTATTACCACGTGGAAACGCTTTATAATGGTACTTTAACAGTTGGAGGTCGTGATCAAGAGTCTACTGGGTTTGCCTGGTGGTCTGGAAATGCACGATTAATTAATTTATCCGGTAAACTTTTAGGAGCTCACGTAGCTCACGCAGGTCTTATTGTTTTTTGGGCTGGAGCAATGAATTTATTTGAAGTTGCTCACTTCGTTCCAGAAAAACCAATGTATGAACAAGGATTAATCCTTCTTCCACACATTGCAACATTAGGATATGGTGTTGGTCCAGGTGGAGAAGTTATTGATACATTCCCATACTTTGTATCGGGTGTACTTCACTTAATTTCTTCAGCCGTTTTAGGTTTTGGAGGAGTTTATCACTCTATTATTGGTCCAGAAACATTAGAGGAATCGTTCCCATTCTTTGGTTACTTATTCCGCGATAAAAACAAAATGACTACTATTTTAGGAATTCACTTAATTCTATTAGGATTTGGTGCATGGTTATTAGTTTGGAAAGCAATGTATTTTGGTGGAGTTTACGATACATGGGCTGCCGGTGGTGGTGATGTTCGTCTTATTTCAAACCCAACTACAAACCCAGGAATTATTTTTGGCTACCTATTAAAATCTCCATTTGGTGGAGATGGTTGGATCTGTAGTGTTGATAACATGGAAGATCTAATTGGTGGTCATATTTGGATTGGAACATTAGAAATTTTTGGTGGAATTTGGCATATTTTAACTAAACCATGGGGTTGGGCTCGACGTGCTTTTGTATGGTCGGGTGAAGCTTACTTATCATATAGTTTAGCTGCTCTTTCTGCAATGGGCTTTATTGCTTGTTGTATGTCATGGTTTAACAATACTGCTTACCCTTCTGAATTCTTTGGACCAACTGGACCAGAAGCTTCACAAGCACAAGCATTTACTTTCTTAGTTCGTGACCAACGTCTAGGTGCAAACGTTGCATCTGCTCAAGGTCCAACAGGTTTAGGTAAATACCTAATGCGTTCACCAACAGGAGAAATTATCTTCGGTGGAGAAACAATGCGCTTTTGGGATTTCCGTGGCCCGTGGTTAGAACCACTTCGTGGTCCAAACGGACTTGATTTAAACAAGCTTAAAAATGATATTCAACCTTGGCAAGAACGTCGTTCTGCAGAATACATGACTCATGCTCCGCTAGGATCATTAAACTCTGTAGGTGGTGTAGCAACAGAAATTAACTCAATTAACTATGTATCTCCACGATCATGGTTAGCTTGTTCACATTTCTGTTTCGGTTTTGCTTTATTTGTTGGACATTTATGGCATGCAGGTCGTGCACGTGCTGCCGCTGCTGGATTTGAAAAAGGTATTGATCGTGATACTGAACCAGTTCTTTCAATGAAACCTATTGACTAAATTTACTTAGGTAAATTTAAGGGTTTTATATTAGAGTATTGAGGCGGTGTTTTCTCGGTATACATAGGTATACCGGGAAAGCTGTACTTGTTATAGACAGTATAACCGCATGTACAGGGAACCTGTACACTCGTTCGGGGCAATATAAGTGATCTTTTATAAAAAGTACTTTGATACCCGATTGGATTTAGTTTTCTTTTAAACTACTCTTCTATTCCATTTAAACTAGTCTACAGTTATTTAACAACTGTAGACTAGTTTTATTTATGTTTATGAACTAACATTTATAAACTAACATTTATAAACTATATTTCATTTAAAAAGATATATATACATATATCCATTTAAAATAAAATTTTGTGAATTTGATTAACTATATTAAGTAAATTTATATCTTATTTAATTAACCCTAAGATTTTTTAGATAAAATTTGTTATTGTATTTTAAAATATTTTATAAATTTCATTATAGAAATTTAATAAATATTTAGTATAAAATAATATAATATGCAAATTATTGGTCAAAATATGTACTACAAGTGCTGAGTACTTAAACTTCTTAAATAACTGTTTTGACCATTTGTTTTAATAAATACTATGTAATCTTAGTACACCCTATAGTTATATTAAAAACTATACTGAAACTTTCATACTACGTACTTACTAGAATTATTAGAATAAAATACAGTACAACCAAGCGAATACCAGGAGAGGTCATCGGGGCGGGTGTACTGCGCTATTCACAATAAAGCTCATATCAGGGAATACCGGGGCACGACCTATGTATTCCCTGATAAGGTGGCACATTTGTGCCTGTGGGCTGTGCCTGCGGGCTGTGCCTGCGGGCTGTGCCCCGGGGGATGCCCCGACCGGATATATCCCGAGGACATATCCCTTTGGGATATATCCGAGCATAAAGGATATAGCCATATCAGGTATACGTATGTATATCGTTTGCGTATACCCGTTTTGACCTAAAGTTCGTCATTAAACAATAGGGTCTTACTTTGAGTTCTAATAATAAGTACTAATGAGTATTTTTTTATAATCAATTTTTTTTATTCAAAATTATGTCACGTTATCGCGGTCCTCGTTTACGTATTATTCGTCGTTTAGGTGAATTACCTGGTTTAACTGCAAAACCTTGTCCTCGTACAACCCTACCAGGAGAGCATGGTTCATCTTTTGCCAAAAGTTCAGCATATGGAATTCGACTTAAAGAAAAACAAAAAATTCGTTTTAATTACGGTATAACAGAACGCCAACTTTTAATGTATGTAAAAAAAGCTAAACGAGTTAAAGGATCAACTGGAGAAATTTTATTACAATTATTAGAAACACGATTAGATAATATTATTTTTCGCCTAGGAATGGCACGTACAATTGTTGCAGCTCGTCAATTAATTACTCATGGACATATCCAAGTAAATAATAGTAAAGTAACGATTCCAAGTTATGCGTGTCAAGTTAAAGATGTCATTTCCCCTAGTCGAAAAGATAAATCTTTAAATCAAATTAAAGTAAATTTAGAATCAACTTCTACTTCTAAAATACCTTCACACTTATCTTGGAATCCAGACAGTTTAACCGGGACTCTAATGAAAACTATTTCACGTAAAGAAGTAGGTTTACAACTAGATGAATTATTAGTTGTAGAATATTACTCTCGTTAACTTTTTTAAAAAAACTTAGACAAACCTTATAAAGGTTATAAAATAACGAATCTAAATTTAAAATAATTAATTTTTATTAATTTAATATCTTAAACGTTTAATTTTATTTAAATAATACTAAACAGAATATTACCTTACTAATCTTGTACTGTTATATAACTTTTAATAAAAGTTATATAACAGTATCATCTTAATAATTTTAATATAAACCCAAATAAGTTAATTTTTAAAAAAGGTTCTTCATAACTATTTATAGATATATTTATATATATAAATAAATAGATCTATACAAAAAAGAACCTTAATAAATGTTAAACATAAGATTAATACGACAGTTTTAGATCTATTGAATAAGCTACGTTTATCTAAGCGTATAAGTATATAAGTTATACGCACTAATCTTAGTTTAAGGTAGTTAACTAAGATTAATATTTTTTTTTAATCTAATTAGAAAAAACTTTAGTATACTTTTTTAAAAAACATAAATAACTTAAGCCTACGTACGAAAGTTACTCCAGTAACCCATATCTTATTACAACTTGTTGGTTTTAAGAACCGAAAATACATAATACTTCGTAAAACTACTCTTGACCTAAGACCTCAGTACTCCTATAAGATATATCAAGTATTTTTATACTAAAGTCATATAGACCCTAAGGCGGGTGCACTGTGCTATGCACAGTACAGCCCCCACCCAGAGCAAAGCTCTGGGGGCTCCGCACAGCGAATACATATGTATTCGCTGGGGCGGGTGTACTGGGGAGGGTACGAACGTACCTGCTCATACAGAGCAGCGAAGTTGTGAGATAAATAGATTTACTTGTATATTAGTTAAATTATTCCGAAGGGTTTATTAAAATGTCGTTATATTTACGTAAATATTCTTTTTTAATTCCTGATTTTGTTGCAGTACAGCGCGAAAGTTTTGAAAATTTATTAAAATCGACTTTAATAAGTTCAATAACAAAACGTAATCCTATTACAAATTCTACTAAACAAATTGAATTGTGCTTTTATCCAAAGTATTATAAATTAAGGCCTCCAGAATATACAGCAAAATCTGCAATTTTTACTCGTAAAACTTATTCTTGTCGTCTATATTTACCAGCCCAACTATTAAATAAAAAAACCAACGTATTACAATTACAATGGGTTTTATTAGGAAATTTACCATTAATGACAAAGCGGGGTCATTTTATTATTAATGGTTCTCCTCGTGTAATTATCAACCAAATGGTACGTAGTCCGGGCATTTACTATCATGAACAGATTCATCGAAATCAAAAACGTACATATTACGCAGATCTAATTTCTTATCGAGGTACATGGCTTCGATTTGAAGTAGATAAAAAAAATGCCATATGGGCGCGTATGAAAAAAACACCAAAGATCCCAATTTTGATTTTATTGCAAGCAATTGGTTTTAATCTACCAACAATTTTAAAATCAGTTGCTTATCCAGATTTTTTATTAAATAATACTCCGAAATTAAAAATTGCTGCTAATTTAGTACGTACATATCAAACTAGCTCTGTAGATTCCCGTTTAGTAAATGCAGCCTCAACTACTAAAACTATATCAAATTCAGGCGAACCAATAGTTTTGTCCCCAGGGCAAACCCAGGATACATATGTATCTGGAGATAGTTTTACTTTATCTCCAGCATACGTATCCGCTCGTGAAGATAATGTAGGAAATAGGGATTTAAGTAATTCTACTCGATGGGATAATGAGATTTATTGTAAATCTCAAAATGCAGCATTAATTAAACTTTATGCATTAACTCATCCTAATAAACATATTGATTCAATTACGAGTTCACTAGGTAAGAGTTTTTTATATCGCAAATTTATGAACCCTCGAACTTATGATTTAGCAATATTAGGACGTTTACGTTTAAATAAAAAGTTAAATATTTCAGTTCCCTTAGAAACAACAACTTTAACGGCGCAAGATTTACTATTTATTACAAATGCTTTGGTAAGTTTACAAAATGGTGTAGGGAAAGTTGATGATATTGATAATCTAAAAAATCGTCGATTACGTACTGCTGGAGAATTAATTACAAATCAATTTAATATAGGGTTATTACGTTTAGAAAAATTAATTCAAAGTCAATTAAAAATTCAAAACGCTAAATTATCTTTAAGTTCGTTAATTAATACCAAACCTATTAACGGTGCGTTACGAGAATTTTTTGGTTCTAATCCATTATCTCAATTTCTGGATCAGACAAATCCACTGGCGGAAATTACACATAAACGACGAATAAGTTCTTTAGGACCAGGTGGAGTAAATCGTGAAACTGCAGGTATGGCAATTCGAGGGATTCACCCAACACATTATGGCCGTATTTGTCCAATTGAAACACCTGAAGGTCAAAATGCAGGATTAGTAAATTCATTAGCTTTAAATTCATCTGTAACAGAATACGGATTTATTAAAACTCCTTTTTTTAAAGTATTATCTGGTCAAGTTCAAAATCTAACTACTCCAACAACTTTTTCTGCCAGTCAAGAAGAAAAAAATTTATTAGCTCCAGGAGATATTCGAGTAAATCGATTAAATTTTCTTCCAAATTCCGATTTACCAATTCGTTATTTAGGTGAATTTACACGTTCAAATCGTTTAAAAGTGGATTGTATTTCTGTTTCTCCTTTACAAATGATTTCAATTGCAACTTCATTAATTCCATTTTTAGAGCATGATGATGCGAATCGAGCTTTAATGGGATCAAATATGCAACGTCAGGCAGTTCCTTTAATGTTTGGAGAAAGGCCTATTGTAGGCACAGGCTTAGAGTATCGAGTTTCATCGGATTCAGGTCATGTTTTACAATCTAAAGCAAGGGGAATCGTAAGCTTTGTTGATTCAGATAAAATAACGATTGTTCGTCCATCAAATTCAAATAAGATTTTATCTTTAGAAAAGTTAGGTTTAACTCAAACTACTGGCTATCGAACAGCTCATTTAAAAGCAGAAAACTTAGATTGCAACTCCATCCCAAATAAATTAATACGAAGTAGTTCTACTGTACACACACAGTATAGCCCCCAAAAAGCAAAGCTTTGGGGTGCTTGCGAAGCAACAAATGCTCCCCCGGGAATACAAGAATTCGAACCGAGTACGCCCAGGGTGTACCCAACGGGTACAGCCTTAGAGCTACCCCTACAATTACAACAAAAATTAATTAAACTAAATCATCCAGAATCTGTTACAAATAAAAAAACTTTTATTCAAAATTATCTAGCTCAAAATAATACTTATCAAGAAAATTTATTAATTAAACAAACAGGTTTAAGTGCTAAAATTTCTCTGAATGTGGCTTCTCATCACGTTGCAGAACGAAGCGGAGACGGACGTATCCCTCGAAGTACTTCTGCACCGAGTTATTTATATTCCAGTTTTAATACGCCTTTAATTTCATTAAAAGAACAATTTAATTTATTTAAATCACTATATTATAATACCAATAACGTTAATTTATACGAATCTAAAAACGATGCTTCTAATAGCTTTAGTAGTAATGGACTTAAGGTTGTAAATAAATCATTAGAAAAAACAAACACTACTCACACTATAAATTCATTTGCGAATAATGGAATTAATTTTTCTCGTAATACTAAATTAACTAGTTTAAAGTTATCGAGTGATAAAAAATTAATAAATTTAAAATTTAATTCAAAGTTTGTAGTTAAACAACAACCTTTATCTGACTTTAAGGTTTTAGAAAGTCATATACAAATAAAAACTCAGAAACAACAAAAACAAAATGAGCCTTTATTAAATAATCTGTTTACTAAAAATCAATCGGTGAAAAGCTCGGATAAGTCTATACGGAATATACCCGACCGAGACACTACTCGGGTATATCCTAAAGGGATAGACCCTCAAAGTATAAGTATGTATACCGCAGATGACCCTTTATCAAAGGTAGCCGATAACCGATTTACTTCATTAAATTATGAGTTGCAACACTTATTTCGTTCTAATCAAGATACTTCAATAATGCATCGTCCAGTAATTCGTGAGGGGGATTGGGTAAACAGTGGTGATTTATTAGCTGATAATTCGACCAGTGTTAACGGAGAACTAGCTTTAGGTAAAAACTTATTAATTGCATATATGCCTTGGGAGGGTTATAACTTTGAAGATGCCATTTTAGTTAGTGAACGTTTAGTCTATGATGATTTATATACTTCGTTACACATTGAACGTTATTCTGTTGAAATTCGAGAAACAAAATTTGGCCTAGAACAAATTACTAATAATATCCCGGATGAAACAAACTTATCTCATTTAGATTCAAATGGGTTAGCTAAAATTGGTACCTGGTTAACAGCAGGTGATATTATGGTCGGAAAAATCACACCTACTCCCCGTAAAAGTTTAGCTCGCTATGAAAAACTTTTACACGATGTTGTAGGAAAACCAAAACCTTCTATTCGTGATACATCACTACGTGTCCCACGTGGGGTTGAAGGTCGTTTAATTCATATTGAAATTTTAGATACTGATCAGTTACCACCAGATTCAATACAATCTGGACCGGGACGAGTAAATATTTATATTGCCGAAAAACGTAAAATACATATTGGAGATAAATTAGCGGGGCGTCATGGTAATAAAGGTATTATTTCTAATATTTTACCTCGACAAGATATGCCATATTTACCTGATGGAACTCCTTTAGATATGGTTTTAAACCCCTTAGGTGTTCCTTCACGAATGAATGTAGGACAAATTTATGAATGTTTATTAGGTTTAGCTGGGCGATATTTAGGTGAAAAATACAAAGTTCGACCTTTTGATGAAATTTATGGCCCTGAAACTTCTCGAAGTCTGGTTTATTCTAAATTATATGAAGCTCGTCTAAAAACTGGCCAAAATTGGTTGTTTAATCCTATGTGTCCTGGAAAAACTCGCTTATTTGATGGTCGTACAGGCGAATGTTTTAATCAACCTGTTACTGTTGGACAAGCGTATATATTAAAATTAATCCATTTAGTTGACGAAAAAATTCATGCTCGTTCGGTAGGTCCATATTCTTTAGTTACTCAACAACCATTACGTGGACGATCAAAACATGGTGGTCAACGTTTTGGTGAAATGGAAGTATGGGCATTAGAAGGTTTTGGAGCAGCTTACACCTTACAAGAACTTATTACTGTGAAATCAGATGATATTAAAGGTCGAGAGCAGGTTATGGAAGCAATTCAAAAAAATAAAGCTATTTCACTCGGTACACCTGAATCTTTCAAAGTTCTAATTCGTGAACTACAATCCTTATGTTTAGACGTTGGTGTATATAGCGTTGAACCGTCAGGCCGAATTAAACAAATCGAAATTATGAACTTACCTTAGAATTAAAGAATGTACAAAACACTAGATACTATTGTCTTAGTGCACATTCTCTAAGTACTAATAAATCACTTTTTTATAATTAGTATTATGTAATAACCAGTACCTTTTTACTAAGTATTCACGTTTATAGAACTTAATAGAATATAGTTTTATTAACCAATATCAGTATACTTAAGTCTATTTTTCTGGTATACGATATACACTCAAATTTCAGAGTAATACCCTGTTGCAGCACTTGCTGCGTAGGTCACAAAGAGCTGTACTGCGCAGCAACGAGCTATGGTGACCTAGCTTTGCTGGGTCATCGGTTCACCCTTTGTAGGTCGGGTGACAGCCCTCTGTACAGTCCTCTTATCGAATATATACGTAGCTGTTCAGTATATCGAGTTTTAAATTTTTAATCAAAATAAACATTAATTTTATAATTATTTCTAATAAGACGGTATACTGCCGGTGTAAAGCACCAGCAGTATAGCCCTCAAGGTATATATATATATATTTATACCAATTTATCTTAACATAGGAGGTTATAGTGTGCTAATAAATTCTAAATTTAAATTGAATTTTAAAACTAAACAAAAGGGTATCCGCTCCGCGCGTACCAAGACAGTTGTACGAAGTATCCCCGATTTAAATACTTTAATTCGAACTACTTCGTTTACTTTTGCAATTAAACGAAAATTATTTAAGTATAACTGTAATTATCGACTAAATAATTTTTCTTATAGTTCTTTAGGTTCTACACTAGGTACAAAGCATCTAGTGAGGTTATTACCATCTAAAAAAACAAATATAACAGACTATTCTACACAAACAAAAGCTACAAATTCTGATATACATACGTATACGGAAAAGGCTATAGGGAGTACATCTGATTTTGAAGATATTTCTAAGTTAAATTATCAAAGCTTTTCAACCCGAATTCCAATAAAATCAATTCGGATTGGTTTAGCTTCACCTGAGCGTATTCGTCAATGGGCAGAACGTATCATGCCTGATAATACAAAAGTAGGACAAGTGATTAGCCCACAAACAGTAAATTATAAAACTTTAAAACCTGAAAAAGGTGGCTTGTTTTGTGAAGAAATTTTTGGTGCTATTGATGATAAAACTTCTGCGTCAGATCGAACACGACGTTCACGACTTGGATATATTAATCTTGTAACTCCAGTAGCCCATTTATGGTATCTTAAATCTATTCCTAGTTATATTGGAATTTTATTGGATTTATCAAAAAAACATGTTGAATCAATAGCTTATTGTACAGAATTAATTTCATATCCAGTTTCACCTAATAATCTATTAAATAACTCTAATTCTTTAAATATTTTTAATTCCTTAAGTCAAAAAATAAAAGTTGGTAGGCTAGAACATAATAATAACAGCCCACTAATTGGAATAGACCCAGGATTGAATAATCAGACTAATAATTCTACGAGGGCTCTACAGAGTACACCTGACTTAAATACAGATAATAAAAAATCTCTTTTAGATAAAAATAAAAATCGATTTGGGGGCCTACGTACCCCCGACATCATTAAATCTAAAATGAATAATCATTTAAATCAAAAATTTTCAGAATCTCTAAATACTGCTTTTTCTAGTTATGGTATGTCTTATAACTTTACTGAATCTCAAAACAACATTATATTTACTTCAACTTCTTTAGAATCACGTCCTACTACTGATGAAAAGAATAATCTTAACTTAATAAATAGGTTTTCTGAAAATGATTTGAATAACCTTAGTATTTCAGATGAGGTATTAATTTCTTCTAATCTTAGGTCTTTAGATAACGTACCAAGTTCATCAAATTTTGGATACACAGCACTAACAAGGCAAAATATAACTGTTTTACAATACAAACTTATTAAGAAACCTTTATTTTCAATGGGTTCTACTCAAAGTAGTATTGGAAAAAATTTATCACAATTAGAAACTAATAATATTCAGCCACCTATTTTATCAAATAAAATCCAATCCATTTTACCTAATACCGAGGGGTCTGTACAGAATACACCCTCTGTATCCTTAATCAATAGTAATGATGATCAAAATGTGGAATTGTTTGATTTAATATATTTAAAGTCAAACCGAGTACTTTACACCGATTTAACTAAAAAATTAGATAATACAGGTAGGTTAGAAACTGATCCTGATAAGTTTCAAGAAGCTAACTCAAAAAATGACTTTATAAAATCAGATGCGGATATTAATAGTATTACGAATAATAATATTAATGTAGAACTGTTTAATGCAATTCCAAATAATTATTACGTAGTTCTTCAAACTTGTTCTTGGAAAATTTCAAGTGATTGGGATGCATTTTTATTTTATATGACAGAAAATATTTCCATAAACGATACGCTTATTCCATTATATAAATCTCGTGTTTACGATTCAACAGGAAATCCTCTTGATTATCCAATTTCAGGTGGTGGAGCTTTACGTAATTTATTATTAAATTTTGATCCATTACGAATAGATTTAAAAATAATTAGCCGCCAAATTAAAAGTCAATTAGATAAGTTAAATCAATCAATTAATATTCTTGAACAATTCTATATTAATGGCTTTTTTATGACAAAAAGTCAAAAAATACAGTTATTTTCATTATGGTCTCAACGAACTAAACTTTTACGTCGTTTAAAATTATTTCGTAATTTTCAGCAAGGAAAAACTCGTCCCCAATGGATGATTTTATCTATTTTACCTGTTCTACCACCAGATTTACGACCAATTATTCAATTAAACGGGAATCAAGTTGCAGTTTCCGATTTAAATAAACTATACCAAAAAGTATTATTTCGAAACCAACGAATTAAACGGTTCTCACGTGGTGATTATTCATTAAATAATTCTGCAGAAATGCGTTATGCAGCTCGTTTATTGCAAGAATCAGTTGATGCTCTAATATCAAATGGAAAAGGGGCAGCACCTGTTTCGGATACAAATAATCGACCTTTACGCTCTTTATCTGATATGTTAAAAGGTAAAAAAGGTCGATTCCGACAAAATCTTTTAGGTAAACGAGTTGATTATTCTGGACGTTCTGTTATTGTTGTAGGACCTAAATTAAAACTTCATGAATGCGGATTACCAAAAGAAATGGCAATTGAACTATTTCAACCTTTTTTAATTCGTCGTTTACGTACCAATAAAGTTGCAAAAACTATTTTTGGTGCAAAAAAATTAATTCGAAATGGAGATAATGTTGTTTGGGAAGCATTAAAACAAGTATTGCGTAATCATCCTGTTCTATTAAATCGAGCACCTACTTTACACCGATTAAGTGTACAAGCATTTCAACCTATTTTAGTTGATGGACGAGCAATTTTATTACATCCTTTAGTTTGTCCTGCTTTTAATGCAGATTTTGATGGAGATCAGATGGCTGTACATGTACCTCTTTCTTATTCTGCACGTGCAGAATCTTGGAAATTAATGTGGTCACGAAATAACATCCTTTCTCCTTCAACAGGTGAACCTATTTTAACACCAACACAAGATATGGTTCTTGGTTGTTATTATTTAACAACAATTGACACAATTAATTTTAAAAATAAATTGTTAAATTTAAAACAAAATTATGAAAATTTTCTAAATTTAACACAGACTTCTCTTTTACTTAAAACTAAAAAAAGTGATATTAATAAAATAGAGCAACATAGTCTACAAGATATATCTACATATACAGGGCTCGAAACAGATTCTAGTAAATTATATTTACAACCTACTTTTGCTAAATTAATTTTACAAACAAATTTATATAATAATCAAATTAATCAAATAGGCAAAAATGTTAAAGAGATATCTTCTAGGTCTCTTAATTACGAAAGTTTATCGGATTTATTAGAATCTACTGATGCTACACTTAATTTAAGTAAAAATGAAATAATTAATAATTCTCAAATATTCTTTTACTTAGATAAAAGTACCAGTGATAATTATTTTTTAACTTTAGAAGAAGTTCTTTTAGCATTTCATTTAAAGCAAATAACTTTACATAGGGCTGTTTGGGTAAAATGGGAAGATGCTTTTGAAGTTAATCAAAACTCTTGTATACCACTAGAAATTCGAGTAAATAAAAATGGTAATTACAGTAAATTTTATCCTGAATATCAGTATCATTTTAATTTTGAATGTATCACCGGTGATACTTCTTCAGCTGTAAGGAGTACAACCGATTTTGAAAAACAATTAAGTTCGGAACGAGTATCTACTACACAGGCACTAATATTTGAATCTTCTTTAGATAATGAAATGAGTACTACTCTAAATCACGAGTTCGAAAAGTCAATTGATTCAAAACAAGTTAATCATAAAGTTAATAAATTGAGTAATACTAAACATCAACATCTTTTTGTTTTACTTCAAATCGCTACAAATAAAATAATGTTTTTACCAGAAACTTATATTCGAACAACGCCAGGGATTATTCTATTAAATCGTCTTATTAATAAAGCTATTGGTGTCTTTAAATAGGTTCATAAATAAGTACACATGTTAGTACTTAAAATAATGATATAACAAATTGCTCAAAGTTATTTAATTCATTAGGTCATACCCGAAATACATAATTATATCGGGATTTAAAAACCATTATAAATATAAACCTATTAATAGAATTTATACTTATGTTTATTTGATTGCCTAAGATTATATAGCGATGGTACTGTTGGGTGTAAAGTATTACAGCCCACATCAGGGAATACCGGGGCACGGCGAATAATATGTATTCGCTGGGATGTGGTATTCCCTGATACAGTAGGGAATATGCATGTATTTTATGGATTTATCCTTTATCAAAGCTTTAGCGTAGCTAGATAAAAGCTATACACTTATAACTGTCCCAGAATTATTTTGTACACCGAGGAGATATTAACTACACATTAAAATAATGATTTTAATTGTTAATTAAAAGAACTTAATATACCGTATTAACGAGTTATAACATTAATTAAATTATAAAATATATATATATATGAATATTTCTCAAAAAAACATTTTTTTTAATCGGTGTTTTGATAAAAGTCGATTAAAAGCATTAATTTTATGGTCGATTTTAAATTGTAGTGAAGAAAAAACTATTGAATTAGTTGAACAACTAAAAAATATTGGATTTCAGCAAGCCACTTTAGCAGGAATCTCTCTAGGAATTGAAGATTTACAAATACCATTAAGTAAGGTAAATCTTATTGCAGAAGCCGAATTAGATGCACAAAAAACATTATTTGAAGATTTACGAGGTAATCTAACCGCTGTGGAAAAATTTCAACGATTAATTGATACTTGGCATCTAACCAGTGAAACTTTAAAATCAGATGTTATTAAATCTTTCCGTGAAATTGATATTTTAAATCCGGTTTATATGATGGCTTTTTCAGGAGCTCGAGGAAATGTTTCACAAGTACGACAGCTGGTAGGTATGCGTGGATTAATGGCTGATCCTCAAGGTCAAATTATTAATTTCCCTATTCAAAGTAATTTCCGTGAAGGTCTTACTCTAACTGAATATATTATTTCTTGTTATGGAGCCCGTAAAGGAGTTGTAGACACTGCTTTACGTACAGCAACTTCTGGTTATTTAACTCGTCGTTTAGTTGATGTAGCACAACATGTAATGGTATATCAATTTGATTGTCAAACAAATCGCGGTATTGTTTTAACAAACATTAAAATGGGTACTCAAGTTGCCGTATCACTACAAAAACGACTGATTGGTCGAGTAAGTGCTGAATCCTTAATGTTTCAGGAAAATATATCTTCTAATCTAAAATCAGGCTTGACTCAGTCAACAACAACTCTGTTAGAACCAAATTTAGATAAATCTAGTAACACTGAGCTATCAAAAGAATCAAAGAAAAGCTTTTTAATTTCTCGAAATGTAGAAATTTCTGCAACTTTAGCTGAAAAAATTAGTAAAATAAAAAAACAAGTTTTAGTACGTTCTGCTTTAACATGTCAAGCAAAACACGGTGTATGTCAACTTTGTTACGGTTGGAGTTTATCACATGGTAATCTAGTAGCGTTAGGTGAAGCTGTCGGTGTAATTGCTGCGCAATCAATTGGTGAACCAGGAACGCAGTTAACAATGCGTACTTTCCACACTGGAGGAGTTTTTTCTGGTGATGTTATGAAACAAATAAACTCTCCTGAAACAGGTTGGGTTGTTTTTCCAAAAACATTAAATGGGACATTAATTCGAACAACTCATGGTAAAATTGCTTTTTTAACATATGATCCAGCTGAGGTTTTTATTCAAAGTAATATAGATAAAGCTATAGAAGGGGTTAAATCAAGTGACTCATTGCTTACAACTAAGCAAACAAAAATAACATTACCAATTTATACTATTTTATATATTCGTAATGGCCAAAAAGTCGAAAAAAATGAGTTTATTGCAGAATATTCTTCGCTAGGACCTGATAATCAAAGTATTAAATCAACACAAGAAGTTAATGCTGATATAACAGGTGAAGTTTTTTTTGAAAATGTTTATTTAAAGATATCAACAGGTTTAGATGGTAAGAAAAATTTTTGTACATTTAAATTTAGTGATATTTGGTTATTATCCTGTGAAAATGTTCCCACTCAAGAAAACTTAAATGAGTTAATTACAAAAAGTGGAGATTTAATAACCCAAAACTCAACCATGGGTCAAGCTAACTTATTTAAAATTATAAATAATAAAGGTTCAAATATAATATCTAATAAAACCGCACCAGAACTTTTATCTTCGAGGGCTATACGAAATATACCTACTTTTTTATTCATAAAAACTAAAGTATCTAATAAATATTTTGATAAGACAAGTGTATTAAAAAAATATTTAAATATAAATTATTTTTTACTTTTTACTTCTTACTCTCGATTTATAAAAAATACACTAAGTTATAAAACAAAAGTAAATTTCGACTTTAAAAACATTTTGGTCCAATCGAGTGATAACGCAATTTACTGGTATCCGAAAAGTTTAAATATTATTAATTTAGATATTAATAAGCAAAACTCTAATTTTAATGATCATCGAATTAAAATTATTAATTATTTACCTATTAAAATACATAATTTAAAATCGAGTTTATCTCCCCTAGCTCTTTTAAACTTTTTTGATTTTAAAACAGGGGTATTGAAACTTAGTTCTAAAAAATTAGTAGCTTTAAAAAATGCTTATAATTTAGATACTTTTATAAATAAAAAACAAATCATAAAAAATTTATTTTATTTAAAATTTAAAAATAATATAGATTTAAATAATGGTACCTCTCAATTTAGTGAAAAATTAAAAATTCAATTAGTAAATCAGTTACAACCTAATAAACGTTTATATAAAAACTACGAAAAAAGGTTAGGAGGTAATATTTTTTATTATAAATTAAAAAACGTAAAAAATTCTTATAAAATTTTAATTAAAGATAATAATTTATCTAATATAAAAAATGGATATAAATTTATTGAATTTAATATTAGTGATAGTTTCATTTTTATAACAAAAAACAAAATGTCTTCAAATTTGACTAAAATAAAAACTCACGAAGTTTTAAAAGGTCAAATAGCTTTAGATATAGTTACATCGCCTAGTAAGTTTCAACAAGTAAATTTAAATCAAAATAAGCAAAAAAATTCTATTTTTGTAGGAATAAATAAACCACAAAATTGGCCTTATTTTGAGTCAATACCAAAATCTATTTTAAGCAAATCTGGTCTAAACCATAACTCCGATACCAAATTCTATTCTTGTAAAAATTTAAGTACTGTAAATTGTGCATCAGATTTAACTAATAAATTAACACCTCAATCAAATTTGAATATAAATTCAAATTATTTTAAAACCAATACATTAGATCAAAGTAAAGATAACACTAATTATAAAAAAAATTTATCAAGTTACTGTTCAAGTTTAAAGTTTGTAAAATTTAATTTATTTAATAAAAATTCAGGTTTAGAAAATACAACCAATTTAACTAAAAATAAAAAAATTGTTGCATTTTCTTTAATAAAATTACTCAATCAGACAAAAACTCTTTTAAATAAAGAGAGTATTTCAAAATTTGAAAATAGTGAAATATTAAAATTAAATAAAGATAAACAAGAACCAACAAATATTTCCCAATTTTTATGTAATATCAATACTAATCTAAATTGTAATGTTAACCCTATTGTAGTTACACATAATTCAAGGTGTAAATTAAAATTAAAAAACTTTGCATACTACAAAGAAGATTTTAATCTATTAACAGAAAAAGAAGAACAAGTCATTAAATTAAAAAATGAGTTTAAACTAAACTTAAAAAAACCATCTAGTTTTATAAAATTATATAAAACTAAAGTAGTTTCAAGCGGTTTTAATTATAAATTAAAACAACTTACTAATTATTTTAATAATCAAGCGAATTTAAAACTAATTGGTAAACAAATAGCTAGTTGTGCTTTATCTAGTAATATTTTTAGTAATCATAAAACTAATATTAATAATTTTAATTTTATAGAAAATTTACAAGCTCGTTTTATTCCAATAGGACAACAATGTAATTATTTAGCAACAATTAATACTAAAAAATCTTTTTATCATTATAATAAAGAAAATTATAAAAAGCATCTTTTACGAAATTTAGCTAATAGTTCATTCAAACGTTATAAAGATGTAGAACACAAAGTATTAACTAAATCATCACAAAATTTTGAATTTAGTTCGTCCAATAATAAAATTATAAATTTAATTAAATTTAAAAAAATAACTCCGTTGTTTATCGGAAGTAAATTTTTATTAAAAAATAATAAATTATATAAGTTATTACAAACTAATGTTTTACCTGAGCTTATTTTAAAAAACCATTATAAATGGGAAATTTCAGATTTAATTTCAAAACATTATCTACTCGGTTTTAATGCATTAAAAAACTCAAAAAATATAAATATAAAAAATAGCTTAAGTAAGTTTAAGTTAACTAAAAAACCTTATTTAAACAAATTAAAACACCAAATTATAGATTTAGCTGGTTTAAAAACGGTTGATTATTCTTTTAAGACTTTGATAATTAAAAATATTATAACTCAAAATCAGAGCTTTACTCTGCGCAAGCTATATAAAGTATACCCGCCTGACAAGATTAAAAATAACACCTTAAAAGAAACTCTAACTAAATCAAAACATTATAGTTTAATTAATAGTTATTTTTATAAATTAAATAATATAGATGATATTTTAACTTCTAATTTAAAAGTCTCTTATTATATAACTTCCTGCAAAATTTCATTAAAAAACAAACCTCTTAAATTAAATTCCGGTATACATACGTATACGGATAGGGATGTACAAAATACATCTGATTTACTAACAACAAACTATCCTATTTATAAAAATTTCATTTTTAATTATCGAGGCACAGTAGGTGAGTTCTTATTAAGCTCAAATAGTAATTTTAAATCATCCCCTACTAAAAATTTAAACGTTGAATCAAAAACCTCAACATTAGTTAGGAATAGTTTTAAAAATTTTGATTTAACAGTTCGACAAAATAAATTTAATTCACTAGATTCTTTTAAATCCCAACAAAGCTTACGAAATAATCTTTCTAATCAAGCTACAATTTTAAAAAATATTTACCAAAACGAACCTCATTCTACAAACGTATACCCAGAAGGAAGTACAGAGTATATTCAACCTGAGGATTTTAAAAATAAATTTATTTCATTTTCTAATTCGTTGATTAAATCTTTTTCCGGTGCTGAAAACTCAACAGAAGAGTTAATAATAAATACAAGCAAAAATCCTCAAGATATAATTCAAAATAGCTTAATAAAACAGTATTTATTTAATAACCCAACATCAGTTATTAAAAAATTTGAAACTCAAACTTTTAGTAAACAGGATTCTTTAAAATCTATTAGTGAAAACTCACAAATACGTTTATTAAGTAGTACAAATCAAAAAACTTATATAATAGATAATAAAAAGCCATTAGTTAAAGTTGGAGACTTTATTCGTTATGGTTCAGAGATTGCGCCTAATTTAACGGTTCCGGAATCTGGATTAGTTATTAAAATTTCAAAATCCGTTATTATCAATAAAGTTCTAAAACAAACAGGGTACCAATTTTTAGTTACAGTTCGTCTTGGTAAACCCGTCTTAGTTTCTTCTGGCGCAGTTTTTAATGTTAAACATGGTGATTTTATTGAAAAAAATACTCCTTTAGTTACACTACCGTATACACGTTTAAAAACAGGTGATATTGTTCAAGGAATTCCTAAAATTGAAGAATTATTTGAAGCTCGTAGGTCCGGTACACTCCATAAACAATTAAAAATGATTTATGAATCGTATAAGTATAAACTAAATTCGAGGTATGCTGCTCGTAAAAGTTTAGAACGTATTCAACAAATTATTGTTGAAAATGTATTAACAGTTTATCAGTCACAAGGTGTTAGTATTTCAGATAAACATGTTGAAATTATTGTTCGTCAAATGACGTCTAAAGTTCGAATTTTAAAAAGTGGACGTAGTGGACTTCTACGTGGTGAAATTGTTAAACTAGAATCAGTTGAAAATGCAAATAAACTAATTTATGGTCAGAAAGCTGATTACGAACCTATTTTAATTGGTATTACCAAAGCAGCTTTAGATATCGATAAAAGTTTTATTTCTGCTGCTAGTTTCCAAGAAACAACACGAATCTTGAGTCGCGCAGCTATTGAACGAAAAACAGATTTTTTACGAGGGTTAAAAGAAAATGTTATTTTAGGTCAATTAGTTCCTGCAGGTACAGGATTTTCAATAGGTTTAGAAGCGGAAGACTCAAATCATAGTGATAAAATCATTGAATTAGTAAATCGCTATTTATGTTTAGTTAGTCCGTAATACTAAATAGATAGGTTATATTAAGTACACTTATTCCTTACTATTTAAATTTATTTTTATTTATAATTATTTCTAGGTAGTATAAAGTATATACTTTATACTATCTAGAAATAATCGATACTCAAATATAGACTATATATATTTTACAATGTATATACTTCATACTATCTATAAATAAAGCCTATATTTTAACATCAGCTCTTTTTATATATTTTATAAACTCATCGTTTAATGGATAAGACCAGAAGCTTCTACCTTCTTAATATGAGTTCGAGTCTCATTGAGTTTAACTAATTAAAAATAAGTACTTGTTATTGGAATTCGATATACTAATCGTTCTAATAAGTTATGGTAACTTTACTAAATTATGCGTAGCGAGTGCAGCTCTCGTGAGAGCTGCACGAATATATACCTAACCTTACTATCCACCCCCCCCAGTATACCCGCTAAATTTTTATATGATAGGATATAATTAAATAAGATTACTATGATTAATAAAGTGTAAGTATCAATACTGCTACAAACAACGATAAAATAAATAAATCTTAGGTTTTATATAAACTCAACATACGTACCTATACCGAGAGCGCTGTACGAAGCGGATATATTTGTACTCTTGCTCATACTTGGCAATTCAGCGGATAAAGAATTATCTATGGGGCGTAGCTAATAGTAAAGCTTTGTGAGAGTTGTACATAATAATACTTGCTCAGGGCTATACTCTAAGTAAAGTCCTAGCAGGATATACATACGAATACTATGGCTAGTTACGTTTGATTAAGATAATTCTCTTCTAATTATAAAGAGTTTAAAGAGATTATAACCCTCTTTGTTCATTAAATGGATTTATCTTATAAATCCATTAAGAGCCAGTATAAAATAAAACTTTGATTTTTTTTCAATTAGTATTAGTCTATTAGACTCTAACTTTATAAGTCTTTAAAAGCTAGTGATAATTTATTTTGATGATAGTATACTAATAACTCTGAATCTATGGTTTTAAAGAATTGATTATAGAGGGACGTATATTAGAATCTGTGTGATTCTTCTTAGTATATCACTTGCTTTATCATAAATAAATACTAAAAACAAGATTTATCTACCTTTATATACAAGTCGTTGTTTATGGAATTAATCAATCGCTTATTATTTTTTATAAATCACAAAGATATAGGTACTCTATATTTACATTTGGAGCATTTTAGTAAATATTAGAAACCATATTCTTAATACTAATTATAATAGAGCTTGCACAGCTAGATTCATAGATATGAAACGAGAATCAAAAACTACATAATATTACTATAAAGATATACGTCTTTGTTTTGATTTTTTAGATTATAATCCTTTATGTAATTGGAGAATTTTGAAATTAATTTATACTTATATGAGTTTCCGTAGAATCTTATAATTCGGGTAAAAATTATATTAATTAATTAGTTAAGTAACTCCAAGAAATTTAATTTAGAAATCTAAATTATATAAAGCCTTATGAACATAGTGGCTTAAAATTAAATGAAGGATGACTATAAGAATACACATTAAATAAAAATAGAAATTAAAACAGCTGTATTACCTAAAGAGAATAATTTATAAACTATTGCTTGTATACGATATATTAACACTTTTAAGCGTAATTTTACTTTAGAGATTTCTAAGATAAATTGATAATAAAAAATATTTTTTAATTTTAAAAGTACGGGCTTAATAATTTTTTATTTTATAAGGAACTATACAATGAATAAACTATAAACTAGTGTGGATACATTAAACAAACCTACTTTTAATAAAAGAGCTTAAAAAGTAATTCGAATTATATTGGAAGCTGTTTATGATTTCAATTTTAGTAAATATTATCAGAGATTTTGAACAAATAAAAGCTATTAAACAGCTATAAAATAAATACTTAATAGTTTTAATAGTACCGTTGCTTTATATTAAGGTAATTTAATGATTTAAAACAAAGATTTAATTTAAAATAGTTATAAAACTTTTTCTGAAAAATTATTTATTACTCCTACAAGTAGTTGAACCGTTTCGAATATATCTGAAAGGTTTAGAGTTTTTGATAAATTATATTTTTAATATACGAGATTACTCAAATAATTCTTACTTACAAAAATATATTTTGATTAAAACATAGTTATCAAAATAAGTAAAAAAATTTTCATATTATCTTAAAAACAATATAAAATTATTATTAAATTTAAAATTAAAGACTGTATATAAGATAATTAAAAGCCTGTATTGGAAGCCTATCTTAACTAAACTTTAAATGAGTCATCTTTTTTATTTTATAAAAAAATTTGATTTATATTCTATTATCTAATCCCTTATATAAGTATACTAACATCTCAAGTATAAGTGTAGTCAAATTCCAATAAAATTAAACTATATAAAATTTACTATTTAAAATATCTAATCTAAATATAGTATCTTAGTTGAAATATTTAGTTCTATTAATACTACTCATAATAATCTTAATAATCTTAATAAAACACGAAGTGTATAATTCTTAGTTCATAGTGCTTGGTATTAGTTCTAGATAGAATAAATTATAGTTTATAAAAGTTAGAATAGGTTATAATTAATAACATACAGTATTTTTCAATTGCACTAATAATTTTTTAAAATAAGAGGGAAAAAATATAGCTGCGAACCAATTTATGACGATTTAGCAAAAATTAGATGAGTAATTAAAAATAGAAGTAGACCCCGTAAAACGTAAATTTCTAATAAAAGAACTTACGAAAGCTAAAATAGAGTGTCTTAAAATAATATGTATACGAAAGACTGTAAAAATTTTTTTTGTCCGATATGCGAATGATTAAATTACCGATATAAATAATCGATTAACTTTAGCAAAGGAATTCAAAAATACAATTACTAATTTAACTCAAAATTTTTTACGTAGTAATATTACTATAGATAAAACTCATATTACAAACTTATAGAATAGTGGAATTATAAAATTTATCGACTATTATATCACACTGCATAAATAGTGATAAAATAATTAAAACGTCTGGTAAATAAAATAAGCTATATTATCTGGTATACGTAGGCGGGTGGACCCAGCACAGCCCGGGACACGGATGTGTCCCCGGAGGGCTGTACTGGGGGGTACTATGTACCCCGCAGTGCACCCGCTGGGTACAGCCCTTATCGGATACAGAGTATCCGGGGTCGGGTTATCCCTTACCCAGCGTAGCTCGGTAAGGCACAAATATGCCCCCGACGATATATCCGAGCAGAAGGGCTGTACAGGGAATCTGTACACCCGCTCCAATGACCCCTCCTTACTCAGCATAGCTGAATAAGGGCACATTCGTGCCTCGGTATATCGATAAGATAGTGCTGGATATAAAATATAATAGCTTTTATCGTTTAAGAAACCAATAAAAAGCACTGCTGCTCTGTTCTGGGTGAAAGCTGTTATCTATGTTAACCTAGCTCTAGCTATGATCCGCTGAGTACGTATGTATATGCTAGGGACAACTAGGTACATACGCCTAGGTTAACTCCTTATAAAGGGTGTATGGTCACTTATTGTAATCTAATTAGTGACCTTTCTCTCTATGAAAGATTATTTTGATAAAGACAGGCTTTCTTTGGCTTATAAAAATAAAGTGTTTTTAACAATCACTGAATAGTTTGATTATCTACGAAAGTTCGTATGTGACTAATAAACTATTAGTGTTTTTTAGATAATAATGATTAATTCTTTTGTCTGGATTAGATTTTGTGTTATTCTCTAGCTAATACCCTTATCCAAAAATATAAAACTTTAATGACAAAAATATTCAAAAAACATAGTAAAACGATTGCAGTAGAATACGTAGATAGTAAATATAACAAAGTAAAAACTTACATGGCTTAATTTAACTCTTTCAAGCTCAATCTAAGGGCGCTGTCTGTACTTTGCAGGCATTAGATCTCAAAAAAAACTATTGATTGACCCTTTCGCAGTATATATATTTAAATGTACTAATTCTAGATTAAATATGTCTTGTTTAATTTAGAATTCAATGAATAGAATTTAAGTACATAATAGTAAACATATTAAAAAACTGGTAAAAATTAATCATAAGAAAATTCCCGTGAAGTTTACCCATTTAATATACATAGGTAGACCGGGGTCGTATAAAATTAAAGAATTACAATATTCATAATTACTAAATCAAACTCATTTCTGGCTATTCTTCTTAGAAGTTACTATTACTTTCTTCTTTATGCACTTTTTAGATCTTGCAAAAATAATTCGTGGTTTTACTGTACTATCGAGCGTTATTACGCAGTACGTACTAGGTACGTTTATATAAAAATACCAAATACTGATTTTAATAAGTTTACTATATAAATTATGTGAATCCGAGCAAAAATTATCAAATTTTTTTTTTACTGCTGCTACTTAAGAGTTCTGACAGGATTCCAAAATTAAATATTATAATTTTTGCTCTAAACTATTCTAACAAAAAAAAAATTAAAAAGCAATTTTTTGTTTTACTTAATACCTTATTTGATTAAAAATCAATCTCTATTAATTCAATACCAAAAAAATTGGATTCTTCGTTACTAATATTTAAATTCATTAGTAAAAAAGAATCCAATTTTAATCACTTCTAATCTTACAAATACAATTAAACGTAGTTATTATACATCACCACGACGATATTGTAAATACGCAGTTACAAAAAGACCAGAAATAGTAACAGGTACTAATCCTAAAACAATACCAGATAAAAGAGATTCAACCATAAGAATTTTTAGAAAAAAATAATGTAATTGTTTTCAATATTTAAATTGCTTAATAAATAAGTTTAATAAACTTGAGTTTATTACATTGTTAAAGTATATTTGTCTCTTAATCAACATATTCAAAAACGGTATTAGAATACGTAAAATAAGTAGTTTAAAATGAAGATATTGTCCAGTAAGTTTAAAAGCTAGTTCTAACAACTAAATTAATTCAATTTTTACTAATCCTAAATAAATAATAAGCGAACCGATTAATGTGCTTGTTAATAGGCCTAAAAACAATGCAATTGTTAACATAAATTTTTCTCCAAATATTGTGATTATATATATATTGTAAATATTACTCTTTTACAATGCTAAGTATATCCGCCTAGGGGTATACTGAGTTTAGTTCAAATGAAGGGCGAGCTCAGGGCTATGCTCCCAGCGGATACAAATGTATCCGCTGGAACTACTGGTTATACGAATGTACACCCGCTGCACGGAACGTACAAAAAACATTTTATAAAAAATATCAGCCGAAATTATAGGTAAATTTTAAAATAAAATTTAAAAATTCATTTCTGCTAATTGTACTTTTTCAAATTGTTTTTTCTTAAGAACTAAGAATAATTGTGCTCCAATTGTTACAGCAAAATATGCTAATAAACCTTGAATACGTGTTGGGTTTTGAAGTACAACTTCAGTTTCAGTCTGTCCGAAGCCACCTACATTAGGATTCGAAGTTAATGCTTGATCTGCCGTAACTTTTTGTCCAACATTAACAATTACTTGAGGACCTGCTGGAATTTTTTCAGTAACATCTTCTCCTGAATTTGATTGAATTACAATTTCAGAACCTTTTTTTGAAGGGGTAATACTAGTAATAGTACCTGTTGCTGAACTTGTAAATACGTTATTATTACTTTTACTTCCATCAGGGTAAACTTGTCCACGACCACGGTTTCCACCTACATAAATAGGGTATTTAAGGTATGATACTGATTTTGATTTTGTTGGGTCCGGAGAAAGGATTGGGAAAACCATTTCACTATATTGTTTTCCAGGAACTGGTCCAACTACTAAAATATTTTTTTGTTCCGGACTATACGGAGTTGCATATAATTTACCTACTTTTGTTTGAATTTCTTCAGGAATACGATCTGCTGGAGCGTATTCAAAACCTTCTGGTAAAATTACAACAGCACCAACATTTAAATCCGCAGGTTTTCCTTTAGCTGAAACCTGTTTAATTTGTTGATCATAAGGGATTTTAACTACAGCTTCAAAAACAGTATTTGGTAAAACAGATTGTGGTACTTCTAATTCAACACTTTTTTGAGCTAAGTGACAGTTGGCACACACAATACGACCATTTGCCTCACGTGGATCTTTATAATTTTGTTGAGCAAAAATCGGGTATGCTTGTGCAGCTAAACTATCAAATAAAATAAAGATAGATACAAAACCTGCAAGTACTTTAACTAACATAGGTTTTTGTACTCGATTAAATTTATTTATTTGATTTAAGTGTTTGTTTGATAAATTTTTTGTAAACATATTTTTAAAAAATGGACTAATTTTTATTTATAATTTTTTATTAAGCTCCTATATAGAACAAAATTTAAATAAATATAAGCCTGATTGCTGTGCTTAGTTGTAATACAACTATAACGAAGACGAAGTTAAATTTTATTGTTTGACTTCTTGGGCTTCGGCTAGCTTCGCCATTATAAAATTTTCTTCTCACGTTGGTTTATATAAAACTATTATACAGATAAATATTGTTTATTTAATGAAAAAACTAACTATATAATATTTAATTACAATTAAAGTAATTATAACTTTTTTTTAATATATTTTATACCATATAGTTTTTATTAAAAACTATACAATAGCAATAAATTTAAATAGGTGTACCTTTTATAAAGGTTGAACTCGGCTTCGCATGAGCGGGCATACGTACGTATAGCTTTCTCAGTGGATACGTGGGTCGGGCTGTGCCCAGCATAGCCCGGGGGCACGAATGTGCCCCGGACACGGATGTGTCCCCTTATCAGGTAATACATATGTATTACCTGATATGGGCTGTACTGCGGGTGTACTGTGCATAGCACAGTACACCCCCCAGTGCACCCGCTGGGTAAGGGCACGACTATGTCCCGGTATCCGCTGGGATTAAAGCCTCTACCTTACCCAGCGTAGCTGGGTACAGGCACGGCGGATATATCCCGAGGACATATCCCTTTGGGATATATCCGAGCAGAAAGGATATATCCAGGGCTATACTGTTGCTATGCACAGTATAGCCATATGATGTGCCTGTGGTGATGTAAATCCGATAGTAACGAATTTTTTACCAAATAAATCCACCATTTTGTGGTGGTAGGACTTTTGGCATATCGATTTGAACTATTTCAAATAAACTTTGAATATTCGGTGGTAATTTTAAATTTTGATTGGTAAACCCAAACTCATGATCTTCGAGTCCTAAATTTGCAACAACTGAATTAAATTGCTCTTGAGGTACAAGAACATATGGAAGCCTTTTTTTATTTAAACTTGTAGTTGAAGTTGGCCAAGAAGTAAAACGAATTTTAGTTGTATTATTTAATGTTGAATAGTTGTTAGATAAACTATTTTTATTCTTATTAATCTGAACACCAGCTAATTCACGTGGTAATAGTCGATTTGTGATAATAAATTTACGTTGCTGTAAATCCCAGCCAGCATAAAATGGAGTTGTATTTGTATTTTCTAAGAATGGAAGTTTTTTAATGGTTGGTGTCGAATTTAACTCTTCATGATATAACGAAGTAGTATTAGATTTAAATTCATTAAAGAGAGGTTGGTCAAATTTTAAAATAGTTTTATTTAATTCTGAATTAACATCAATTTCAAATAAACGTCGAACAACATTTAATGTACCTTTAAATTGTTGATTATATACACGATTTGCATAACTTTTTGGACCATTAAAATAGTTCTGAAACTCATTAACATATGGTAATAAACGATAATCTCGTAGAGTATCATAATAAGAAGTTAATATTAAACGATTAGTAAAAAGTTGTTCTTCCTGACTTGAATTTAGTTTTTGAGCTGTTGGTTGTTGAGTAAGAAATTGGTCAATTTCTACATTTAATAAAGCTTTATATAAAGGATTTGAATAATATTTTTGTTTAATATTAAATTCAATTTGTTTTAAAGCTAATTCTTGAGGATTACGACCTGAATTACTACTAGATTTTCCTGTAGCATCTGGGTTATTATAACCAGAATTTACAAAAAATTCTGAATTAAAACTATAATCTAAAATTTCAGATAATAAGTTTGAATAATTTGGTTTTGTCCTACTATCAAAATGCTTTTCTAATTTTGTTGATAATATTTGTTTATTTTTAGTAGATAAATCATTTTTTCCACCAGAATATAAATCAATATTTTCAAAATTTGGTTTTATTGTTCGCGTAGCCCTATTACCAGATGCAAATGTATTGGAAGTTTCATTGTTTTGTTGATCTTGAGCAGAACTAATATTAGATTCATTTTCACTAGTTGCTAATTCAGCAAGACTTGCTTCCATTTCTTTTTTTGGAGGAGTTAATTCCAGTGCACGATATTTTTGTGTAACAGAAGCACTTCGATCTAATCGTGAATTCCAAAAATATTCTCCTTGATAATTTAAATCTTCAAATGTTTTTGGAAGTGAAAAATCAGTTAAATAACGTCCACGATCAAAAGTAGTAATATCTGTATCTAAATATTTAGATTCAGAAAGTTGTCCTAAATATCCAATAACATCTGGTAAGTTTGTTCGTAAATTTATTTTTTCAAGCGATTTATCTTGTGAAACAAAACCTAAAGGATTTGTAATAAGATAATCAAAACCATAATAAGGTATTGACGTTAAAGATAAAGCAAGCGTAAAAGTTAAAATACCAAAGTTTAAATTTTTAACACAAACCGAATATGGTTGTTTTGAAAAACGAACAAATAATTGAATTAAATTTAAAAATAACATGCCAAATAAACCAGTGAAAATAATATTTCCAATAGTTAAACTAATTAAATACATACTGTGGTTTAGTAAGTAAGACGAATCTTTTAAAGCACTAATTGAATCTAAAATTGTTAATTGATTTGTTACTGTTAAATTTGAGATATATTGAAATAAACTACTTTGCTCAGTCCAAGTTAACAAAAATGTTAAACCAAAGATTTTTAAAAGTAAAGGCTTTTCTTTAAAACTTATAGGACGAATACGACCTTCATGTGCCATATCGTAAATAATTGTTAAAATTAAAAATAAACCTAAAATAAATGTAAAAGGTTCTGTGGCAAACCAGGGAATAATTAACCTTCGACAGCCAAATAAAATAGCTCCGATAAAGATAAATTGACTAGTAATAAGTCCAGATGCTGCGACTAAACCAGAAGGTACTCCTTGAATAACTAAACGGCGGAAAACTAATAAATGAGAAACAGAAAGAGGTAAAGCTAAAAAAAAGCTATTTCCTAAACCAGTTAAAAATAAATTTTGATTTGAATTTGTTACACCAAAAAATTGAATTAAGTTTTTAAAAGGGGTATCTAAAACAAAGTTTTCTCGTAAAATTTCTTTCGATAGTTCTGGTGAAATTATAGGTAAATAGGAAAAATTACGAAACCATTCAAAACTAATAAGATATGTAAAAAAAAATTTTGTTGACGTAATTAAATATAAAAAAGTTGTTTGAACTAGTGTTTGTAAGTCCAAATCAGAGATTAAATTATTTGATAAATTTGTTAAAATTTCAAGATAATCTTTTACAGCTGAGACAAAAAACATTGATTTACCTCATTTTAGTGAAAATTATTGTTTTAAATTGCATTGGTTCCAAGTAACTAATAGTTTCTCTGCTTTTTTTTTTGCTAATATCACAAAAGCTAGGCGAGTATACTCTGTATAGCTCTTATCCACCATATGATGATCCCTCAGGATATATCCCAAAGGGATATATCCGGTGCAAGGGTATAAATAGACCCGCTCTACGTATAAGCGAAGCAGGAATAGCCCTTACAGAAAATTACCTTAGGTTCGAATAAGTTCTACTCGTTTTAAGAAACCTTAAAAAAAGTCTCTGTGTTAGCGTCTCTAAATTTGATTCAAATAACCATCAACATTGTGTTTCGCACTGAGCGATTTAATTTAGAGTTTTATACTTAGTTAATCAAAGCAAAAATAAAATATAACTTACTATTTATATAGTAATAATTTGTTACAAGATGAATCGCTGAGACCCATTGAATTATAAGTTTTAGAATTCGAACAAGTTGTATTAATAACAACTTTTCATACAATTTATTTATTAAAAATAATGCAATATATAAATAATTATTATATAACTAATTATTTTTAAATGTATTAACTAAGGTTATTAGAACCACAAATGCACTTGTATGGGGCATTGCCCCTAGCTTTTCAGGGTATCTAAATAAGGGGTCACCATAAGTGCCACCTATGGTGACCCGAATCCGGTATACTTTGTACTCGATGAAGGATCATCGGAGCGGCTGTACAGGTCCCCTGTACAGCCTTGTGTACAAGGAACCTGTACATGCGGATATACTGCGGGAGATGCCTCGAACCTTAGAATTTGGAAATTAGTGCGTAAGCACATTAGTAATTTTTTACAAAGCGGGTACGTATGTATACTGATTTGAAAATAGTTTTATATTCTCTAAACTTATTTAGTTTACAATAATTTAAAAATTTTTAATTTTAATTGTAAAAAAAAGAGTAGAGTAAACTATATAAAGTTTATATAATTTTGTGAATATTATTAATCATTAATAATAAGAAGATTAGTAATAATTAAAATTTAATTAGTCATTTGTTTCAGAAAATTCCGCTAAAACACTTTTTGCAATTGTTAATGCTTTTTCCGCTTGAGTTGATGCTTTATTTTTCCAATTTGTTTTACGTAAGTTTTTTTTTGATTTTGATTTACGTTTTTTAGGTGTCATTTGTTTTTCTCCATATAAAGGTTTTTATTAGTCAATTTAATATAAAATTAACTATTTTTTGTACAAAATATAAGCCTATATTTTGAACTACTGTATTTAAAATTATTTATAAATTTGTTATATACATATATTTATTGATACTTGTTATTAGTAAAATTATTAACCCGGTATACGTACCTATAAAAAGAAAACTAGATAGAGCAGGTACGTTCTTATTATCATCCAGCTACACGTAGCGGATATAAACGTACCCGCTCCATTAATAATTTATTTATTGAATAGATAAAGATTAAAACTTTTTAGTATAGAATACTAATAAATAGTTAGAACTTTAGCGTATGTACGTATACTAGTGAGGAAGGTGCTCGGTCCTATGTATTGAGCATTCTAACTCTATAATACTAAGTACAGGGGTTTTGTCATCTAAATTAGAAAAATGATATTAGAAAGATGATTTGGTAACACCTGGTAGTACACAATCATGTGCCATTTCACGTAAGACATGACGTGATAAACCAAAATCACGATAGTAACCTTTAGGACGCCCAGTAATGGCACAGCGATTATGTAATCGAGTAGCTGAGCTATTTCGCGGTAATTGTTGTAATTTACGATGTAACGTTAATTTTTCTTGTAAGTTTTGAGTTTTTTTAATTAGTTTTTTTAAAACTGCGCGTTTTTTTGCAAACTTTGCAACACATTTTTGACGTTTTAGTTCACGTTGAATTAGACTTTTTTTTGCCATAATATAGTTTATTTTATTTTTATTATATCATTTAATTAAATGCAGGGTTTCCAGACTCGAATTATAATATTAATTCGTTTAGATTTTATAATCAAAAATTATATTTAATTATTAAATATAGACATATAATATAAATATATTTTTATTTTTTATCATTAATATATTAAAAATATTACATAAAAATTAATTTTTAAGAAGTTATAATTTTATTATAATAAATAACGATTTATTACAAAGTTATAACAGTAAAACGAAGTATGGGGAGTACAATTTGACTAAATAGTCAGTCAAGAATTTTTATTACTTTATTTTGATTGTTAACAAATACACAAATAGAAGGTACTCGATTCATTGTATCGAGTACTAAACGCGAGGTAAACGAATTAACAAAAATATTAACTTAAATTGTATGTATAATATTAAATTATATTTATTGAGGATTAATAGCTTATTTAAATTATATAAAATATAGCTTGATTTTTCGTACCAAACCCGATATACGTAGGCCGGATGGACCCAGCCCGGGGGCACGAATGTGCCCCGGACACGGATGTGTCCCCTTATCAGGTATACATACGTATACCGCTAGGATGACCCCTCCCAGTATACCGATTCTATTAGTAGTAAATTAGTTATAATAAATTTAAAAATGTTATAATTATATACTAGTATAAGTTAAATTTTAGTATTTGACAAAATTTTATTTCTATGATATAAATATACAAGAGCTTAAAAAATATTAAAACAAAAACTGATTTTTGCTTTAATGGAAAGATGACAGAGTTGGTCGATTGTATCAGTTTTGAAAACTGACGTAGCTTATGGCTACCGGGAGTTCGAATCTCCCTCTTTCCTAATAATTTATAAAAAAACTGTTTGTATCCTAAAATTTAATTTATAAAAATATGTTAAATAGGTATATTTTTATTATCTACTATACTTTATATTTTTTATTTTTATGTTTTGAGTTTTGTTTAATTTTTGATATACTAATTGATATTAAACAAAAATTAAAACGTATAATTTGAAATGAAATGCACTTTGGTGCATAGCACCCAGCTACGCCGGGTGCGGGCTATACGTATATACCCCCTGTATTAAGGGGTACATACGTATCCCGCTATTGAAAAATTAATAGCTATTTGTATATATATATATATATATTTCAAGTAATAAACTTACTGGTGCGGTTTCGTACCAGTATTAAAATAAAAACAATGATAAAATCATCTAGTATAAGTCTCGGTATACGTACATATACTCAGATAGTACATATTTTTGGTAAACAAATAAATTTATAAGGAGATTAAAAATGACTCGAGTAAAACGTGGTTATGTTGCTCGTAAACGTCGCAAAAAGATTTTAGATTTAACTAAAGGTTTTCGCGGAAGTTCAGCCATTCTATTTCGTTCCGCTAACCAGCGAAATATGAAAGCACTAAAATATTTATATCGAGACCGTCGTCGCATTAAACGTGATTATCGTAAACTTTGGATCACACGTATTAACGCTGCTACCCGACTTTCAGATATGAGTTATAGTACATTTATTCATAAACTAAAAGAAGAAAATATTTTATTAAACCGTAAGCTATTAGCCCAATTAGCAGTTCGTGACCAACCAGTTTTTCAGCAACTTTTTACTTACATCAAATCTAACTAAGAAAAAAACATTTTTTAATTCTATTTTATTATGAAAAATACTCGTAAATTCAAAAAAAGGACTCCACCGCCTGCTCCAAATCTTGAACTAAAACGTACTTTAACACCCTTTCAAAGTACTGTTGATTATAAAAATATTAACCTGTTAATTAAATATATTAGTAACGAAGGCAAAATTTTACCTCGTCGTATTACTGGATTAACTTCAAAACAACAACGTGCTATTGCAAAAGCTATCAAAAATGCACGTATGGTTGGATTATTACCTTTTATTAATTTAGATTAATAAAACTTTTTATTAACGGGAATACTTGGTATTAAATACGTAGTTAAATACTAAAAAAAATACTGTGTGTAGCATCGTAGAGTTCTAAAACAATGAACGGGTCACAATTCGGGTATATCCCAAAGAGATATACCCGAATGGTGACGGAGAATCTGTACAGCCTTCCTTACCCAGCGGGTGCACTGGGGGGTGTACTGTGCTATGCACAGTACACCCGCAGTACAGCCCTCCGGGGACACATCCGTGTCCCGGGCTATGCTGGGTAAGGTATACTACAGATGACAGCCCATATTAGGTAATACATATGTATTACCTCATAAAGCAGCGGATACGTACGTATCCGCTGGGGTTAATACTTTAGCGTAACTTAAAAAAAACTAAATACTTAGGTTAATATGTCGTGTTTAGAATAAAGCGGATACGTGCAATAGCACTGAGCGGCTATACAGAGTATGTCTGTTCGGTGCTATGTACTTATACCATGTTTTATACATCAATAACCTTAAGAAAATCTTAGATTATACTAAGAAATTTTTAATTAAACTCATTAAAATTCTTATTAAATTATGAAAAATTTTACAACATATTTATCAACAGCACCTATTGTAGCAACAGTTTGGTTTACAATTACAGCAGGTTTATTAATTGAAATTAATCGTTTTTTCCCTGACCCATTAGCTTTTTCTTTTTAATTAGTTATATTAAGTATAAGCTAGTTTGTTTGGTATCAGCTACCAATCAAACTAGCTTAAATTTTAATTTAGATTAGATTATTACTACATATCATACAAAGTACTTCTTATTTGTTTTATATTAATAAATGTACTTATTTTGCACTAAGCGAATATTTGGTACATAACACTCCAGTTCTGCTATGCGCGTAGCTCCAAGTTATATATATATAATTATTTTAGTGTATAGTACGTTGATCTTAAACTAGTGGGACTAGTAGTAATTTAAAAAACTTATAGATTAAGCTTTATATTGATTACTCAATATAAAGCATTAATCATAAATTTCAAATCAGATATATTGCGGGGTGCGTAACACCCCCACAGTCGAGTGTGCATTCGTACAGCCCATAGCAGGGAATATATGTATTCTCTGATAAAGCCTCATATTAGTAGGTATTTATTGGTATAGCCCCGGTATACCGCACTAAGATATACGCACGTATATCAATTCAGTAAAAAGTTTAAGTTATTAATAAGAAGGTTTTACATGCGATCGTATATTATGATATCGAACTATGAATATAGTTATTGATTGATTTTCTTTACCCCCAGGGAAATTCGAATTCCCGTTGCCACCGTGAAAAGGTGGAGTCCTAGGCCTCTAGACGATGGGGGCTTTATAAGTACAAAAAAATGAACTTAATATATTATCTATATTAGTATGATATAATAATATATTTAATTTGTCAAATTAAAATTTTTCTGACATTAATTTAAATATTTAAAATTTCGAAATATTGGGCCGAGCAGGATTCGAACCTGCGTAGTTTTACCGTTGGATTTACAATCCAATCCCATTAACCACTCGGGCATCGACCCTTAAGGTTGTAAACAACCAATTTCTTATTATTTTATTTAAATTTATAGTAGTAATATATGTCTTAGAACTAAATAGACAACTACTTATTAAGTAAACATACTCATATTACATACTATACAGTAGTATAACACACAAAGTGAAATTGTCAACTATATAAAGGTTTTTTTGTAAAAAAATACTATTTTTCCCGTTTTATAAAAAATTAAAGGTTTTATTAGTTAGGGTACATACACACACAAGATTCCCCGCTCTTGTCTAGCTATGCTGGGCACAGCTACGAGAGATATATGTACGTATACTTAAATAGTACTTTGCATTTTAATTAAATACTTAACTCTATTTATTGAACTTATTTATTATTTATAGCGCCCTGTGTAGCTGAATTACACCCGATCGTTACTCCGTAATATTATCAGTCGATATTCGATTATGCAAGAGCCTTACTATGTATTTATTCTAGATCCTTTAAACGCTAACGGTACGTAAGTACCTTAGGTAAAAAAACAATAAAAAATTTAAATAAAAAAAAGTTGCACCCAAATGACATTTAATGTAAAATTTTATCAAAAGATTTTTTTTAATCAAATATACTTAAGTATATCGATATAAAAAAATTATATTTACTATTTAACGAATCGAATATACTGTGGCTAGTGGAGGGGGGTCGTTATATACCCGTCGAGTTTTTTGTAGATACAGTAAAGCCCACAAAGCATAGATAGGTCGGGGCATTCGGGCTGCACTGTGTCACAGTACAACCGTTCCCATGATTTCTCCCGGTATATTAATTTGAATTAAATCTATAATTTAAAATGGCGGTATAGCCAAGTGGTAAGGCAATAGTTTGCAAAATTATGTATCCCCAGTTCGAATCTGGGTGCCGCCTAAATCAAATTTTATTATTGGTTTAAGATTTACTAAATATTAGTTATTCTGACAATTAAAATCTAGCTACGCAGGGAGTAAACCACTATGGATTCATTCCGCGTAGCTGGGGAGGGGTCATCGGAGCGGGTGTACTGGGGGGGTACTATGTACCCCGCAGTGCACCCGACCCCGGATACTCTGTATCCGATGAGGGTTGTACCCAGCGGCTGTGCTGGGCACACCCGACCTTGCTTACCATACTTAGTACTTTTAAGTCTACACATAAATTCGGGTGGACAGGAATTATCGTTAAGGTTTGTTTAGAAAATATTTTTATTATGCCAACTACAGAAACAAAAGCAGGTGCTGGATTTAAAGCCGGAGTTAAAGATTACCGTCTAACTTACTATACTCCTGAGTATAATGTTAAAGAAACGGATATTTTAGCGGCTTTCCGTATGTCTCCACAAGACGGTGTTCCACCAGAAGAAGCTGGAGCTGCTGTTGCAGCTGAATCTTCTACAGGTACTTGGACAACAGTTTGGACTGATGGTCTTACTAACCTTGACCGTTATAAAGGTCGTTGTTACGATTTAGAACCAGTTCCAGGAGAAGAAGCTCAATATATTGCTTACATTGCTTACCCATTAGATTTATTTGAAGAAGGTTCTGTTACTAACTTATTTACTTCGATTGTTGGTAACGTTTTTGGTTTTAAAGCACTTCGTGCATTACGTTTAGAAGATTTACGTATTCCACCTGCTTACGTTAAAACATTCCAAGGTCCTCCACACGGTATTCAAGCTGAACGTGACCGTTTAAACAAATATGGTCGTGGTCTTTTAGGTTGTACAATTAAACCTAAATTAGGTTTATCAGCTAAAAACTACGGTCGTGCTGTATACGAATGTCTACGTGGTGGACTTGATTTTACAAAAGATGATGAAAACGTAAACTCACAACCATTTATGCGTTGGCGTGACCGTTTCTTATTCTGTGCTGAAGCAATTTACAAATCACAAGCTGAAACTGGTGAAATTAAAGGTCACTACCTAAATGCAACAGCTTCAACTTGTGAAGAAATGCTTAAACGTGCAGAATGTGCTAAAGATTTAGGGGTACCTATTATCATGCACGATTACATCACAGGTGGTTTCACAGCAAACACTTCATTATCGCTTTACTGTCGTGATAACGGTTTATTACTTCATATTCACCGTGCGATGCACGCTGTAATCGATCGTCAACGTAACCACGGTATGCACTTCCGTGTACTTGCAAAAGCTCTACGTTTAAGTGGTGGTGATCACCTTCACTCAGGTACAGTTGTAGGTAAATTAGAAGGGGAACGTGAAGTTACTTTAGGTTTCGTTGATTTAATGCGTGATGATTACGTTGAAAAAGATCGTAGTCGTGGTATTTACTTCACTCAAGATTGGGTTTCTTTACCAGGTGTTATGCCAGTAGCTTCGGGTGGTATTCACGTTTGGCATATGCCAGCTCTAGTTGAAATCTTTGGTGATGATGCTTGTCTTCAATTCGGTGGTGGTACTTTAGGTCACCCTTGGGGTAATGCTCCAGGTGCTGCAGCTAACCGTGTAGCTTTAGAAGCATGTACACAAGCTCGTAACGAAGGTCGTGATTTAGCACGTGAAGGTGGAGATGTTATTCGTTCTGCATGTAAATGGAGTCCTGAATTAGCAGCTGCATGTGAAGTTTGGAAAGAAATTAAATTTGAATTTGACACAATTGATACTTTATAATCAATATTTACTTACTTTTCTTATAAACTAATTACATTGTTTTTAGTTTAGTCGGGTTTATTGTACGTAGTAACAAGGGAGTATACCCAGAGCTATGCTCTGCATAAGTCGGGGGGGTACTGTAAATATAGTACTACCCTCTAGTATAGTCCTTAGATTATACGTACGTATATTAGGTCTGATTAAAGTAAAGTATATTTTTTTTATAAAAAGTATTTTGTTAATTTAAAAAACAAATTCTTTTGTATTCTTAGGTCTAAGTTGATGATATAAGCATTACATTAATGTAATGCTTATATCATCAACTTAGAACAAGACTATACTCGCAGCGCGAGTGCTGCTGTACCTTCATTGAGGAGGAACCGTATGGTACCACGAGCAATAGGTACGTATCGCTGATGAGGGATGTATATAGTATATCCGCATAGATATTCTATTTATTAAAAAAAGAAACATAACAAATAAAATTTCTTATTAATATTAAAACTTTTTAAAATACATATTTTTAAAGGTTGAGTACGTTACGTATATGTGTATCTAACCTTCCAATAAGTTCCTTTAAAGTAATGTGTACTAATTGATACAATTGAGTCTAATCAGATGATACTCGGCTAAGTTTGATTATTTTTTTAATATATCTGTAGCTTAAGCTGAAAAAATATGTTATAATATTTAATAATCAACTATAATTGCGAGTGTAGTTCAGTGGTCAGAACGCGATCCTTCCAAGTTCGATGTCCGGGGTTCGAGTCCCCGCACTCGCTGATTTAAATATAGCTGTTAAATAACTTATATGATCCTAAATGTCATCTATAAAAGTTAAGTTTATACTGCGTGATCAATATCACGTTAATCGAATATCCGGGATGTAGCACAGATGGTAGCGCGCCTGATTTGGGTTCAGGAGGCCGATGGTTCGAATCCATTCATCCCGATTTAGTATTAAATAAGTAATTAATAATCGTTGTAGAATTTCCTGCTTTGTATCCTAGTTATTTAGAGCTACAGAAAAGTTAGCACCTTTGTGCATATAGCCCCACTCTGCAAGGCTACCTTGATGCTACGGTGATTAAATATCAACCCAACTACGCAGGTGATGCCGTACCAGCGGGTACGTATATATCCGCTAGATATACTCGATAAATTTTTAAATTTAAAAGAGTATAAATTAACATAAAATTTATATTAAATTAATACTGTCTACAAAAAGTTGCTTTTTTTTTCTAAAGAAGGCACACTATATCTATAATATATTTAAGTTTGATGTATATATTATTAAACTTAAGTTTTTATAAAAAATAAGTTAAAAGGTCGAATCCTTGTTATAAAGAAGTTTTGGTAACTATTAAGACTCAAGTACTGAGTAATTAGTACTTGTTGTGATAATCATATTAAATATTATGTATGTGCTTAGAACCAACACTTAAAATTTAATAATATAGTGTTATGTTTTAATTAACAAATAGTTCATATAATTCATTAACGTCCTTAGTTCAGTTGGTTAGAACGCAGGTTTCCAAAACCTGATGTCATGGGTTCGAATCCTATAGGACGTGATTACTAAGTCGGGCTGGGTACAGCCCTCATCGGATACGGAGTATCCGGGGTCGAGGCATCTCCGATGACCCCTTCGGGTGACCAAGAATCTACAAAGTCCTAACCGGGTACGTAGAACACTAGACAGTTCCCAGTGAATACATATGTATTTGCTAGGAACTATCTTAAGTCACGTATTTAAAGTTTTTTGTTGCGGATAACACTATTTCATATCTTTATTTAGCCTTTTTTGAAGTAAAAAAAATCTCTTTAAATAAAAGATTTATTTAAATTTAAAAAGTACTCGGTACAATTAGGTGACCTCTCCATAAAGCAACCGAGCGAGTACAAAAGTAAATATATACATACTAGGTATGTAGTATACTAGCGGGTGTACTTGGCGATACATATGTATCACTTCTCGGGTTATCATAAGTGACCCCTTATTGAAGAAGGAAGAGGTATAACATAATTTAAGATAGTTCCACATGGGTACAACCCTTCTGCTCGGATATATCCCAAAGGGATATATCCTCGGGTGTACCCTCAAAGTATTAAAAATTACTTATAAAAATGATTATTAATATAACCTGTATTAATACAATTAATAAAAAACAGTATATAGACAAATTTATAAAAACCAATCAGTGCAAACCTAGGATGCGCACGTATCCCGAGAGGGTGCTGTATCCACAGTACCCCCGATTCGTGCGAAAAAGGGGCACATGCGTGCCCCCGAGTAGTCTTTATAAAGGGTATACGATATCTGATTTTAAATTAAATTGTACTAATTCACAAAATATAGAATCAACTCCTGAAAATTCTCGTGTCATTGTTGTTACATCTGGTAAAGGGGGTGTAGGCAAAACAACTGCAACTGCAAATTTAGGGATGTCGATCGCACGTTTAGGACATCGCGTTGTTTTATTAGATGCCAGACATTGGTTTACGTAATCTAGATTTATTATTAGGATTAGAGAATCGAGTTTTATATACCGCTATGGATATTTTAGAAGGAGAATGTCGATTTGATCAAGCGTTAATTCGAGATAAACGGTGGAAAAATTTATCTTTATTAGCAATCTCGAAAAACCGTCAACGTTATAATGTAACACGTAAAAATATGGCTAATTTAATTGAATCATTAAAAGATTTAGGATATGAATATATTTTAATCGATTGTCCCGCTGGAATTGACGTGGGATTTATTAATGCTATTTTTTCAGCTAAAGAAGCAATTTTAGTTACAACTCCTGAAATTACCTCAATCCGCGATGCGGACCGTGTGGCTGGATTACTTGAATCAAATGGCATTTATAATGTTAAACTTTTAGTTAATCGAGTTCGTCAAGAAATGATTCAACAAAATGACATGATGTCAATTATTGATGTACAAGAAATGTTAGGAATTCCACTATTGGGGGCAATTCCAGATGATAATCAAGTCATTATCTCAACAAATCGCGGTGAACCATTAGTATTAAAGAAAAAATTAACTCTTTCTGGTATTGCTTTTGAGAATGCAGCTCGACGTTTAATTGGAAAACAAGACTATTTCATTGATTTAAAAACACCTTATTCCAATGTTTTTCAACGTTTTCAACAGTTTTTAGGCTTTTAAATTTAATATAATTTATTTATATTAGTATTAGTATAAAAAGTAACCCACTCGATGGGGTGTACATAAGTACATCCCATACCAGCAGATACATATATATATCCGCTGGGTTACTGTAGGTGTCATCTATGGTGACCCGTGTAAGCTACAGTTTCTATGTTTAAGTAGTAAATTTTGCTATAATTTGGTAGTATTTAGATAAGATATTTATAAATACCAAAAAGTTTATAGAGTTTATAAATCGGGCTATATCAGCGGATACCCGGAGGGGTCAGCAGAGCGGGTGTACTGGGGGGGTACTAGGTACCCCACAGTACAGCCCTGTGTACCCCCCCCCAGTGCACCCGCCTATGTATTCGTATGTTATAGCCCCGGGGTGCATAGCATCCCCCAAATTTATTTAAAAATCGCTTACATAACTAAAAAATAAAAATAAAAATAAAAAAATGGATACTACAATCGAATCAATGATTCAAGTTGGAATGCATTTCGGACATCAATCACGAAAATGGAATCCGAAAATGGCTCCTTTCATTTATGTAGAACGAAATGGGGTTCATATTATTGATTTAATTCAAACATATGCTTATTTAAAGCAAGTATGTAAGTTTTTATCTGATGCTTCGGCAAATGGGAAAACTTTTCTTTTTGTTGGAACAAAAAAACAAGCTTCAGGATTAATTGCTAAAGTCGCTTCCGAATGTAATTCTTATTATGTAAATCAACGCTGGTTAGGAGGTATGTTAACCAACTTTCAAACGATCAAATCTTCAATTGATAAGTTAAATACACTTGAGAAACAAGAACAAGCAGGGCAATTAGATTTATTACCTAAAAAAGAAGCAGCATTCGCTCGTAAAGAAAAAGCTCGCTTACAAAAGTATTTAGGTGGGTTAAAAAATATGAAGGCTCTACCTGATATTGTTATTATTGTTGGTCAATTAGATGAATTAAATGCAGTTGCAGAATGTCGTAAATTAGGGATTCGTAGTATTACTATTTTAGATACTGATTGTGATCCTTCTCTTGCTGATCTATTTGTTCCAGCTAATGATGATTCTGTTGCATCAATTCAATTAATTTTAACACAGTTTTTACGAGCAATTTTAAAAACAAAAAATGCTAAATAAAATTTTTATAAAAATTGCATCCATAAAATTATCAAATCGCATATACTATGTATAGCGGAGGGGGTACTCATGTATCCCTTGTAGGGTTGCGAAGCAACGAGCGGGCATACCCAGCTACGCGCAGCAAATACATATGTATTCGCTGGGTCACCATAGGTGAGGGTGGACCCAGCATAGCCCTTATCAGGTAATACATATGTATTACCTGATATGGGCTGTACTGGGGGGGTACTATGTACCCCGCAGTGCACCCGCTGGGTACAGCCCTCAGGCACGGCGGATATATCCCGAAGACATATCCGAGCAGAAGGGATATATCCGTAATGTGCCCGGGTACGAATGTGTCCCCTTATCAGGGAATATGTACGTATATTGATTTAAAGTATAAACTAACGTATTCTTCTAATTAGTAATACGTTTAAAAATTTTGGTTGTTAAAAAAAAAGATTTCTTATAATTTATTTTCCCTCGATCGAGTCTTACAAATCAGGTATGCTGTGTAGAGCACAGTCGGGTATACCTAGCGGATACATATGACCCCTCTCGGTATATCGATTAAGTTTGTACTTCAGTTAAATGGGAAAATTTAATTCAAATAAAAAGTTTAGTTAACCAATAAGATTCGGGTCACCCCCTTCGGTGGCCTCGGTTCGTTCTTAAAAAACTAAACTTGTTGTTATTACTTATTACTGTAATAAATTCTATTAATTATAGTTAGTTATTTTAATTTTTAATTGAAAAAAATTATTATAGTTTTAGTACTTAGTATTATAAGTATTAAGATTTTCATAATATTAATTATAGGATTAAAGTTAGATTATAGTTTTTCATAATTTAACTTTTCAACCATAATTCAAAATTCAATTCTTACTGAGGTTTAACATAATATGTTCACTATTAATACAACATCCAATCCAGTATTTGATCTTTCAGAAATTTCTGTAGGACAACATCTATATTGGAATATTGGGGGGTATCAGGTTCATGGACAAGTATTAATTACGTCATGGATTGTTTTAGGTTTAATCATTGGTTTTGGTTTAATTGCTAATACTAATCTTAAAGCAATCCCGGACGGATTCCAAAATTTATCAGAGTACGTAACGGAATTTATCCGTGATTTAGCAAAAACTCAAGTTGGTGAAGAAGATTACTTATCATGGGTTCCATTTTTAGGAACAATTTTTTTATTTGTATTTGTTTCGAATTGGTCTGGAGCATTAATTCCATGGCGTTTAATCGAACTTCCAAGTGGAGAGCTAGGTGCTCCAACAAATGATATTAATACAACTGTTTCATTAGCATTATTAACTTCAATTTCTTATTTTTACGCTGGGTTTAATAAAAAAGGCTTAGGTTATTTTAAACGTTATATTTCTCCAACACCGTTTTTATTACCAATTAATGTATTAGAAGATTTTACAAAACCACTATCATTAAGTTTCCGACTATTTGGAAATATCCTTGCAGATGAATTAGTAACAGGTGTAATTATTGCGTTAGTTCCTTTAGCAGTACCAATCCCTTTAATGCTACTAGGTTTATTTACTAGTGCTATTCAAGCGTTAGTTTTTTCAACTTTAGCCGGTGCTTATATTGGTGAAAGTTTAGAAGATCATCATTAAAGTTACTTACATTTTGTAAATATTAGTTTAAGTAACTTTAATATTATCAGGGAATACATATGTATTCCCTGATATGGGCTGTACAGGGAATCTGTACACCCGCTAGGTGCACCGGATATATATCCCTTTGGGATATATCCTTGGAAGTTTTTTTAAAATATTAAGAACTTTTTAGTACTTTATACCTTATTAAAACTGAATTCCCCAGCTCCGCTGCTTGAGCCCCCAGAGCTTTGCTCTGGTCGGGGGCTCCGCAGAGCTTTGCTCTGGGTAGAGCTTTGCTCTGGGTAGAGCTGGAAGCAATATCCTTGTACGTAGCCCTAGCACGGTATATATAATTATACTGCGGTACAAAGTATCGTCGGGGGTACTACGCACAAATGAGGTATGCTCGCTGCTATAGCATCTAGCACCCCCTTAGTCTAGTAATAAATAAATTTAAGCATTGTATTCCATTCAAGATAATGTTATACTAAGACAAATACAAAGAATTAAAATTTTTGGTTGTTAATATGAAATTTATAATTTAGTTAAGCGGTATTCGTAGGCGGGTGCACTGCGGGGTACATAGTACCCCCCCAGTACAGCCCATATCAGGTAATACATATGTATTACCTGATAAGGGGACACATCCGTGTCCCGGGCGGGTGGACCCAGCACAGCTGGGTACAGCCCTCATCGGATACAGAGTATCCGGGGTCGGGGCATCTCCAGAGGGCTGTACTGCGGGGTACATAGTACCCCCCCAGTACACCCGCTCTGATGACTCCTCCCGGTATATCAAGATTGAATTAATTATTCAATTCAAAATAAATTTATAAATTAAAAAAAAAATATATAAAATTGGAGTAAATACTATGAACCCACTTATCGCTGCTTCGTCTGTTATTGCTGCTGGATTAGCTATTGGATTAGGGGCTATTGGTCCAGGAATGGGTCAAGGAACTGCCGCAGGTTACGCTTTAGAAGGTATTGCTCGCCAACCAGAAGCTGAAGGTAAAATTCGTGGTACTTTATTATTAAGTTTTGCATTTATGGAATCATTAACAATTTATGGACTAGTTGTAGCATTAGTTCTATTATTTGCTAACCCATTTGCAGGTTAATTATTATTAGTACATTTGTTTGTTTAAGTTTTGTATAAATCGGTATACGTACGTATAGCCCAATACGAAACTTAGAAAAACAAATTTATAGCTTATTAAATTTTTAAAATTTAATAAGCTATAACCTATTTAATCTTATAACTATTAAAAAGACTGAGTTAAGAAAATTGAACTATTCATCGTTCGTAGCATCCTAGCTATACTAGTACTACGCAATAGTTCAATTTTTTTAAGTTTTATTGAATTTAAGTCCAATCGGTATACCTACGTATACTTTGCGGAGGGGGTGCTATGCACCCCGAGGCTATACCAGCGAATACATAGGCGGGTGCACTGGGGGGGTACTATGTACCCCGCAGTACAACCCCCTATGCATCTCGCAGTATATCCGATTTGAATTTATAATGCTCCCGTTATTAGAACTTATTTCTAATAAACAAAATTTAGTAAACTTTTATATAGTTAAATTTATACTTCTTTATAAAAAGTATAAATTTCAATAAAGTTATTTCAATAAAAAGCTTATAAGGAAACTTTTATGGATACTTTAAATCAATTAAGTACAATTTGTTTTGGACATGGTTTCGGAATTAATACAAACATTCTAGAAACTAATATTATTAATTTAGCAGTTGTAATTGGTGTAGTAGTGTCTTTTGTCGGAGATGCTCTACGCTCATTACTAGAAAACCGTAAGCAAACGATTTTAGCAAATTTAGAAGAAGCTGATTTACGTGCAAAAGCTGCAAAAGATAAACTCGATGAAGCTATTGCACGATTAGAAGAAGCGCAAGCTAAAGCTGAATCTATTCGCTCACAAGGTCTTGTTACAGCCGAGCAAGAAAAGAAACTGTGTATTGAACAAGCAGAATCTGATATGGCACGTTTAGAAGAATATAAAAAACAAACGTTACGTCTTCAACAACAGCGAGCTATGGGACAAGTTTCTCAACAAGTTATCTCATTAGCACTAGAAAAGGTTCATAAAAAATTAAAAACAGTTGCGGATTCTAAATTCCATGCAGATGTTAATAATTCTAATATTGCCTTTTTTACTAAATATAAAGTTTAATTTAATTAAATCGCTATTAAGCGATTTTTTCGAAGAGCATTATAATTTCGTTATAAATACTCTATGCCTAAGCAGGCATGCCCGGACGGGCAGGGTAAGGACTGTACGGCAGTATACGCATGTATACCTTAATGTACACCCGACCGCGGGGTGCATAGCACCCCCTGCGCAGCTGGCGCGAAATAAAAAAAATTAATTGAATTTTCTAAACTAAAGATTAGGTCATATGCTTATACACTGCATTCTAGCCCTATCGTTAGTTAAATATTTCTATCGAATAATAAAAATTTTTTTAAAACACGGAGTTTCGTTTTTTATGGTTAAAATTCAACCCGATGAGATTAGCAGTATTATTCGTCAACAAATCGAACAATATTCTCAAGAAGTAAAAGTTGTAAATGTAGGTACCGTTTTCCAAGTAGGTGACGGTATTGCTCGAGTTTATGGTCTTGAAAAAGTAATGGCTGGAGAATTAGTAGAATTTGATGAAGGTACAGTTGGGATTGCACTGAATTTAGAAGCAAAAAATGTAGGTGTAGTATTAATGGGCCAAGGCCTTACTGTTCAAGAAGGAACATCTGTTCGTGCAACTGGAAAAATTGCTCAAATTCCTGTAGGTGAAGGTTATTTAGGACGAGTTGTTAATGCCTTAGCACGTCCAATCGATGGTAAAGGTGAAATTGAAACAACAGAAACACGTCTAATTGAATCTCCAGCTCCGGGGATTATTTCACGTCGTTCTGTTCATGAACCTTTACAAACAGGATTAATTGCAATTGATGCAATGATTCCTATTGGTCGAGGGCAACGTGAACTTATTATTGGGGATCGTCAAACAGGTAAAACAGCTGTAGCACTTGATACAATTTTAAATCAAAAAGGTAAAGATGTTATTTGTGTTTATGTTGCTATTGGTCAAAAAGCTTCATCTATTGCTCAAGTAGTTACTACACTAGAAGAACGTGGGGCATTAGAATATTCAGTTATTGTTTCAGCAACTGCAAATGAACCTGCAACATTACAATATTTAGCACCTTATACCGGTGCTGCTTTAGCAGAATATTTTATGTATAAAGGTCGTCATACACTTGTTATTTATGACGATTTAACGAAACAAGCGCAAGCTTATCGTGAAATGAGTTTATTATTACGTCGACCGCCAGGACGTGAAGCTTACCCAGGAGATGTATTCTACTTACACTCACGTTTATTAGAACGTGCAGCAAAACTTAATGATGAATTAGGTAGTGGTAGTATGACTGCACTTCCTGTTGTAGAAACTCAAGAAGGTGATGTATCCGCTTATATTCCTACTAATGTAATTTCAATTACAGATGGGCAAATTTTCTTATCAGCAGATATTTTTAATGCAAACATTCGACCAGCTATTAACGTTGGTATTTCAGTTTCTCGAGTTGGCTCAGCTGCACAACCAAAAGCAATGAAACAAGTTGCAGGACAACTGAAATTATCGTTAGCTCAATTTGAAGAATTAGAAGCTTTTTCACAATTTGCTTCTGATTTAGATCAAGCAACACAAAACCAATTAGCTCGAGGAAAACGTTTACGTGAATTACTAAAACAACGTCAATTCTCTCCACTATCTTTAGAAGAACAAGTAGCTTCTATTTATGCTGGTTGTAATGGATATTTAGATACAGTTGATACTGAAAAAGTTAGTGAATTCTTAGTTGATTTACGTCAATATTTATCATCAAATAAACCAAAATTCGGTGAACTTATTCGTTCAACTAATACTTTAACATCTGATGCTGAAGATGTTTTAAAAGAAGCATTAACTGAGTTATTATAAACCTGGTATACGTACGTATACTGAGCAGGTATATCTGATTTAGTTTTTTTTCGTTTCATATTTTTTTAGTAGTAAGTAGGTTATACCCTACTTACTACTAAAAAAGTATTAATTCAATAACTTGTCACATATGAGTATTGTGTATTAAACTAGACTGATTTTTAAAATAACGCTCTAATAATGTACTCTTTATCTCAAATCGGATATACTTTCCATAGCACAGTACACCCGCTCCGATGACCCCTCCCGGTATACCGATATAATATAAAACATAAAAATAAATTTTTTTTACTAAATTTTTAGTACAAACTAGCGGGAGGTGACCCGCTCGGGGGGGCACAGATGTGCCCCCGAAGGGCTGTACAGGGAACCTGTACACCCGCTCCGTGTTTATAAGACTTCCACTTTACCGGGCTATAGCAGTGCAGTACTATCGCATACGTCTCTTCACCGGTTGTAAAGCCTTCAAACCTTTTATTGATATTGGTAAAAACTAGAATTTCGAACTACATCCGAATTCTAAAAAATAAATGTAAAAAAATTTGTACTACTTTATCTTTCCCCCTTTATGCCTACAGTACAACAATTAGTACGTTCCGCACGCCAAAAAATATCCAAAAAAACAAAATCTCCAGCTTTAATTTCATGTCCTCAACGTCGTGGTGTTTGTACACGTGTATACACTACAACTCCAAAAAAACCGAATTCGGCACTTCGTAAAGTAGCACGTGTTCGTTTAACTTCAGGATTCGAAGTAACAGCTTATATTCCAGGTATTGGGCATAACTTACAAGAGCATTCTGTTGTTTTAGTACGAGGAGGTAAAGTTAAAGATTTACCTGGTGTTCGTTATCATATCGTACGTGGTACATTAGATACTGCTGGTGTAAAAGGACGAACTACAAGCCGTTCAAAATATGGTGTAAAATCACCAAGTTAAACTATACTAACAGTATAGCGATATACTGGGGCACGGCGGATATATCCCGAGGACATATCCCTTTGGGATATATCCGAGCAGAAGGGATATATCCTTAATGTGCCCCGACCTACCTATACCCCAGCTACACTCAGCGAATACCCGGAGGGGTCATCGGAGCGGGTGTACAGGTTCCCTGTACAGCCCTGAGGGGCATATTTGTGCCTGAGGGGGCTGAACCCAGCGGGTGCACTGCGGGGTACATAGTACCCCCCCCCAGTACAGCCCATATCAGGTAATACATATGTATTACCTGATATGGGCTATGCTGGGCACATCCGACCTACGTATCCGCTGGGAGCTATCCTCTATACGGGCTGTCACCTACGATGACCCAGCTTAGCTGGGTAGAGGGCCATACGTACGTATGTCCGCTCGGGCCACGAACCCCACACCCCCCCCCTGTTGTTATAATGTTTAGTACAAAAGTTCTTTAGAACTGAGCCCTTATTGATTAAGGACCTGGTGGAGCTGGGTCGGATGTACATATAAGTACAGCCCATATCAGTGGATACGTACGTATCCGCTGATATGCCCACTTATTTTAGTACTAACTAAATTTAAATTTTTATTAAAGGAAAAAAAAATATGTCTCGTCGTCGTCGTCATAAACCCCGCTTAGTTTCACCTGATCCAACATATGATAGTCGTTTAGTTCATATGATTGTTAATCGTATTATGAAAGATGGAAAAAAATCTTTAGCTTATCGTATGTTTTATGAATCTATGCAAGAAATTCGTGAAAAAACTCAACAAGATCCAATTCAAATTATTGAACAAGCTGTACGTAATTCCACTCCTTTAGTTGAAGTTAAATCTCGTCGTGTAGGAGGATCTACATATCAAGTTCCACTTGAAGTTAGTCCGGAACGTGGAACGTCTTTAGCTATTCGATGGATTTTAATTGCTTGTCGTAAACGACCTGGTCGAACGTTAATTTCTAAATTAACCAATGAATTTCTAGATGCATCAAATAACACTGGAAATGCTATTCGAAAACGTGATGAAGTTCATCGCATGGCAGAAGCTAATCAAGCGTTTGCAAAATTTCGTTTTTAACGTTTTTAGTTTTAAATTTGGTGTAATACAATATTAATCGATATACGTACAAGGGTACTCGGTGCATAGCACCTCCGCTGTAGAGTGGCGGGGGCACAGTAACCCCCTACGCAGCTTGGAGTTTGAACCAAGTACTTGATTTGTATCGCACTTATTACGTCTGCAATAAGTTCACCAAACTTTTTGTTGTTCTTTAAATTATTTTTGTAACAAAATTAAAATGTAATAAAATTTATTCTAATTTTGTGTTAGAATAAAAATTAAATGTATTGGTATATAATTTTAAGTCGGGGTCATCGGAGCGGGTGTACTGGGGGGGTACTATGTACCCCGCAGTACAGCCCGGATGCCCCGACTTACGTATCCGCTGCGAGGGCTGTATCCAGCACAGCTGGGTCACCTGCGGTATACCGGGGCACGAACGTGCCCCTTTATTAAGGGTACATAGTACCCCATTCAAAATAAATTTTTTAAATTAAGGAGTAAAACAATGTCAGGTAGTACAGGTGAACGTCCATTTTCTGATATTCTTACTAGTATTCGTTACTGGGTAATCCATAGTATTACAATTCCATCTTTATTTATTGCAGGATGGTTATTTGTAAGTACTGGTCTTGCATATGATGTTTTTGGCAGTCCACGTCCAAATGAATATTTCACTGAAGATCGTCAAGAAACACCATTAATTACAGATCGTTTTAACGCATTAAACCAAGTTAAATCTTTTTCAGAATAATTAATTAATTAATTATTTTGTTTTATAATGTTTTTATATGGTTGGTTACGAGAGCGTGTATGCACTTGCTATTGTGCAGCTTTGTTCTGAGTGGGGGCTGTACAGCGAACCTGTACACCCGCTTTTTTCGCAGGCGCCCAACCTTATCAAAACTTTTACGAACTAGTATAATTTGTAACGTTAGTGTTCCTAGAGCCCCAGAGTAATACTCTGGCTTGGTTGGTAAAAAGTACTAACAAGTAACTAGCAAGTTAACATGCACTTTAAAGCATAGTTCACTAAATTTTAATAAATATAATTGATCATTGTATTTATTTACTTTATTTTATTCAATTTTGAAATTATGGCTTCTAAAAAAACTTATACTTACCCAATTTTTACTGTACGTTGGCTTTCAATTCATGCATTAGCTGTACCAACTGTTTTCTTCCTAGGTGCAATTACTGCAATGCAGTTTATTCAACGTTAAGCGGTATACGCATGTATACTCTTGTCGAGGAGATAAGAAAAATCACTTATCGTACTTAGTATGGTAAGTATCAACCTCGAATTTTAATATTCGAATATTTAAATAGTGTTTTAAATTCGTTGATAAAGTACACGGATTTAAAGCATTATCTTTATTAAGATATACTATTATTATATATACTATTATTATGGCTAAACCAAATCCAAATAAACAATCTGTTGAATTAAATCGTACAAGTTTATACTGGGGATTATTACTAATTTTTGTGCTAGCAGTTTTATTTTCAAGTTATATTTTTAACTAATCGGGTATACTGATTTATTATTTAATAGTAATAATTTTTACAAAATCATTGATTTAACATTATATAAGGTTTGATAAGGGGTGCTATGCACCTAGTATCACCGGGTTGTTGTCCAATTAAAATATTACAAACACTCTAGATGCCTTGCCCTCAGCGGATACTTAGGGTCGTACCCAGCACAGCCCTTATCAGGTAATACATATGTATTACCTTGATATGGGCTGTACTGGGGGGGTACTATGTACCCCGCAGTGCACCCGCTGGGTACAGCCCTCTGGGTATTTGCTGAGCGTAATTGGGTGCAAGGACTGTACCCAGCTATGCTGGGTCCACCCGCCCCATATCATTTCTTATAATTTAAGAAATAAAAATTTGATATTTAAATTAAGAGAATAACTTTCACTTAATCGGGTATACTGGGCATAGCACAGTATAGCCCTCAAGGTATACATACGTATACCGATTTGTTTAAAAAATAGAATTTTAAATTCAGTTACCGTAATCCGTACTTAGGCGGATATATCCGAGAAGAAGGGATATATCCTCTTACCCAGCATAGCTGGGTATGGGCACATCTGTGCCCCCCATATGAAGTGCTTTTAGTGACTCCGTATTATAACTAAGTCAGGTGTACTCAGCGAATACGTATGTATCCGCTTGTTATCTCCGGACGGTATACCTGTATCCAGCTATGCTGGGGTACAGGTATACCAGGTTATAACCACGTTTAAACAAATTTATTGTTATTAATAAAAATTAAACATATGACTAACACTGGAACGACTGGACGTATCCCACTATGGCTTATTGGGACTGTTGTAGGGACTGCAGCACTTGGACTGGTTGCAATCTTTTTTTATGGTTCATATCATGGATTAGGTTCATCATTATAAATTTTTGTCATTACATTTTCATTATAATGAACTATTTAAAGGTTACGAGTGTTAAGGGTGTACTGGGGGGTACATATTACCCCCCCAGTACAGCCCTTTCGGTATACATAGGTATATTAAGTTTGCACTGAGTACCCCTAAGCGGGTGTACGTATGTATACTGCACCAAGGTATACGTACGTATACCGATTAAAAACAAAAAAATTGGTTATTTCTCCATAAAGTTCATTAGTAACTTAAACATATTAGATATTTTTACTTTTAAACACCAAAGGCGGGTCTTATTTTATGAAATTATATACAATAAGAATCTTAAATACTAATAATTTTTTAGTAATTAAAAATTATAAATTATAAATCGGGTATACATATGTATACCGATTGGAAAAAATTAAAGAGTTGGACGTAAGTTATAAGTATTTTTATCAAAAAAAATTTAAATCTTTTTTTTACTTTTTTAATTAAAGTAATCGGATATACTGCGGGTGCGCGGCACCCCAGCGTGGTACTTAGATACCCCTTGCATCCCTGAGAGGGCTGTACGGAGTACACTCGCCTATGAGGCGAAGCTGGGTCGGTTATACATTCGTACAGCCCTCCCAGCAAATAAATACGTATCCGCCGGGTATAACGAATGGTAAAAATTAACTTTAGTATTTTAAAAATTTAATTTTTATCGTAGATAAATTTTATTAAATATAAAATACATCATTTCTAATTCTTTTTTATTTAACTAACTTTAGTTAGAAACGTTGATTTTAATTCGATCCTATTATACTAACGGTATATGTAGGTCGGCACATCCCCCTTACCCAGCGTAGCTGGGTACAGATACGGCGGATATATCCGAGCAGAAGGGATATATCCTTAATGTGCCCCCTTATCAGGGAATACCGGGTCAGGCTTTATTTAGTTAGACTAGATTACTGCTTATTGGTTGTCTCTTATAACTAAACGTACTATATATTTAGTATAAAGCGTACTAGTCTAATAAGTTATGTTAACTTTAAGCTTAGTTGATCTTTCATACTATATCTTGATCTATTTAAACTCTACCTCAGCGAATACATACATATTCGCTGCGCGAAGCCCCCAGAGCTTTACTCTGGGTGGGGCTATACTGCGGGGTACATAGTACCCCCCAGTATAGCCGCTTATAAATAATTTGATATTTATTTATAACTGTAATAAAACTAACAAAGTTTGTAATTCAATTTTGTAAATTAAAGTTGAGTTTTAATGTTGAATCGGTATACATATGTATACTTTGAGGGTACACCCGAGGATATATCCCTTTGGGATATATCCGAGCAGAAGGGTTGTACCCGATTCATCAATAATTTTAAATAAAGAATTATTATGTACAAAAGTTTAGGTACTCTGTACCAACACGGGATACGTACGTAAATACTCCACTTGGGGCACAGATGTGCCCATACCCAGCTATGCTGGGTAAGAGGATATATCCGAAGAAGGGATATATCCGAGCATAAGGGTTGTACTGCGGGGTACTATGTACCCCGCAGTACACCCGCTTCGTACAATTGCTACCCCAGCGAATACATGTGTATTCGCTGCGCTCAGCCCATATCAGGGCATACATATGTATTCCTTGATAAGGGCTGTACAGGTCATACCCGTCTTGAACTTTTAAACTTATATAGTTTTTATGCAAATTATATAGTGTCGATCGGCTGTATCCAGCGGATACACAGGTTGGAGCATCGGGGCTGTACTGCGGGGTACATAGTACCCCCCCAGTACACCCGCTCTGATGACCCCTCCCGATACACCGATTGATTTCTACACTAACATAATTTTTTTAATAAAGCTATATGGTGTGAAAATACTTTTTATACCAACGTACAAAAAAATATTATAATTAGGAGAATTTCGATGACAATTAGCCCACCAGAGCGTGAAGCAAAAAAGGTTAAAATTGTAGTCGATCGTGATCCCGTAGAAACAAGTTTAGAAAAATGGGCTAAACCAGGCCATTTTTCGCGTACTTTATCAAAAGGTCCAACTACTACTACGTGGATTTGGAATCTACATGCCGATGCCCATGATTTTGATAGTCACACAAATGATTTAGAAAATATATCACGAAAAGTTTTTAGTGCTCATTTTGGACAATTAGGTATTATCTTTATTTGGTTGAGTGGTATGTATTTTCATGGAGCTCGTTTTTCAAATTATGAAGCCTGGTTATCAGATCCAACGCATATTAAACCAAGTGCTCAAGTTGTTTGGCCAATTGTTGGTCAAGAAATTTTAAATGGAGATGTTGGAGGTGGTTTCCAAGGTATTCAAATTACATCAGGTTTTTTCCAACTTTGGCGTGCCAGTGGAATAACAAGTGAATTACAACTTTATGCCACAGCTGTTGGCGGTTTAGTTATGGCAGCTGCCATGTTTTTTGCAGGTTGGTTCCATTACCATAAAAGTGCACCTAAATTAGAATGGTTCCAAAATGTAGAATCTATGATGAATCACCATTTAGCTGGTTTATTAGGTTTAGGAAGTTTAGCTTGGGCTGGTCATCAAATCCATATTGCATTACCAATTAATAAATTATTAGATGCCGGAGTAGATCCAAAAGAAATCCCTTTACCGCATGAATTTATTGCGAATCGTGATTTAATGGCTCAACTTTATCCAAGTTTTGCTAAAGGATTAACTCCATTTTTTACTTTAAATTGGGGTGAATATCGTGATTTTTTAACATTCCAAGGTGGTTTAAACCCTGTTACAGGTGGTTTATGGTTAAGTGATGAAGCTCACCACCATTTAGCAATTGCCGTTTTATTCTTAATTGCTGGACACCAGTACCGTACAAATTGGGGTATTGGACATAGTATGAAAGATATTTTAGAAGCACATAAAGGTCCATTTACTGGTGAAGGTCATAAAGGGTTATATGAAATTTTAACAACTTCATGGCATGCACAACTAGGTATTAACCTAGCATTATTTGGTTCACTTTCAATTATTGTTGCTCAACATATGTATAGTATGCCTCCATACCCTTATTTAGCAACGGACTATGGAACACAATTATCATTATTTACTCATCATATGTGGATCGGTGGTTTCTGTATTGTTGGAGCCGGAGCTCATGCTGCTATCTTTATGGTTCGTGACTATGATCCAACTAATAACTATAATAACGTATTAGATCGTGTTATCCGACACCGTGATTCTATCATTTCACATTTAAATTGGGTTTGTATCTTTTTAGGTTTCCATAGTTTTGGTTTATATATTCATAACGATACATTAAGTGCTTTAGGACGTCCACAAGATATGTTCTCTGATACTGCCATTCAGTTACAACCTGTCTTTGCTCAATGGATTCAAAATACTCACTTTTTAGCTCCTCAATTAACTGCACCAAACGCTTTAGCAGCTACAAGTGCTACTTGGGGTGGAGATATTGTTGCAGTTGGTGGTAAAGTCGCGATGATGCCTATTGCTTTAGGAACATCTGATTTTATGGTTCACCATGTTCATGCTTTTACTATTCATGTAACAGTATTAATTTTATTAAAAGGTGTTTTATATGCACGTAGTTCACGTTTAATTCCTGATAAAGCAAACTTAGGATTCCGTTTCCCTTGTGATGGCCCAGGTCGTGGTGGAACATGTCAAGTTTCTGCATGGGATCACGTTTTTTTAGGGTTGTTTTGGATGTATAATGCCTTATCTGTTACTATTTTCCACTTTAGCTGGAAAATGCAGTCAGATGTTTGGGGAACAGTTACAGCTTCCGGTGTATCTCATATTTCGGGAGGTAATTTTGCTGCAAGTGCTAATACTATTAACGGTTGGCTACGTGATTTCTTATGGGCGCAATCGTCACAAGTTATTCAATCATATGGTTCAGCTTTATCCGCTTATGGTTTAATCTTCCTAGGTGCTCACTTTATTTGGGCATTTAGTCTAATGTTCTTATTTAGTGGTCGTGGTTATTGGCAAGAATTAATTGAATCAATTGTTTGGGCGCATAATAAACTTAAAGTTGCTCCAGCAATCCAACCTCGTGCCTTAAGTATTACTCAAGGGCGTGCAGTAGGTGTTGCTCACTATTTATTAGGTGGAATTGCTACCACATGGTCGTTCTTCTTAGCGCGTATTATTGCCGTTGGTTAAAACTAAAAGTTTAATTTTATTAATTTTTTACTAAAAATTAATAAACTTTTACTATAGCTCAGAGCTGGTGTTTTACACTAGTTCGCACAATCTAGATTGATGCAGAATGGTGCTTGCTAACAAAATTGTTGATACTAAGTATCAACCCCAGTAAATACATAGTATTCGCTGCGCGCAGCCCCCTCCCCGGATACTCTGTATCCGGTGCGGAGCCCCCAGAGCTTTGCTCTGGGCGGGGGCTATATAGGTTTCCTGTACACCCGTCTAGCATCAACCTAGGCCCTTCGGACGCTAGCATTGCAAAAACACCCTAGTGTGAGGGTGTACTATGTACCCTGAGCACCTTAAGTTTTAAACAAAATTTAGGAGTTTAACTAAATACTTAAATTTAGCTTTTTAGTATATATTTATAATATATATATGTGTGTAAGCACCTTGAATAGGCTAAAAAACAATTTTATAGATTAAGTTTTTTATTTTAAGTATAAAATATATGATTACAAAGTAGAGTTAATTAGCTTAGGTTAATTCTAAGTTAATCCTCTTTATAAATATAACTTGTTTAAGCAAGTTAATAAAAAACTTTAGTTTGTTTAATTTTTTATAAATCGGTATATCCGATTAGTAACTATATTTGCTTAAGTTTGAGTTATAAAACTAATTTTTTCTAAGTTAATCCTTTGTATTAAGTAAGAAATATAGTTTTTTTTTATAAAACTTTCGTTTTAATTAGTTATTACAGAAGTTTTAATAAAACATATTTAACCCAGAAATAGTCGAGTAATTTTAGTTACGATTTATAAAGAAATAATATTACTGTATAGTATTAATTTATTTTATATTTATATAGTTTTGATTAGTAAAAATTAAATAAATTTTATAGTTAATGCGTAAATGTTACTTTTAGTGACCGTAGGAAGTACAAATATATACCCATGAGGGCTGTACCCAGCGGGTGCACTGCGGGGTACATAGTACCCCCCAGTACAGCCCATATCAGGTAATACATATGTATTACCTGATAAGGGCTGTGCTGGATCACCGCTTAGTGGTTGGGGGGAGTGCTACGCACTCCATAGTAACCTCGGCATAGCTGGGGCGAGTACAGCCTTCTAGGCTACTAAAATAAATAGTAACAAGAACCTCCGCACAGCGAATACATATGTATTCGCTGTTGGTTCTACGAAAGTTGTACGTAGTACATTTATTATAACCCCGAGCGGGTTGTAGTAATAAGTACTAAACAGATAGCTAAGATCTAAATTATGCAAACTTATTTTGTAAATAAATTGATTGTTTAAATCAGCTCTATTTTTTAAATACTCGTTAGAATTTTATTCTAAGTACTAAAAGAGTGAACGCAATTTAATATCTGTTTAATTATAAAATTTAATTCATATATTAAAAAAAATTTAATTTAAATTACGTTAAAATAAATAAACTTAAGTTTTTCAATTTTAATTGTTTGTATTTAGCTAATGGCAGCTCTTTTTTAAAGTTTTAAATTTTAATTTTATAGTAGAGAGATTATCCTAACATATCAGGATATTGTCCTGGCATTTGATGTTATTACTTAGTACTTAACATTAAACTAATGAGTTCGATGCGAATTATGTACTTTATACGTAGATCGAGCTAGGTTAATCCTATAACTAGATAAAAAAAACTTAAAAGATCTATGCCAAGGATATACAGTCATATAATTAATATTATATGACAAAGGAATAAATACAATATGGTAACTAAATTCCCAAAATTTAACCAAGGTCTGGCACAAGACCCGACAACACGTCGAATTTGGTTTGGTATTGCAACTGCTCATGATTTTGAAAGTCATGATGGGATGACTGAAGAAAATCTATATCAAAAGATTTTTGCTTCACATTTTGGACAATTAGCAATTATTTTTTTATGGACTTCCGGAAACTTATTTCACGTAGCTTGGCAAGGTAATTTTGAACAATGGATTCAAGATCCATTACACATCCGACCAATTGCACATGCAATCTGGGATCCTCATTTTGGGCAACCCGCTGTTGAAGCATTTACTCGTGGTGGAGCATCTGGTCCTGTAAACATTGCTACTTCTGGTGTATACCAATGGTGGTACACTATTGGAATGCGTACAAATCAAGAATTATATACTGCTTCTATCTTTTTATCATTTGGAGCAGGATTATTTTTATTTGCTGGATGGTTACATCTTCAACCAAAATTCCAACCTGCTTTATCTTGGTTTAAAAATGCAGAATCGCGTTTAAACCACCATTTAGCTGGATTATTTGGTGTAAGTTCATTAGCATGGACTGGACATTTAGTTCACGTTGCTATTCCTGAAGCGCGTGGTCAACACGTTGGTTGGGATAATTTTTTAACAACATTACCTCACCCGGAAGGATTAACACCATTTTTTACTGGTAATTGGGCTGCTTATGCTTCTAATCCAGATACACCAAGTCATATTTTTGGTACAAGTTCTGGCGCTGGTACAGCTATTTTAACTTTCTTAGGAGGTTTTCATCCACAAACTGAAAGTCTTTGGTTAACAGATATTGCACACCATCATTTAGCAATTGCTGTTGTTTTTATTATTGCTGGTCACCAATACCGTACAAATTTCGGAATTGGGCATAGTATGCGTGAAATTTTAGAAGCACATACACCTCCAGGTGGTAAATTAGGTGCTGGACATAAAGGACTATTCGATACTGTAAATAATTCATTACATTTCCAGTTAGGACTAGCTTTAGCTTCTGTAGGAACAATTTGTTCTCTAGTAGCACAGCATATGTATTCTTTACCGCCTTATGCTTTCTTAGCACAAGACTATACCACTCAATCAGCTTTATATACACACCATCAATATATTGCTGGTTTTATTATGTGTGGTGCTTTTGCACACGGTGCTATTTTCTTTATTCGTGATTATGATCCAGAGCAAAATAAAGGCAATGTTTTAGCTCGTATGCTAGAACATAAAGAAGCTATTATTTCTCATTTAAGTTGGGTTACATTATTCTTAGGATTCCATACTTTAGGTTTATATGTTCATAATGATGTAATGCAAGCATTTGGAACACCGGAAAAACAAATTCTAATTGAACCTGTGTTTGCACAATGGATTCAAGCAGCGCAAGGAAAATCTTTATATGGATTTGATTTCTTACTATCTTCTAATGCAAGTCCAGCTTATGCAGCGAGTCAAAGTATTTGGCTACCAGGTTGGTTAGATGCAATTAATAGTAATACAAATTCGTTATTTCTAACAATTGGACCGGGTGACTTCTTAGTACACCATGCAATTGCTTTAGGATTACACACAACAACTTTAATTCTTGTTAAAGGTGCATTAGATGCACGTGGTTCTAAATTAATGCCGGATAAAAAAGATTTTGGATATAGTTTCCCTTGTGATGGTCCAGGTCGTGGTGGAACATGTGATATTTCTGCTTGGGATGCTTTCTATCTTGCAGTTTTTTGGATGTTAAATACTATTGGTTGGGTTACTTTTTATTTCCATTGGAAACATTTAGGAATTTGGCAAGGAAATGTTAGTCAGTTTAATGAATCATCTACATATTTAATGGGATGGCTTCGTGATTACTTATGGTTAAATTCATCACAATTAATTAATGGTTATAACCCTAATGGTATGAACTCACTAGGTGTGTGGTCATGGGCTTTCTTACTTGCTCACTTAATTTATGCTACTGGATTTATGTTCTTAATTTCATGGCGTGGTTATTGGCAAGAATTAATTGAAACATTAGTTTGGAGTCATGAACGTACAGCTTTAGCAAGTTTAGTTCGTTGGCGTGATAAACCAGTTGCTTTAAGTATTGTACAAGCTCGTTTAGTTGGGTTAGTACATTTTAGTGCTGGTTATGTTATTACTTATGCAAGTTTCCTTATTGCTTCCACTTCATCGAAATTTGGTTAATTCACGGTATATGTATGTATACTGTTCTAGGGCTGACACCCGCTAGTGCGTAAATTAAAAGTATTACATAGTTAATATTATGTATTAATCAGTGCATATAGCCCTGATACAGAGTACAGCCCTGTACGAATTAAAACTAAACTTTTAAATGAAACTTTATATTGCAGTGCTTACTTGATAAATTTTATTAAGTAAGTACTGCAATATATATATATATAATTGAGAATCTTTATATGATATTATAGGAAATAAGATAAATATAAATATAAATTTAAATTTGAATAAAAAAGTGTTCAATATCCGCACTAGCGGGTGACAGCCCCAACCAGCGGTTTTCCCCTTATCAAAGGTACAAGGTCACCTATAGTGACCCGATTAGTAAAAATAAATATAGTTAATAATAAGTAAAGTGTAATAACTTTTTAGTTAAAATAAACTAACATCAATAAATGTTTTATTCTAATAAGGGGCCTCGGGGGCACATCTGTGCCCCCCGGGGGCTGTACGAATATATCCTCTGATCGTTCATAGCGGCACAGGGTGCTACGCACCCCGCGATAGATGATAACCCATATCAGGGAAATACATATATATATATATATATATTCCCTGATAAAGCAGCGAATACGTAGATCGGATATCCGCCGTGCCCCGGTTTAAGTTAAAACTACATTACAAAGTATAAAGTAATGTTCAGAACATAGACCCGTCCAGGCTGTACAGGTCCTCTGTACACCCAACTAGTTTAAAATATTCTTTTATTATTCCTGGAGTTTTTACTATGAAATTAGCAGTTTATGGAAAAGGTGGGATTGGAAAATCAACAGTAAGTTGTAATTTATCTATTGCATTAGCAAAACGTGGAAAAAAAGTTTTACAAATTGGATGTGATCCAAAACACGATAGTACATTCACACTTACGGGATTTTTAATTCCAACAATTATTGATACACTTCAAGCTAAAGACTATCATTATGAGACTATTTGGCCGGAAGATATTATTTATGAAGGTTATGGTGGAGTTGATTGTGTTGAAGCTGGTGGTCCACCTGCAGGTGCTGGCTGTGGTGGCTATGTTGTAGGAGAAACAGTAAAATTACTAAAAGAATTAAATGCCTTTTTTGAATATGATGTAATTTTATTTGATGTTTTAGGAGATGTTGTTTGTGGTGGATTTGCTGCACCTTTAAATTATGCCGATTATTGTATTATTGTAACGGATAATGGTTTTGATGGATTATTTGCCGCTAATCGTATTGTTGCTTCAGTTCGAGAAAAAGCACGTACACATCCACTTCGTTTAGCTGGATTAGTAGGAAATCGAACAGCAACCCGTGATTTAATTGATAAATATGTTTCTGTATGTCGAATCCCTGTTTTAGATGTAATTCCATTAATCGAAACAATTCGTGTATCTCGCGTAAAAGGTAAAACTTTATTTGAATTAACAGAAATAGATTCTTCATTAAACTACATCTGTGAATACTATTTAAACATTGCAGATCAATTACTTGCTCAACCTGAAGGTATTGTTACTCAAGAATTATCTGATCGTGATTTATTTACATTATTAAGTAATTTTTATTTAAATACCGAAACAACGTCAGAAACTTCAAGTGAATCAGTAAATAACGATTCCGCTGCTGATACTTCACAACCCGAATTTAGTTTTGACTTTTTATAAAAAGGATTTATATTATGACATCATCAATTACTGAAACATTAACTTTTGAATGTGAAACAGGAAATTACCATACATTTTGTCCAATTAGTTGTGTTAGTTGGTTATATCAACAAATTGAAGATAGCTTTTTTCTTGTAATTGGAACCAAAACATGTGGTTATTTTTTACAGAATGCAATGGGAGTTATGATTTTTGCAGAACCACGTTATGCTATGGCAGAACTAGAAGAAGGTGATATTGCTGCACAACTTAATGATTTTAAAGAATTAAAACGTTTATGTTTAGAAATTAAAGTTAATCGAAATCCAAGCGTTATTGTATGGATCGGAACTTGCACAACTGAAATTATTAAGATGGATCTGGAAAATTTAGCTGTATTAATTGAATCTGAAATCAAAGTTCCAATTGTTGTAGCACGTGCAAATGGGTTAGATTATGCTTTTACTCAAGGTGAAGATACGGTTTTAGCTGCTTTAGTAAATCGTTGTCCAAGCGAAGAACTAACACCTGCTGTGCATCAAGAAGTAGATAAAACTAACCAATCAGATCAAAGCACCATAGATGACTCCTTATCCTCTCAAAAAACTCAACATCCACCTTTAGTTTTATTTGGTTCTGTTCCGAATATTATTCAAAAACAATTGATTACGGAATTGAAACAACAAGGTATTACTGTATCGGGCTGGTTACCATCACGATATTCTGAATTACCAGTATTAAATAGTTCAGTTTATGTTTGTGGGATTAACCCTTTTTTAAGTCGAACTGCGACTAGTCTAATGCGACGCCGAAAATGTCATTTAATTAGTGCTCCATTTCCAATTGGGCCTGATGGAACAAGCAGTTGGATTGCAAAAATCTGTGAAGTTTTTGGTGTTGTTCCTGAAAGCTTAAAAGAACGAGAAGAAAAAAGTTGGTCATATTTAAAAGATTATCTTGAACTTGTAAAAGGAAAATCGGTCTTTTTTATGGGAGATAATTTATTAGAAATTTCCTTAGCTCGATTTTTTATTCGATGTGGAATGATTGTTTATGAAATTGGGATTCCATATATGGATCGTCGTTTTCAAGCCGCTGAATTAGAACTATTAGAAAAAACTTGTCAGGCAATGAATGTACCGTTTCCACGAATTGTTGAAAAACCTGATAATTTTAATCAAATTCAACGAATTCAGTCTCTTCAACCAGATATTGTAATTACTGGACTAGCTCATAGTAATCCTTTAGAAGCACGTGGAATTACAACCAAATGGTCTACTGAATTTACTTTTGCACAAATTCATGGTTTTACTAATAGCCGTGATATTCTAGAATTAATTACACGACCAATTCGTCGTAATACTAATTTAAATACTTTAGGTTTCACAACAGTTGTTAAGTAATTATTTTTTATTTTATATAAGATCTTTATTTTGATACATATTGTGCTGCACTAAATAGTGACATCGAGCGCATAAAATACTAGTTATTAGATTATTTTATAGAGTTTAATCTAAATATTTTTATAACACAGAGTGAAATTCTATTTTATAAAAATATTTAAATTAAAAGTACTGTAGTACATATAAAGTACAGTATGTAATAAGTAGTACTTGTTATTAGAACGTAGTTTTAGTAACAAGTACTAATCATAAATATAATTTTAACTTTAAATTTTTAATTTACACTTATTTTAAATAATTTACTTATAGCTGTATGCGTGCGCAGGCTATTGTCATTATATGGCTTCATATCGAATATCGTATGGAGTATTCGCTTTGTACAATTCTCAACCAAAATATTTTTGTACCTTAACTTGTAATATTCGATAATATTATGAAATATTATAAGACTAAAAAGTTATAATATAATATATTAAGATCATCAATATCCCCCGATTGGGTATACTGTGCTATTCACAGTTCGGGTGGAGGGTACGCAATGAGTGGGTGTGTCCAGCATAGCACAGTGCACCCGCTGGGTTCAGCCCCTATTGTTTCACAAGAAGCTTTGCGCGAAAACTTTGCCCGTAGGCGGGTGCACTGCGGGGTACATAGTACCCCCCCCCCCCCCAGTACAGCCCTTCTGCTCGGATATATCTCAAAGGGATATGTCCGGGTGTGGCCAGCATAGCGCGAGTGGCTTTACTGTGCATAGCACAAGTACTTCAGGGCGATATACAGTATCGCCGGTCAGGGCCATATAGAATATATCCGCTCGGCGGATAAATACGTATGGCTTCGTACCTAATTAATTAAAATAAATTATATAATTCTTATGCAATATTTAATTCTTGAAAATTTTTTTTCAAATACTTCCTTTGTGTTTTTGTTTGTAACAATGTTATTCTATTGGATTCGAACAATTTTTTTTCCAGAATCTTGGAATTATACAAATAAATCGAATCGACAATCGGTGAAAAGCTCTGAGAGGACTATATCGAGTATATCCGCCCAGGGTATCGCAGGTGACGCCTTATCAAAGGTACATGGTAACCGATTTGGAACGTTTTGTATTTTAATTTGTAATTTATCATTAGCAGGGCAATTAGTTTGTCGTTGGATTATTTCTAATCATTTTCCTTTAAGTAATTTATATGAATCTTTAATTTTTTTATCTTGGGGATTTACTTTAAGTCATATTTTATTAGAAAAAATAATGTCAAGTCCTTTAATAGGATCTATTCTTGCTCCTAGTGCTTTATTAACAAGTAGTTTTGCTTACTTTGTTCTTCCAGAAACAATGAAGAAAGCTACTCCACTTGTTCCAGCGCTTCAGTCCAATTGGTTAATGATGCATGTAACCATTATGATTTTAAGTTATGCAGCTTTAATTGCTGGTTGTCTCTTATCAATTATGTTCTTAGTTTTAAATTCAACTTACGACCCAGCTGTGCTGGGTTCGAAGGCTATAGAAAGTACACCAGGTGCTATTTCTAAAAATACAGAAAACTATAATTTTAATACTACTGTAACTTCAATCGATGCAAATACATCGTACCCGATTAGTAATGATAAAGTCGAAATTACTAATCTTTCGGATTTTAATTTTCAAAAAGGTTTAGATAATATTAGTTATCGAAGTTTAAGTATTGGGTTTAGTTTATTAACAATTGGAATTATTTCAGGAGCAGTATGGGCAAATCAAGCTTGGGGTTCTTATTGGAGCTGGGATCCGAAAGAAACATGGGCTTTAATAACATGGCTTATTTTTGCGACTTATTTACATACACGTTTAAACTACGGATGGGAAGGTAAAAAACCAGCTTTTATTGCTAGTGGAGGTTTTTTTATTATTTGGGTGTGTTATTTTGGAGTAAATTTATTTGGAAAAGGGTTGCATAATTATGGGTTTTGGAATTAATTTATATTAATTAAAGTTATTTTTATAAATAAATAAACAGTTACTTTAAAATATATTTTTTAAGTATAATATATAAAAAAGATTTATAACTAAGTGAATAGATAGTCACCAATGGTATCTCCTATGGAGCAATGAGTGATTTTACTGTTACAGGGCGTGAAGGGTCCATATGACCCCTGCCTGAGCTATACATGAGGGCTGTACAGGGAACCTGTACATCCGACCCCAGATACTCTGTATCCGGTGCGGAGCCCCCAGAGCTTTGCTCTGGGCGGGGTCTGTGACCTGTACACCCGACTAAAAAACAATTATTGTGAAGAATTTGTAAATAGATTAAAAATTATTACTCGAAAGAGTTGGAGATAAAAAAATGGAAGTAAATATTCTGGGACTAATGGCAACTGCCTTATTCATCATCATTCCAACAAGTTTTTTACTTATTTTATTTGTAAAAACAGAAAGTGAAAACGCTGCTTAAATTTTTGTAAAGTTTACTTTTTAACTTAATTTTTTTATTTAGGTTGTAGTTTTTTTTTCAAAAAACTACAACCTAAATCTTATATGGAAAATAATATATAATATTTTATTAATTGTATTAATGGTTTTGTTAACCCTAAAGTTTATGCTTACTATTCTAATTTAATTTAATAAAATACTAATTAAAATTAAAGGTACTTAGTATTAATAAGTATGCAGTACAGCGAATACATATGTATTCGCTGAGAACTTATATTTCAATAAGACGCTATCATGGTAAGTTTAGTACTAAAAACTTAAAAAACTTATGTTGGTAATTAACAATATAATTCTCCCCAGATAGGATTTGAACCTATGACCCATCGGTTAACAGCCGATTGCTCTACCACTGAGCTACTAAGGATTTATTTTTATAGAAAATTCTATAAAAATATAGCGAATAGCGGGAATCGAACCCGCGACCTAACCTTGGCAAGGTTATGTTTTACCACTAAACTATATTCGCACTAATTAAAATATTACTTAATATTTTTATAACTGTCAAGTAATATTAGCGGATGCACGACATCTTCATCGAGGGATATATATGTATCCTCTATTGTATAGCGGCTGCATAGGGAACCTGTACAGTATACCTCGTTAATTTTTATGCCTGCTACTAGATTCGAACTAGTGACACTCCGCGTATGAGACGGGCACTCTACCACTGAGTTAAACAGGCGGTTTTTATTTAAAAAAAAGAGTCTTATAAGAAAAAAGTTTTAAGATTTATTTAAGAAGGGCTAGGAGGGATTCGAACCCCCGACACCGTAGTTCGTAGCCACGTGCTCTAGTCCACTGAGCTACAAGCCCTTATTAAATATTATATCAAAAGTTTTTTAAACAAGCAATAGTTTTTCTGTAGTCGGGATTGACGGGACTCGAACCCGCAACATCTGCCGTGACAGGGCAGTGCTCTAACCAATTGAACTACAATCCCTTAAGGTTGAAAACAACCACTTATATAATATAAGTTATTTTTTTTGATTAGTCAAGATTTTTTCTGTTAAGAGAGGAAGGGATTTGAACCCTCGATACAATATACTTGTATAACAGGTTAGGAACCTGACACTTTAAACCACTCAGCCACCTCCCTTCTTAAATCGGATCACTTTAAGTGACCACACAGAGCTTTGCTCTGGGTGGGGCTATACTGCGGGGTACATAGTACCCCCCAGTATAGCCCAAATGGTGTCCCCGCCGTAGGCCGGGGACAAGTCGATATTACGAATATAGTTCGGAGAGAGAGGGATTCGAACCCTCGGTACAATTAACTTGTACAACGGATTAGCAATCAGTCGCTTTCGGCCACTCAGCCATCCCTCCTATAAGGGAATATGTTAATATTTGAAGAAATCGAAGTACAATACTTTTTTATAAAGACTCTTGTAGGTTTTTATAAAAATATAGTAAATCTTAATATGCATTATAAATTATTAAGCTGTAGAAATCAAGTTCGTATATGCTGCGTATAGCGGTGGATCCTTTGCATAGCTAGGTGAAATCTTTACGTAGTACATTCGTTTAGGGCTGGTTGTACAGGTTCCCTGTATAACCCTGAATTTAGTTTTACCTTTCTACAAAATATAACATAGTTTAGATTAAAAACAAAACCTAATATAACTTAAATTATAGAGTAAAACATAGGGTGGGTTAGTTTTTTTCTAAAACACCAGTATTCATATTAATCTAGTTTTGTTATTCAATGTAGTTTAATAACAAAACTAGATTATAGAAAAAAGACCAAACGAAGGGTGGACTGCCCCAGCGGGCATACGTACGTATGGGACCTCAGGGCTGCCCCGATACCCCCGAATTAAATCAAATTATACATATAATTTACTACCTAAACGTACCGCTAATACACCATTTACTAATGCTACAAATAGAGCAATAAAGATTTGACTTTCTGAAATCATAATAAAAAGATCCTTCGATAAAATAATTAAAGTAATTTTTAGTTATATAAACACGTGTTCTATAACTATAAAGTAAGTTACTAATAAAACTTTAGTTAAAGAGATAATTAGTACTTGATACTAAATGCTTATTGTTAATATTGTCTATAATACCAATTTAATATATACCTTTGTTTATTAATATCTAGTAATACTAGATATAAACTTTATAGGTAACGTATATAAAACTAATCATCCTATACTAGATTCTCTGTAACTTAATTATTAAAAAATGTGAACTACCAATAAAGTTCGGTAAGTGCTTCATTTTGAAGCACTAAAAATCAATAGAAAAAATAGAGTTTTATATAAGAAATACTATTTTTTGACTAAACTTTATAAGTTCCCATTACGAGTGGAAAGTAAAATAATTACTAGTGGACCAGCAGATAAAACAAGAAGAATCGCTCCTAATTGAAGAATGACTTGAATATTCATAATATACCTCTTAAAAATAATTATTAATAATGTAATTGACTATAAAACTTTAACCTTTTAAATTTTAAGTTTTATACCATGACTACTATTTTTTAAACCGAGTATCATATACCCTTAAAGTGCTGGACCCAGCATAGCCCGGGGGCACGAATGTGCCCCGGACACGGATGTGTCCCCTTATCAGGTAATACATATGTATTACCTGATATGGGCTGTACTGGGGGGTACTATGTACCCCGCAGTGCACCCGCTGGGTTCGAAGCAATGCAACAACAAGTGGGTGTCACCATTCGGGTATATCCCAAAGGGGTCTGCCCCCCGGTATACCGCAGGTGACCCAGCCCGGATACTCTGTATCCGATGAGGGCTGTACAGGGAACCTGTACACCCGCTACGCTGGATATAGCCCTCTGCTCTGCACGCGTCGGGGTACTATATGTGCCCCAAGGGCTATACGAATATACACCCGCTGCACCTATTGTAAATAAAATTGTTAAAGTTTTTTTATGAAAATTAAACAAATATTTACTGTATTTACTGTGCTATGCACAGTACAATACAGACCCGTTAGGGTGTCCCCCGAGGATTGTACGAACGTACTCTTTTGTAAAATTTTCATTAAAATTAAATTTAACGGAAACTAATAGAAGCTTGCCACACAAAAGCTAATAATAAAAAGAAAAGTGGAATAACAGGTAAAACATCTACAATTGGACTAAAAGGTGCGTATGCTTCTGGTAATTTTGCAAGTAATAAGCTCATAAGATATCCTTCAATTATTATAAAATAGTTTATTTTCTTCTTTTATATTGTTACAACCTTTCCTAGGGTTACTGCGGGGTGCAGAGCACCCTTCCCCACCGCTATGCACAGTCGGGTGTACATTTGTACAGCTTATATCAGCTGAGTTTATCCCTCATTAGAAAATTTGAATTTATACTTTAGAAGTTATAAAAATGGTAGTAACAGCAAAGATTAAAATTAAAAATAATTAAATAAAACATTATTTTTTTTTATATTCTAGCAAAAAAATAGATTAGTATTTTTACTTTTTAAAAATTAAAAAACAAACCAATATAGATATATGTATAGTCCACGTAGCCTTTACTTCACAGGCAGTTGTACGTAGCTACGTTGGGTCACTATAAGTGACAGCCCATATCAAGGAATATATATATATATATTTCCCGATAAAGCAGCGGATACCGGGGGGCAACCTACGTATTCCCAAAAGAGGAGTGAAATATTCATAGCAGTAGGGGGTATTGAAGGGTGCTCTACACTCCTTATATATCTCCCGGACGATATAGAGTATCAGCGAATATTTTTGTGGTGTCACTCGGAGAGTTTTGCTCTGAATTGGTTTATTTCGAATCTTTAATAAAACAAGTGAAAAAAAAGTACCGATATTATCTGGGGCGGAAGGATTCGAACCTCCGAATGGCGAGACCAAAACCCGCAGCCTTACCACTTGGCGACGCCCCATTGATATAATTAGTTATGTAGTAATTATCAGAATAAAGTAATAGAGTATAGAGATATATAGTGTACTCAATTTATGCTTTGTTAACTTAAATAGTATGAGTTATAAATACTAACTCATATAAAACTAACTTAAAATATAAAGATATTAAATATAAAAATATTTTGAGTTTTAAACTCATTCGAGTTTTTTAAATTAAATTTTTCATAAGTTACAAATTATTATATACTATTATTCCGGATTTTTTTTAATTTGTCAATATATTTATATAGAGTCTCTTCGTATAGCTATAATAATTAAAAAAAACAATTGATACATGATATCGAGTCTTAAATAATAACGTAAAGTTTGCATGAAGGGTATTTTATTTAATGGAATTGCAGATAGTTGGAAAACTTTATAAATAGTAAACATATCTATTATTGCTTAATAAACTATTTAATTAGGTTTAATTAAGATGAAATAATTAAAATAGTATTTTATTCTTAAAAAGAAAAAGATTTTTTATCTGTAACTTATTTTTTAATTCTTTAACATTTATATTAATTTTTATATAAATATATAGAGAAATATCATAGAGGCGGTATACGTATGTATACTTCATATGGGGGCACAGATGTGCCCATACCCAGCTATGCTGGGTAAGAGGGTAGATCTTTTTGGGATATATCCGGTCAGTTCTGTAAACTAATAAGTACTTATTAGTTAGAATTTAATACTAGTAACTTATTTCAAATAAATACGTTAGACTAAGCTTTTTGTATTTTGGTATCTAGTACTGATTTTTTTTTAAGTATAAGTAGTTTGTCTAGTATATTACATAAAATTATACTTTATTCTAGATAAACTTTATATATATATTATTAGTCTAACAAAGTCGATACAAACTAACTGTTTCTAGTACTAAGTGAAACAGTTATTTATGTGACCTAAAGCACATATTGGCCATAAATAAACGTTATCTTATGAGTTCTTATTATTAATTTTATATTCCTTAAAATTATATCAAGCCTAGTTACAAAACTATGGTATCTTACTTAATTAAATTACAAAATTCTAAATAAAGAATATTTCAAAAATAGTTAATTATAAGTTTTATAAGAATAATTTTTATATAAAAATAGAACTAAATATTATTGCTAATTTAAATTTAATTAAAATATTATTAAGATTAAAACTAGTATTTATTTTTTTTTAATAAATCTACAACAAGTTATAAGTCAGATGTACGGGGTATCTGAGGGGATACTGCGGAATGTATAGCACCCCGCGATCGGCTGTACATTCGAAGAGCCCATATCAGAAAATACCCGAAGGGGTTGAGTGTTACCATAGGTGGGATTCAGCCCTCTGGGTATCCTCTGGGATGTGCCCCCCCACTTTAACTAATAAAAATTAATTACGTAATAAAAACTAAAAATATGAAATTAGCTTATTGGATGTATGCTGGACCAGCTCATATTGGTACTTTACGAGTAGCAAGTTCATTTAAAAATGTGCATGCAATTATGCATGCACCATTAGGTGATGATTATTTTAATGTTATGCGCACAATGTTGCAACGCGAACGCGATTTTACACCTGTTACAGCAAGTATTGTAGACCGTCATGTTTTAGCGCGTGGGTCTCAAGAAAAAGTTATTGAAAATATTACACGTAAAGATACTGAAGAACGTCCTGATTTAATCGTACTAACACCAACCTGTACTTCTAGTATTTTACAAGAAGATTTACAAAATTTTGTAAATCAAGCTTCTTTAAATTCTAAATCTGATGTTCTTCTTGCGGATGTAAATCATTATCGAGTAAATGAATTACAAGCAGCGGATCGAACTTTAGAACAAATCGTTCGACACACTATTTCAAAAGCTAAGAAACAAAATACATTAGATTTAACAAAAACGTTAAAACCCACAGCAAATATTTTAGGTATTTTCACATTAGGTTTTCATAATCAGCACGATTGTCGCGAATTAAAACGTTTATTAAACGACTTAGGAATTGAAGTTAATTTAGTAATCCCAGAGGGAGGTTCTATTTCCGAACTAAAAATGTTGCCTCAAGCTTGGTTTAATATTGTACCTTACCGTGAGGTTGGTCTTATGACGGCAGAATATTTAAAATCTAATTTTGATATGCCATATATTTCAACAACACCTATGGGTATTATCGATACTGCGAAATGGATTCGTCAAATTGAAAAAGTATTACAACAAAATAATTTTAAGCCAAAATTCAATATTGAAGAATACATTGATAATCAAACTCGATTTGTTTCTCAAGTTGCATGGTTCTCGCGTTCTATTGATTGTCAAAATTTAACTGGTAAAAAAACAATCGTATTTGGAGATGCAACACATGCAGCCTGTATGACTAAAATTTTGACTCGAGAATTAGGCTTACGTGTAATTTGTGCCGGCACATATTGTAAACACGACGCTGATTGGTTCCGTGAGCAAGTTCAAGGATTTTGTGATAATGTTTTAATTACAGATGATCATACGGAAATTAGTAACGTAATTGAAAAATCTGAACCAGATTGTATTTTTGGAACTCAGATGGAGCGTCATGTAGGTAAACGTTTAGAGATTCCATGTGGAGTTATTTCAGCACCAATTCATATTCAAAACTTCTCTCTTGGTTATGATCCTTTCCTAGGCTATGAAGGTTTAAATCAAATTGCTGATTTAGTTTATAATTCATTCTCATTAGGAATGGAAGAACATTTACTTGAAATTTTTGGAGGTCATGATACTAAAGCTATTGTTACTAATGATATTCCTGAATTATCTAACTTTGCTTGGACACCTGATGCCGTAATTGAATTAAATAAGGTTCCTGGTTTTGTTCGCAAAAAAGTTAAACGTAACGTTGAAACATATGCTGAACAACAAAAAATTACTGAAATTACAGCCGAAATTATGTATGCTGCTAAAGAAGCTGTTGGGTAAGTATTAATTAAATACAATCTATATTTTTTGAGGATTGTGAAATAATAATATAATAAAATTATTAGCTCTTGTTATTTATTTAGATCTAAATAATATCTTAATATAATTTGCGTAATGTATTAAGTACCCCCTTAATCTATAAAGAACTATTTTAGTAAATTTTTTTAAATTTTAAAAGTACTTGTTACTTGGTAGAATTACTTTTCACTAAATACTTTTAATCTAAAACGTTTTTTATTTCAGTTTACATACTCTGACATACGTACAGATATTGAGCAAGTATATCCAGCGAATACTTCTGTATCTGCTGGATCACCATCCGGTTATACGTAGATCGGGGCATCAAACGGGTGTACAGGTTCCCTGTACATGCGGGTGTACTGCGGGGTACTATGTACCCCCCAGTATAGCCCCCAGAGCTTTGCTCTGGGCGGGGGCTCCGCACCGGATACAGAGTATCCGGGTAGGGGGCTAGGGTGACACTTGATCTAAATTGAACTAATAATTATTCTAATAAAATATAGAAAATTTGTTTGGCAAACATTAGTACTACTATAAAAGCTTTGTTCCAAGATATAAGATATTTAAATTTAGTGGCTCTTCCAAATTAATATAACTGATTTGGCTATTGTTAGTTTTAGACGTAAGTTTATTTTAAAATATTCTAGAAAAATAGTAGTTCAGGGGATATATATATATCCCAGAGCAATAATCAAAAACTTTTATATAATTTACATGATATTTGATACACGTTTAAAATTACTTAGTGATAAAGGAAGTAAAGGGTTTCGAAATAAATTTAAATTTATTTTTTTAAAGTTTACTAGTTCTCTCTTTTTTTTATTTTTAGGTTTTTTGATTGGAAACTTATTTGGTACATTAGTAGGATTTTTTAGAGAATTTTTATGGGATGGCTTCATTATCGTAAGCCTTCTATTGTTCTTTGAGGCTATTAGTTATTGTCATTATAAATTCCTAATTGAAAACAATACATTTTCAAATTTTCCAATAAAAACTAGTTCTTCCGTCCTAGATTCTAGGAATTTAAAACCCCGTATATCTTTTTTTAAATTTTTAATTAAAAGGTTAAATTATTTAAAATTAGGGGTTTTGTTAGGCTTCTTTATTGATGCTTTTAAAGTCGGTAGTTAATTTTATTTTTTATATGTTAACTAAGAAAATATTTTGGATTGGTCAGCTGAGTACATATGCACTCAGCCAGCCAATCTTTATTATTAAAGTTTTTAATTAGTAAGCTAGACCCATACTACGTGTAGTTTCTGCACCTAAATATACTCGTACTGATAAAAAATCAGTTGGACAAGCTGATTCACAGCGTTTACAACCAACACAATCTTCTGTACGAGGAGCTGAGGCAATTTGACTTGCTTTACAACCATCCCAAGGTACCATTTCTAATACGTCAGTTGGGCAAGCACGAACGCATTGCGTACAGCCAATACAAGTGTCATAAATTTTTACCGAGTGTGACATGATTTCTAAAAAAAAAAAGACTGAAGATTATAATAACGTTTTTATTTTACGTATTGAATTTTATTTTATCATAAAAATAAAAACTTAGTTTATTCATTTCATTTAGTGGATGTACTTTGTACAGCCCTATTAGTATACGTATGTATTCCGAGTTGACAAACATTGAATCTGTAACGTATAATAGACTTATTACATATATGCTCTCCTGGTGGAATTGGTAGACACGCTGGTCTTAGGAACCAGTGCCTTGTGTGTGAGGGTTCGAGTCCCTCGGAGAGCAATTAGATCAAAATACTTTTTTAAATATATTATATACTGTACCGTTTATTCTTTAGCTATAAATTAATAAAATACTAATGATACTATTTATGCCAACCCTTTTTATTTCAATAATATTTTTTTAATTAATATATAAGTATTAGCTTTTGTGCCATAGAAAATAATACGTCCTAATTTCTATAAAGAAAAGATTATATACTATTATTCTTTTTTTTCTTAGTTTTTTTTGAATAATTAACTGACTTATTTAATGGTATGTAGCATTCACATTAATAAATTATAATTGTAGAGTTTATTAGTTCTCATTCTTTTAAACAGTTACAGCCACTAAGTTTATTCTGTGTGAAAACATCACATTTTCAATGATTATGGTAAGAGCTAGGATAATAAAAGTATTACTTTTTCTTAAAGGGGGTAAACTCAGCAGGTGA